CATTGGAACACTATATCTTATCTTTGCTTTATTTTCTGGATTACTAGGTACAGCTTTTTCAGTGTTAGTGCGCCCGTGCCCCATATTTGCGGTAGGGGACAAAGTCCCCCATCATTTAATCAATATGGTGACATCATCGGATTTAGGTACGAGGGGAAAGCCCTGTACTGAACTTAGCATATCCGTAAAAACGTGTGAAGGGAGAATTCATGTATCCTCTAAAACGTGAGATGTCGTTCCCATGGTCAAAGTTGGATTACCTGAACCCCATCCACTAGTCACCTCCTGAAAAGGGTTAGTACATGCATGAAGTTGGTACTATGGCATGATCTGATATACGTTAACACAATGTCAGATAGATTACATTGCCAGACGAGCTACAAGAAGTAGTTACAAATCGGAGAAAAGGGGACCTAAAGGAACTATAGTCGCAAATACGGAACGCGGGGATTGCCTAAGTGTCGGTGCTTATCCGGCATATGGTAACAGAGCCTCCATAGTAGGATCATATCCGAAGGGAGGCAGAAAATGTTGCTTCAAACCGAATTTACAGCACAACGGGTTCCGTTGTTACTCTAAGTTAGAGACACCTCTTCAGGAAAACCCAGAAGTGAAAATCCCTACAAATAAAGGAGAGCTGCCAAGGAAGTTTGAAAAGTTAAGCCAAATATGTGCAATACCCAAGGATGGTTTTAAAGTAAATGACATATACAAGCTAATGTTTAATGTTAGAATGTATGAGGTAGCATACCAGAAACTGAAATCTAACCCGGGAAACATGACCCCAGGTATAAACCCGATAACATTAGACGGAATATCAATGGAATGAATAGAAGAAACAATCAATCAAATGAAAGACGGAACCTTCCAATTCAAACCAGGTAGAAGGGTACAAATTCCCAAACCAGGAAGCACGAAAACTAGACCGCTAACTGTAGCATCACCAAGAGACAAAATTGTACAGGAGGTTATGAGGATGATACTTGAAGTAATATTCGAACCTACATTCTGTGATAATAGCCATGGTTTCAGACCCAACAGGGGATGTCACACAGCATTAAGACAAGTAAAGACTCAATTTGGTGGAGCTACAACCATTATCGAAGGAGACATATCAAAGTGTTTTGACAGTTTTGACCATAAGATATTAATAGAACTTATAATGAAGAAGGTTAGTGACCCAAGGTTCATCCAACTAATATGGAAAGCCTTGAGAGCGGGGTATATGGAATTCCATACTATCCAGCACTCTCTTGTAGGTACGCCACAAGGATCCATAATCAGCCCCCTACTAGCAAATATATATCTTCACGAATTAGACTTGTTTGCTGAGAAGCTAAAGTCGAATTATGATAAAGGAATTGAGGCTAGTAGGAATCCAGAATATAGGAAACTAGAATACCGAAGGGCTAAAGCTAATAAAGCCGGTGACTTCAAATTAGGTATTAAATACCTGAAAGAAATGCAACGGATCAAATCACGTCTCCCTAGTGACCCAGGATTCCGAAGAATCTACTATGTTAGATACGCGGACGACTGAATGATGGCAGTTAGAGGCCCTCGTTTAGACGCAGTAAAGATCCTACAATCAATAAGAACAATGCTGAAAGACTCCCTGAAACTAGATCTAAGTGTGGAAAAATCCCAAATTACTAACCCAAGAGTGGAGCCTGCTCTATTTCTAGGTACTTTAATCAGTATATCTCAACATGTTGGATCTACAACAGGAAGGAATCAACAAAGTTTAAGAGTAGCTAGTCAACTGCGTATGTCAGCTCCAATGAAACAGATATTCCGAAAACTAACAACATCGGGCTTTATGAGCGCACAATACAAAACCGGAACCCCTAAGTTTATCTGATACGCCAATAATAAAGATAGCATCATTACACTATATAATAGTGTATTAAGAGGTTATCTAAATTACTATAGTTTTACACATAACTACTCAAGAGTAGCAAGCTCATTAGAATTCATTTTAAAAACTTCATGTGCCAAGCTACTAGCGGCGAAGTTTAAACTGCGTTCAGTAACGAATGTAATAAGTAAATATGGTAAGAACCTGAAAGGAAACGATAAAATCGGCTTCCTCAAACCATCATACAAACTAGATGTATGAGGCTTCAAATCTAATCCAAAAGATAGAATAAAGACCCTATTTGCATCTTACATATCTGCTGCAACGCTTGATTCTTTAGAGTGTATGAAATGTGGATCGAACGATAGAGTAGAAATGCATCACGTACGATTACTAAAGGATTTAAACCCTAAACTATCCGAAGTAGATAAAATTATGGCTAAACGAAAAAGAAAACAAGTGCCGTTATGTAGAGTGTGTCATCTAGACCACCACAAAAGCCATAAACCGTGAGGTGGAAAATCTAAAAAGATTTAAACCTGTCGTTATATTTAATCCTTTGGATTGTTACATATTTTTTTTTAAGTTAATAAAACATTTTTGGAGAGCCGTATGATGGGAAACTATCACGTACGGTTCGGGAAAGGGTGATTGTTTGCTTAAGCAAGTCTACGGTGCATCAACACCACAGACAATTAAAAGGCGGCAGTTATCTAGTTCATATAAGATTAGAATTAAGTGGACCTGGTGTTCAATATATAGCAGACAATCAATTATATAATGCTATCATTACTGCTCATGCCATACTAATGATTTTCTTTATGGTTATGCCAGCATTAATAGGGGGTTTCTTTCGACGTGGACAGTTTATGGTTGTGTGTAGTCATACACAGACCCTCGCAAGTTCAATCACTGGCAGTGATAATGGGTCAAGGTTAAATGCTGCAGTCAAGTCCAACGAGGCTTGGATGTGAGGAAGCACTAAATGGGAAAAGGATAGGAGTAGCTATAAATATCTGAGTACCCTACCTAGCAGAGTGGTTAAAGTAAGTTGAGCGAAAGCTAATTTATGGTCTAAAGACGGTTCAGCTATAATCGATCTGCTACTTCCCCGCTTCGCGGGAGGATCGAAGTTCAGTATGATGAGAAATAAGATAGTAGGATCCCTATCTTTATGAACTTGTCTCATCGAACATACCGTAACAGTAAACGACTTACTTGATAATCCAGGCAATAGCACGCCGAGCCAACCACTAACGAAACACGGGAACCCCGGAAAGATGAAGTCAAATTCATTCTCGGACGAAATTGTGTCACAGACCTATCATACTCCAAAACAATTGTCAGGAGATGGTAGCCGAGACGGGGGCAAGATAACAGACCAAGCAAATGTCAGGGGTAATGCCTTGAATATTCGAATGGGGACAAAGACTTATGAGTCCCGTTTGAAGGCATCATTTAATGGTGTACTGCTAAATTCTGTTTGCCTTAATGGGGCTGTACATAATTCCTTTGCAGCAAGAAGAAAAGTCCAGGACCTCCTCGGAGTGAGACAATTTTCCTCTAGCGATACTTCAACCAATCTAACCAGAAGAGAAGAAGTAGAAATCAAGCAAAGGGAACTTGTACAGCTAGCTAAACTAAAAGGAGCCTATGACAAAGAAGTCCTTGATAGACAGGTGCTATTAGTGAGATCGAGATTGTTTAGAGAATTTGCTGCCGAGTTAATCAGTAATAAACCTGGGTCTCAAACCCCAGGGGTTGATAAAGAAATCTTCGACAAGGAAGATATCGAATCTTCCTTTAAAGATCTGGTGGAATACCTACGATGGACTATCTATCATCCTAACAAATACAAAGCAAGCGCAGTAAAGAGAGTCTGAATACCCAAACCGGGAAAGGCAGAGAAGAGACCTTTAGGTATACCTACTATGAAAGATAGAGCTTTACAAGCACTTATAAATCTAGTACTACTCCCTTTAGTAGAACTGACAAGTGATCCCAATAGTTATGGTTTTAGACCATTCAGGGACTGTAAAATGGCCGTGGCTGCCGTACGTAACCAATTGAAAACGATTGATATACAAAAAGCTAGAGGGGCCTTAAACAGACGACATAAAGCAAATAGTCAAAGTGGAAACTTCTTGATTCCTAACCAGGATAAATGAATTCTAGATGCCGATATCAAAGGGTTTTTCGATAATATTAATCATGAATGACTTTTAAAAGAGTTATTCTTACACCCTGACCTTAAAAAGGTGGTAAACCAATGATTAAAAGCGAAAATCTTCGATAATGGTACTTATACAGATCCCATCACGGGTACTCCTCAAGGAGGTATAATCTCTCCCACGCTAGCAAATTTCACCTTAAACGGACTTGAAAAAGTAATTAAAGAAGCCATACATCCTCTGACCAGATCAAAGGAACAGAGAATGCAGATCAAATATAGAGATGGTAGATATAGACGTATAAGCTTATCTACAGAATGTATTAGATACGCAGATGACTTCATCGTAATTACAAGAAGCAAGAACATTCTAGATAAATTCGTTACTCCAGCAATCAATCGATTCTTAAAAGAGAGAGGATTGTGACTGAGTCCAGAAAAAACAAAACAGTACCAACTTTCCAACCCTAATGCACAATTAGACTTTTTAGGATACACCTTTAAGTACTCAAGTAAGTGAAATCAAAAAAGAACTATGATCTACTCAAAAAATACTCTTGGAGCCATAGCGTTATATCCTAACCGTGAGAAGCTGATTAAATTCATCTCTCATGTTAAGGATATAGTACATGCTTCTCAGAATCTATCTGCAATCGAATTAATTAGTAAATTAAATCCGGTAATAAGAGGTTGAGCGAATTACTACAATCTAGATAATAGTTCTCACTACAGAAGTGTTCTTAGACAGGCTCTATACCGTCTAATGTGATTATGGATGAGAAAAAAACATCCTACGTTAGGTAAGAAAGATCTTACTAACATGTATTTCCTAAGGAGAGATAACAATACTGACCCTAACAAATTGATCGATGAATCTCCGATTTTGGAGAACTCTACAACAAAAGATGGATTTCTAAAGTTCAAAAACTACAAATGAACTTTCTATGGAATAAGTAACACGAAGTCAAGATATACCGATAAAAAGGAATCTAGAACAGCGTTCTTACAAAACCCAGTAGCAGGTTCTCCAGTAGTAGCGGCTATAAAACACCTATTACCTGAGGAATTAAAAGCAATAAATGCTTTTGATGATGCAGTAATAGTAGAAAAACTAGCCAGATTTAAATTGAACTTATCTATTATCTCATCTCCTAAAACACCAACCCTGAAAGAAAAATTATATAAAACTCAGAAGGGACTATGTACTATGTGTAACAAGATAATTGATTATGATTATATTCATAACAATAGCGTACACATTCATCATATAGAGCCTATCAAGAAAGGAGGTAATAAGTTTGCGTTGAAAAACCTAACCTTAGTACATTCCTGATGTCATAGAGCACATAAACACTAATAAAATACTAAAATATAATGTGATCTCCTTTACGCAAGAATAGCTGTTAATCTAGAGTGAACTCCTTACTTATAAGATGAGGGACAGTACGAAAAATTAATTCATTCGGGTGAGCCGTATGCGGGGTGATCCGCACGTACGGATCTTTGAGGGGATATCACCGCGAGGTGTGTTCTATCTCTAGTGGTAAAATCAATAAACAAAGGCAAAATTATACAACAATAGAATCAGGGGCGGGCCTGGTTCCTAGGCCCGCTTGCGACCTAGTGGAATCTAAAAATAACAATGAATTAGAAAGTCTCAGATCTAAATTGGCCCCCTACCTAGCTGGGTTAATTGAGGCTGATGGTTCCTTTGCTGTACATGATAAAGATTCAAAAGCTAAAAGATACTTACCCAAAATATTAATAGTATTTAGTTTAGATGATACTCCTTTAGCTAATAAATTACTATCTATAATTAAAGTGGGTAAACTATATATTAGAAAGAATCAAGGTTGTGTTATATGACATATTCAAAATATAGAGGATGTCGTGAAAATAATCAATATTATTAACGGATTTATGCGAACACCTAAAATAGAAGCCTTGCACCGGGCAATAGAGTGATATAATAACTATAAGGCTACTAAAATAAAACCTTTAGGTTTAGATTTGTCACCTATAGATAGCAATGCTTGGTTAGCCGGCTTTACTGATGGTGATGGTAATTTTAGTATTAATTTAACAGATAGAAAGAAAAAAGGTGCAGTTACTTCAAAAAGAGTACAGGTTTTCTTCCGTATAGAATTAAGACAAAATTACCCTAGAGAAGCCTCAACAGAACAAGGAGGTACTAGTTATTTCAAAATATTAAGTGATATTTCTAGATATCTTGGAGTTAATTTATACTCTAGATCAAGAGAGCAAAAAGATAAAATTTTTTATTCTTATATGGTTATGTCACATAATATGCAAAGTCATGTAAAAACTATAGAGTATTTTGACCGTTATCCTTTATATTCTTCTAAATATTTAGCTTATAAAGATTGAAAACATGTAGTTGAACAAATTCAAAAACGTGCAGGTAAACCTTTAACAAGTGAAAACATATTAGAAATTCAAAGAATTAAAGCTCAATTTAATCAAAAACGTACTACATTCAATTTTTCTCATTTAGATTCCATTGTTTAAGTTTTGCCGTGAACCAGTTTCGCAGAAAAAGATAGAAATTGCCGAAGGTTATAGTAATATAACCGTATAAAATATAACTGTTGTCGGAAAATTCCTAAAGGTTTATTATAGACGTTATGAAAGCTTATCCTTAAATCAGAGGTTGTATATAATTATATACGTAATTAAACGTACATGACTCTTAAAAGTAATAAATATAAATATGGATAATCCGCAGGAAACAAAACAATATTAAATTATTGGTAGGATCCTCAGAGACTAAACGTTATACTCCTTTTTAAGTATTTAAACTTTCAAAGGAAGAAGATATAGTCCAAATATAACCTAACGGTTATAACAAAATGAATTTCTTATTACCATTGTTAGAATTTTTAATTTTTTCTAATCGTACTCGGCTGCAAAGCAGCCTTAATAAGGATAGATTTGCTAATCGTGTAATCGTTAGTCGTAGATATTCGAACCACCCTAGATTGTTTATGAATAAAAGATGCTACTCTACTGTTTATAATAGTTCCAATAAAGTTAAACTTGATCCTTGATTCTTGACAGGGTTTATAGATGCGGAAGGTACATTTATTGTGCCTTTACGCCCTAAAGCCGATTTTAAGTACGGTTGAGAAGTTCTATCTGAATTTAAATTAGGTTTACATTTAAAAGATTTACCTCTTTTAGAAACAATAAAAACTTATTTAGGGGATATAGGAACTATTAGCGTTAACAAAGCAAAAGAGGTAGCGGTTTTCAGAATCGGTTCTCTTAAAGATTTACAAGTTATAATAGATCACTTAACTCGCTACCCTTTAATCACACAGAAGCGTGCTGATTTCGAACTGTTTAAAAGCGTAGTTGATATAAAACTATCTGGACGTCACACCACCTCAGATGGTATACAGGAAATAGTAAACATAAGGGCTTCTCTGAATAATGGATTAACCGAACGTTTACTTCTGGCTTTCCCTCAAACAACACCAGTTCTCAGGCCTATTGTAGGCGAAGATTCTCAAAAAATTATGCATCCGTCATGAGTAGCTGGGTTTGTATCCGGGGAAGGTAATTTTTTAATAGGAATTTCTAAATCGCTTGCAAGTAAAAGTGGATACCATTGTTACTTAAGGTTTAAGGTCTCTCAGGATTGTAGAGACGAATTTTTATTGAGAAGTTTTATAACATTTTTCGGTTGTGGTAGTTGTGTTAGATCTAAAAATCTTGTTGAATTCATTTGTGTAAACACTAAGTATATTAACAATATTATATTGCCTTTTTTCATAAAATATCCTGTATTAGGTGTGAAAGCTTTAGATTTTAATGATTGATGTAATGGTGCAGAGATTCTGCAATATAAAGCTCATCTTACGCCTGAAGGTTTAGCTCTATTAAAGGCTTTAAAATCAGGGATGAACAGGAATAGGGTGACATAGGTTGTGTTTATGCCCTACATTTGTGTGGGAAAGGCCGTGAGGCAATTAGCCCTTGCTAGTAACATATACTAGTGGTGTAGATATTTACTAACTAACGATGCATATATTAGTGAAGTGTATCTTTGTTATGTATGTTAAGTAAAAGAAGAATAAATTTTATTTAAAAATGAATTTCTTATTGCCATTGCTTGTAGGGGGTCCAGATATGGCAAACACAAAGGGCCTCCTTGGTAAAACAATTTAGAATTTGTTTAAATTGTTTTACCTAAATAAGGGAATGCCGTTAAGAAGTGTAAATTTCTTAATTATTACCTCGCTATATGCATGGAATTTCTCGAGTTAAGGGTTAGTCACCCTTCGTAACTGATATATAAACAGAGACACCTGGTTCAAGTGAACTAGTTGTAACATTTATATATACATGGGAAGAATATGCAGGAAACCAAAAGAAATAGAGTTAATGTAGCTCTTATTCTTAGTAGGATCCTCAGAGACTACACGCGTGGCTCCTTTAGTTTATAAAAAATAAAGGATGAAGACATGGTCCAATTAAATATATATATATTAACATTAACACTATGTTATTAGCCCGCCTTTAAAAAATTTAAGTAATAAAAATTTTTTAATCTTTTATGAGCTAATAAAAATATTGTTACGAAGTTATATAGATTTTATTTAGATTCCTTAGACTTTATAACAACAATTTCAAATTTTATTTTTTTTGCCTACAACTGTCTATACCTGTGCAATTAGACTTTTTAAGTAGTAAGTCTAAAACTTTAGCTATAGCTATAGCTGTAGTAAGAAAACTAGGTATTATACTAACTATAAGAATTATATTAATGTTTATTGCTTTTTTAACCTTAAATTTAAATATGCTCGAAATATTAAGTTATTTAGAGGTTATACCTGAATTAAATTGGTCTTTTAATGATACACTTAATGCTTCTTCAGGTACTAAATATGACCCAGTGAGAGACATTATTCTGGACTCTACTCATAGTGGTAGTAGTGGAGGTGGAGGTATAGGGAGTGCATGCCAAGATACAGATACTACTCATCTGGCTAATTTCTTAGAAGTCTATAAAGACTATACTGTGCGGGATGCTCGTTTAGAGGGTCATTATCCTTCTTATGACCCCTCAACCGAGTTGGCTAGAGCTAATAGAACTTGAGCTCATGTAAGGGGTGAACACCCCGAATTTATTAATACTCGACAGTATAATTCAAAAAGTTCCTTTATTGATAACAACTTATTAAATAACATACGTAGCTTGAATAAAAATTATCCTACAACAATGCCATCTTGAGTATCGAATAACCCATGGGGTATTGATGGGGGTCATCACTAAAATATTTATTTAGCTGTTAGTAAACTTATCGAAATTAATGATAAGGTAGTACCATTCTTGAAGCTTCAAGGTTCTAATATTTTGGACTGATCTATTTTGTGTAGTTGTTGAATTAATGATAAATCAAGCTCATGTGACAAAAAAAAAACTTTTTTTTTAGCCTTAAAAGCTAGATTAAGTACTGGTAGAAGTAAGGAGGAATAATATATCCTCCAAATCTAATATGAGGGGGGAGGGAAGGTGGGTTATAACAGCTAAAAAAAATTTTAGCTAGGGGGTCCGGATTTGCTGTGTTACACAAAAATTTATCCCTACTTTGTATATATAAATAGATTCCCTAGACTAAACAACATTTCATTCTGGTTATTACCACCCAGTTTAATATTATTCTTATTTGCTAGTGGTATTGAGAACGGTGCGGGTACTAAAACCCTGTGCCCGAGTAGTAAGTAATTACTATTATGATTATCACTATATGCTGGAAAATCCCTAAAAGATTAATAAAATATTAATACATTATATGAATTAATAAAGGACAATCAGCAGGAAATCAACAGATTGTATTAATCTGGTTGGATCCTCAGAGACTACACGTGATACACCTTTTCTAAGATCAGGTGAAAAATATAGTCCAATTTTATATGAAAATATAAATACAAATAGACTAGATTTTACTTAAATAGTGACAGGTAAGTTAGGTAAAATACAGAAATCTTCCTTTGAACGACGTCAATACCACTCTTCACCGAATAATAATGATTTATTAGGCCATTATTTAGCAGGGTTGATAGAGGGTGACGGATCAATAATTGTACCTAAGACAATTAGGAATCAAAAAGGTAAATTGTTATACCCTGTAGTAAAAATCACTTTTGTAGAAAAGGATGCACCGTTAGCCCTAAAAATTAAACAAAAGTTTAATGGTGGTACTATGGTGCACCCTAAAGATTCAAATTATTCAGATCTTATGTTTCAAGATTTGAATTCAATACAAAATATTGCTGTACTTCTTAATGGTAAGATGAGAACCCCTAAAATAGAGGCTCTTCATAGATTAATTGATTGATTAAATGCTAGATTAGATGAAAAATCTAAAATAGTTAAATTAGGTTTAGACAACAGTTCCTTGGGTAATAACCCTTGGTTAACTGGTTTTATTGAAGCTGATGGTAACTTTTATTGTGGCTTCGATTTAAACTCAGGTATAGCAGAAGCAGTAAAAAATTATATGAGAGTCTCTCAAAAACAAATATATAAATATGCTTCGGATATACCAAAAGAAAATAACTCTAATTTCCAAATAATGGAAAAAATTCGAGAATTTCTTGATGTAAAAACCGTTAATGAAATTAAAAGAACTAAAGAGAAATATGTTGAACTATCTTATGAGGTTAGAACAACTAAAAAAACTTCTTGTGATCTTTTAATAAATTATTTATCAATCTATCCCTTATTTAGTTCTAAACATCAAGATTTCTTAGATTGACGTGAATTTCACCGTATAAGATTATCTAGAGAGTATAGAACCCTAAAGGGTACATCTAAATTAATTTACTTAAAAAACAGCATGAATACTAAAAGAACTCAATTTAATTGAGATTCATTAAACAGTTTTTACTGTTAAATGTAATCAGGGTTAACAATAATGAGATAGAAAAGGTCTATTTTTAACAGACAGGATGAACTCTCAATGGTAGGGAGTTGCTTTGGGGTGACCCAGAGGCAATAAAACTCTTCTCAATGATACGTGAACATCTTCAAGTGTTAAACTCTTCAGTTGAAACACACGTTATAGGCTACTCATGTTTATCAAAAATAACATATGTAAAAATGCCTATTGCACGGAGACAATACGCCTGACTAGATAAAGAAAATTATTCTAGTCATCAGAGACTAAACGAAGAGTATCTTAAGAACAATGAAGATTGATTTGAACAATGATTAGTCGGTATGACCGACGGAGATGGAAGTTTCACTATAGCTCGTCAAAATGATAAGTGAAGCCTTGTATTTAAAATAACTCAAAGTAGATACAACTTAAGGGTACTCTATTACATTAAAAGGCAATTAGGAGTTAGTACGGTTACTAAAGATAAAACCAAAGGACAAATACTTATTAGAGATAGGAAAAAAATTGCCAAGTTCATAATACCTATCTTCGATAAATATCCTCTTTTAACGAGTAAACAATTCAACTACGAAAAGTTTAAAAAAGCTTTTTATATATTGGAAGATAGTAGCTTATCTAGAGAAGAAAAAGATAATCAACTTTTTTACTTAAAAAATAAAGAAGTTGATCCTAATTATATTTCTCCTGTGTGAAACAAAGCATCTTTACCTTTAGAAAGTGTAAATGACCTTAACAATGTCATAACTAAACCTTGATTAGTTGGATTTATTGAAGCGGAAGGTAGTTTTTATTTAGTATCCAAAACAGCTACTAGAACCTGCCATGGTTTTGGTTTAACCCAAAAATTGGATAGCGTAGTTTTACAAGGTATTAAATTGCTACTACATATACCGAATGAGGTTAGATATAAACCAAACCATAATCACTATATATTAGATACTACTAACTCTAGAGCTATTGAGAATATAATAATTTATTTTAATAATACTATGAAAGGTATGAAATCCCTTGAGTTTAGTATTTGAGCTCGGGCATATTCTAAAAAGGGAAATACATGCGAGCTAGATAAAGTACGTAAAATATTGTTATCTATACAAAAAAAAACAACCAAAATACGCTACCTTGTTGGACCTGTACCTATAAATAACAACATTTTTACAGGTTTAACTGTCTTATCTCTACCTTTAAAATTATACTCTCAATCTTCTAAACGAAGCTTTTCTACTGGCAGAGGTGAAATAAAACCAGAAGCCAAGGTAATTTATTTAAATGCATTTCTTCAAAAACAACAAATTTTCGAATAAAACAAAGATAAAGCAGGTATTTATCTTTTTACCCATAAAGAAACAGGTAAAGAATACATAGGTTCATCGTTTAATTTACGTAGAAGATTTATGGAATACTTTAACCCTAATTATTTAGAAAGAGCAAAATATATGTATATTTCTCGTGCTATTTTAAAACATGGTATGTCTAGTTTCTCTCTAGCAGTACTTGAGTACTGTGAGCCCGAACAATGTATAGACAGAGAAAATTTTTACCTCTCTCTTTTTAAGCCAGAATATAATACTTTAGAAAAAGCTGCTTCTTCATTAGGTTATATACATACGCTAGAAACACGAAAAATGATGTCTATTTCTCATAAATTACTGGACCGTTCAGGGATAAAAAACCCGAGCTTTGGGGTAGTGGTTAGTGAGAAAACACGAGCTAAATTGTTTTTAGCTCAAAAGGATAAATGTCAAAGGATAGAAGTTTTGGATCTAGATACAAATAAAACAACCGTTTATGATTCTATCCGTGCAGCAGGAAAAGCCTTAGACATTCAACAAAGCCGTATTACTACGTATTTTCGTCAACATCAAAGCAGTGCATATAAAAAAAGATATATGTTTAAAAAGATAGATTAGTTGTTATGCTCTAGAGGGCTAGAGCTTATACTAAACATAAAGGTGATCACGAAAAATTCTCTAAAATTAGAGATATAGTTAGAAAGCTTAGAAGTAAGCTAGTGGAAACTTCACAATTTGAACCTTTTGATAAATAGTTGTTTTTAAGATAATGGTATAGTCCTAACAATATAAAGATATATTGAGTGTAACGATAGTTTTCATTCGTCATTTGCAGGATAAAAAAATATTTAGTAATGCTAAATGATAATAAAATGAGGTTACCAATACATTTGTTACCCACCTTTATCTGGAGTACAAAGTCATAGTGGTCCAAGTGTTGACTTAGCCATATTTGCTTTACACTTATCAGGTATTAGTTCACTTCTTGGAGCTATAAACTTAACTTTTATTGGGCACCTATTTCTTTTACGCGTTAACTATGCAAGCTATATAAATAAATTTAACCTATATGTTTTGGGATCTAAAACTAAAAGTAGCTTATCTTTAAAAGCTAATTATAGTAGTAAATCTAATGGTGGAGGCGGTCCAGACCCAGAGATGGAACCAGAAAAGCCAAAACCTGAAAAAAAAGATAGTAATAAAAAAGATAATTCATGACCTGTTATTTTAGGTAGAAAAGGTAATAACCTTTATGCTCATGAGTTAGCAAAAGCTCAAATTAAAAAAGGTACACCTGTAACAGTAGGGGTATTAAATGAAATATTAGCTTACTCTAATATGCTAGTTAGTGAAGATACTCTAAATTCTTTAATTACTATGCCTAGATTTGTTTTTACTGATTTAGATAAAAAAGAAACTAGACGTTTAATTGATGATAAACTAGGTTTACCTCATAGTAAAATACAACAACGTGGTATTTATATCTTTACTTGTACAGATACAAATGAAAAGTATGTTGGTTCATCCTCAGAGTTAGCTTTGAGATTAAGAGGCTATTTAAATAAAACGCACAAGAATTCTGGTAAATTGATTCCTCTAATTGAAGAAAAAGGTTTACCTTGTTTTAAATTAGAAGTAGTTTGTTTACCCTATTACGCCGAGTTTAAACCTGAAATAGTTTTAGAACAATATTTTTTATTGGACCCTTCTTTTAATTTAAATACTATAAAGGTTTCAAATAATCCTAGTGGATCTACAGCAAAACCTTTATACATGTATAACAGAGATAACTCTATACTTTATTATTTTACTACACAACAAAAAGATTTTATATCTAAACTTAATATTAGCCATTTCACATTTACTAAACACTTAACTAAGGGTACTTATTATTTAGGTAAATATTTATTTTTGAGAGAACAAGTAGATACAGCAAAGGTTACAAATATGCTTCTACCTGATATAGCTCTAATGTTACAAAAAGATAGAGTTAACTTCAATAAAAATAAAGCCGTGAATAGTTCAAGTAAATCTGTGATATTAATGGATGTTGAAAGTAAAGAAGAAATTCTTTTTGAAAGCTTGGGTAAATGTATGGAGTATTTTAAAAGTAAAAATATACCAGCGTCTCCTAAAACATTGGTTAAACATTTGAATACAAATATAGCTTACCGCGGATATATTTGTAAATCTTCCCCCCTAATCACCAAAAGTGAAGGAGGGACAAGATAAAGTATAGTTATATGTAATAGAATTAGCAATACATAATGGGGTTTATATAAAACTTCTAACTATATGCTGGAACAGCATTAGTGTTTATAGGTTTAAATTATTTATAACCGGATAAACTATGCTCAATCAGCAGGAAACCCACAGATGTCATTAGATAATCTTAGTGGGATCCTCAGAGACTACACGTTAGACACCGTATCTAAACAGTTTGTTGTTGTGCACAAGCTCTCGTTTTCCCCCTTTTTTTTAGTTATAAATATATAACTATTACGTGAATAATATTGTATAATAATAAAAAAAAAAGGGGGAAAACGACTATAGAAGAGCGTAAGTGCCTGTTTCACTTTTATTTTTTTTTTTAAAAGTAATAGAATATAGAGGCAGACAACATTTAATAGATGCGCTGAAGATATAGTCCGCAATAATGGTTGTATTTTGTTGTATTCAAGATATAATCATTAAGTGTCATTACTACAATATTAAATATGAGAGCTCCAGGTATAAGCCTTCACAAACTAGCTTTATTTGGTTGAGCTGTAGTTGTTACTGCTGTGTTATTATTACTATCTTTACCTGTACTAGCCGGTGAACCTATAATTGCGCCGGAGTTAAATCCTGACTGTTTGTTGGAAACTGTGAAATATTTCACACAATCAACAGGAAACCTATTAAGTTTGAACTTTTTAGGGATCTTTAGAGACTATACGTCAGAGTTTATTTGTTATACTGGTTTAAGTGTTAAATTGAAAAAAGAGAGCTTTGGACTTTGCCTCAGCCAATCTAAAGGATATGATATGAGATATTATACAAAAAAGACTTGTTTTTACAATAGTTCAAACACAGAGTTTGCCCATTATATAGCAGGTCTGATAGAAGGAGACGGTTCAATACATACGCCGAAAGCTGAAAGATCCCGTAAAGGAGTTATTAACTATCCTAATATTCAAATAGTTTTTCATTTAAAAGATTTACCTTTGGCTCTTTTAATCCAAAAGGAACTAGGCTGTGGTTCTATTTCTAGGAAAAAAGGTGTGAATGCTTATATATATACTATTAACAATTATGAAGGGTTAATCTTGCTTATTAATATAATTAATGGTAATATGAAAACTAATAAAATCTATGCACTACATAGATTAATTGACTGATACAATAAATATAAGGGTACTTCTCTTGAAAAAAAAGCATTAAATACTGAATCCATAATATCTAATGCTTGATTATCAGGATTCATAGATTCGGATGGTCATTTCTCACTTAGAAGCACTGAATCAGGGAAACACCCAAAAATAGAGTGTAAGTTTGAACTCTGCCAAAGACAAATTGATCATAATAATCTAGATAATTTATTTTTTTTGGAGGAAATTGCTCTTAGTATTAATTCTGTAGTAAAATCTATTAGAAATGATAGCAATAATCCTCAATATAGAATAAGAACAACAAGCTTAAAAGCTAATTTAGCCGTTGTTAATTATCTTGTAAAATATCCTTTATTTGGTTCAAAATTTTTAGATTATAAGGATTGAGTAAAGGTAGTAAAACTTTTTGAGCAAGGCTCTTTGGATCATAAACTTAATATGGAATATGTAAAACATATTAAATCCAATATGAATGATAAAAGAACTGTCTTCGTATGGGATCACTTACAAAACTTTTATAACTTAAATAAATAAAATATGGTCCGTTCATACACCAACGTGTATGTGAGTCTGTTTTAAACTTATCGAGTATTTATATAAATAAGTTTCTAAGGTAATAACAATACCATGGGATTATGTCTCACAGACCAACAATTTTTATACTTATCTTAACGGCTTTTATTATTACTTATATAGGTTCCTATTTAGTTTATAATGTAGAACTAAATATATTTAGGTACCATTTATTAGCTGCTAAAATTTTTAGGAATAGTTTACAATTATTCTTTAATAAAAGTTATATTTCATTAGATTGAGCTTTAACTAGTCCACCTAAACCTCAAGCGTTTATTAGTTTACCTTTAAATAGCTTAAGTGCTCATAGTATATGTGTTTTTTTTTAGTCGGTGCAGTAAAATATGCAGGAATAGCTGTTGCTATGACTGATACAGAAATATTTAGTACCTTCGCTGATAAGATGCTGACATGAGATGCTCTAAGAGTGGGTCAGTTTATTGGTGTAGGGGATCAAATTTATAATATAGCAGGTAACGTTAGTAGTTTAGTAACTATATCAGATATGTTACATAACCTTAATCACTTAGAAATATTACAATCTAAATTAGATCGTCTCGAGAATGCCACTACAACTATTACAGGTTTAGTAACTCCTAGTACACCACCCATTGATAAAGTGGTAGTTGGTACTTTTATGTTAGGTAGTGTGGCTTTAGGTTTAGGCTGAGTATTGCTTTGGTTATGTTTATGGCTGTTAAATATAAATTTGGTGCCGCAGGTAGTAAAGTAGTGGTATTCTTGCATTTGCAAGATTTTATGGGATCTGTTTTTGCACAGGATATTATTAATAATTATCCTACCGATATTAATGGAGTGGTGATAGGTGTAATAAGTGGAGTTTTAACTTATTATTACAGCGGGTTACAGTCTATATAATCATTTATGTTAATGCTTTTTTTTTTAGAATTTAAAAGTATTTAACTATAAATTAAGTTTATAAGGTAACTTTATTATAAAGAGTTAGTAAATATTATTTATAAATACGCAGGGAGTAATGGTCCTATTTAGTTCTTATTGTAACTTAAGCTGGGTCTTGCTTTTTTTGAGTGGTTGGGGTTTTTTTTAGTAAATAATCCTATATTAGTTTTCTTACTGTAGGTTAGGTTATAGCATAGCCCTTTATTTCTAATAAGGTTGTTATAATCTAATATAAGAGTTATTTAATTATAATTCAAACTAGCATACTAGGTAGTTTTATAAAAAAATTTATAATGCTTAAAGTTATAATAAAAAACTGAATATGGTTTAAAGTAAAGTAAACTACTTTAAGGCCAGAGGCTTTAATTTAAGGAGGTTAGCCATGAAAAAGGCGGAGGTGGGGCTGACTTTATATACAGATTAAATAAGTTTAGTTAATTTAAGCTTAAAATACCTAGGCAATTACAATGGTTTTAACTGATCGTAATTTTAATACATCATTCTTTGAAGCTGCTGGGGGTGGTGATCCAATACTTTACCAACATCTTTTCTCAAGACTAGTATTTGAAGATTATTTTATATTCTCAACATTATTTATATTTCCTAGTTCTAACCAATCAATCTTTAAAAGATATATATCTAAATATAATTCTAATTTAAACAATAAGTTTGATTTTTCTGCATTTTATAAGAAATACAATACTCATTTGCCAAATGATAAAATTCCTTCAGAAAACTTTTTAACTTGATTAGTAGGTTTCACTGAAGGAGAAGGTTCTTTTATAGTAAACAATAGAGGAGATTTGGCATTTGTTATTACACAAGCTACAATAGATAAACAAGTTTTAGAATTTATACAAGAAATTCTGGGATTTGGGAAAGTTATTCGTCAATCAGCTATAACTAGTAGATATGTAACACAAAATAAGAAAGAAATAGACATTTTAGCTAGTTTATTTAATGGTAATCTTGTTTTACCAAAAAGACAAGAAACATTTGATCTTTTCGTTAAAGGGTTTAATAAATGAGTTACTAAAGGTAGAATACTATTAGAACCTGTAGTAATTAATAATAGACCCATTCTACCGACTTTAAACGATGCATGGTTTGCAGGATTTACTGACGGAGAAGGTTGTTTTACTTGTTCAATTGGTGAAAAAAGAGGATTTAGTTTCAACTTTAATATTTCTCAAAAGTGAGAAATAAATCTAACAGTATTAGAGCATTTTAGTGTATTATTTAAAAATGGGATTGTTTCTAGACATTCAGAAGAGAATACTTATGAATTTAGATTAGGTGGAGTAAACAATTGTAAAAATGTTTTCTCTTATTTTGATAAATATACATTATATACTAAAAAGTCTTTATCCTATAAATTATGAAAGGATATTCATAATGATCTTGTCAATAAAGATCATCTAGATGAGTCAAAAAGACGAGAAATGATTGAAAGAACTAAGATGATAAATAAATCAAATAATACTAATTCAAGATACTAGGGAAAAAAAGTCGAGGTTTAACGTGCAAGTTATGAAACTATAAAGACAGATGTAAAAAGATATAAGATCTGAAATAGTGAATATTATTATAAGAATATACCTAAGACTTAGTTAATATATATAAGTATTACTTGCAACTCTTAAGTTTAAAGGTTATATTCTTTTATATAAGACTTTAAACGTATTTTATAAATACAAGGAAAAGTAATAAAAATATTAGCGATGCTAGTGCAATTACGGTCAACAAGTTCCTCACTTAAAGACCGACGGTTATTTAAGTGGTCGCTACAGACTGGTTCACTGGTGGGTGTCTGAAATGATGCTTAATGTACAGTCGGTTTCTTCTGTCATAGGTGTATGATACACAAGCCCGGAGTTTAGACTACCGGTACCTGGATTTAATAAGAGACTTTTTAAAAGATAAGTTAAATTTGAAGAAATGGATTCTTCGGTCACCCAGAGGTTACATATGTAGGCCTCTTAACGTTGCTATATGCTGGAACCCCTTCGCTATATAGTTCTAAATACTCCCTCTTAAATGACATAGTTAAAAAGTTAGAACAAAGAAGGAAATCAGTAGGTAACAATTTTTATATAAAAAATGGAACCTCAGAGACAATACGCGACGGAGTTGTAGTAAATTTAGAAAATGTTAAACGTGTATCAGATCACGTTCCTAAACATTTCAAGCCTCTAAATAATGAACAATTAGGTTATTATCTAGCAGGGTTAATAGACGGGGATGGTCATTTTAGTAAAGCTCAACAACTAGTTATAGTTTTTAGTTCTCCAGATGCATTTCTAGCCTATTACTTGAAAGAAAAATTAGGTTACGGTAATGTAAGGAAAGTAAAGGAAAAAAACGCATACCTTTGGATAGTATCTAATAAAGAGGGTATGTTAAAGGTAATTAACTTGATAAATGGTAAGTTAAGAACAGAACATAGATTTAACCAAGTAGTTAATAATGTATTAAGTCATACTAAGTATACAGATCAAAATATTAATTTTACTGTAGATTCAAGTAAAAATTTTCATAACCACTGATTAGCAGGTTTTTCAGATGCGGATGCTAGTTTTCAAATAAAAATTATTAAACGTATTACCAGAAATAAACCGGAAATAAGATTAAATTTTCAAATAGATCAAAAAAGTGATTTATTGTTAAATAAGATAAAAGAATACTTAGGTGGAAACATCGGATATAGGAAGTCTCAAGATACCTATTATTATGGTTCTACTAATTTCGGTTCTGCTAAAAGGGTTATAGAATATTTTGATCAATATCACCTACAATCTAGAAAGCATATAAGCTATTTAAGATGAAGAAAGGTGTATAGATTAATACAAGACAAAGAACACTTAACAGATAAAGGGCTATCTAAAATACTAACAATTAAATCCTTAATAAACCGTCAGGAAGAAAATACTACAATTCAAGATAAAGTCCTAACAAAGATATAAAAGTTTTTGAGTATTAATGAGAAAAGACTGTGTTATATACACAGCTATTCCTTTAATCAAAATATTGCTACATTTTAATTATACCAGGTTTTGGTATAATAAGTACTGTAATATCAGCTAGTTCTAATAAGAGCGTTTTCGGTTATCTTGGTATGGTCAAAAATAGGCCAACGTTAATTAATCATTACGTTAATCTCCTTAATATGCTGGGAAGTTCTAATATCTTAAATACTATAAATACTATCCTTTATAGTTACAATGTTAAGATTGTTACAATGAATGATCAGCAGGTAGTCTTATCTAAGATCATAAATATTAATGTATTAAAAATAATACAAATTTTTAAAGATCTAGTTTGGTACCTCAGAGACTTTATTGGGAGGGGCACCCTTCTATTAGGGTGCTTAATATATAGTCCATTGTTTTGTGAAAGTATTAAATTAGGGCATAAGCTTCCTACATTAATATATGTATCTAAAAAATTAAAGAGAGAATTCTCTACAAGTCGTTGCTTAGCTAGCGTAGCCAATAACAGGCTTGCTGCGGAGGCTTCGCTTAAAGCAGAGGATAAACTTGATCCTAATTGAATAACAGGATTTGTAGACGCTGAGGGTTGTTTTTCCGTAATAATAGAGGTATACGATGATTTCAAATGGAAAGTAAGAGTTTCATTTGAAATAAACTTACATGAAAAAGATAAAGACATTTTATATAAAATACAATCTTTTTTTGGTGTAGGTGCTATATATCATAGACCGGATAGAAAAAAATCTGTGTATAGAGTGACAAATATTACTTATATAAATAATGTTATAATTCCTCATTTTACAAAATTCCCTCTTCTAAGTAAAAAGTCCTCGGATTTTTTATTATGATCTAAAGTTGTAGATATTATCTCTAAAAGAGATCATTTAACTAAAAAAGGATTTTTTAATATACTTTCTTATTATGCATCTATCAACAAGGGGGTGTCAAACAAAGTTTTAAAATATTATCCTGATATATCACCAGCAAATAAACCTATTATAAATTTACCTCATAATTTAAATCCTCAATGAGTATCAGGTTTTACAGCAGGCGATGGTGGTTTTTCAGTATATGTTAGACCAGCTAAGGATTATATATTAGGGGAAAAAGTGTATTGTAGATTTCATATAGCTCAACACTCTAAGGATATTGAGCTAATGCACTTGTTTATTCGATTTTTTAATTGTGGTCAAGTTGTGTTTAGATCTAGTACATCTACTCCTCGGTGCGATTTTATAGTTCAAGATACTTCTTTTTTATTGGAAAACATAATAAGTCATTTTGATTTATACCCTCTTTTAAACTTAAAGCAAGAAGATTTTCTGGGTTTTAAAGAGGCTCTTTTACTTATCAAAGAAAAAAAACATTTAACTAAAGAAGGTTTAGATAAAATTAAATCTTTAAATTTAGAAATGAATTCTAATAGATTGAGATAAAAACTTTTTAATGTGTTTATTTACATACAAAACACTGCTATGCCATGATGTCGATAGGTGTATTAGGATTTGTTGTTTGAAGTTGAGTTTTGGCTTCGCCACATAGTGATATGTGGATTAATATTATTTATCTCGCTATAAGCTGGAACGGTTTAGTGCTAATTAGTACATTGAACTGTGAAAATCTAATTAGCTATACCAGATCTGCCGGCAATCTGTCCCTATACTCAGCAAGGAGTAATATACAGAGTGCTTCAGAGACTATACGCGAAACATCTTTTAATTTCTCAGCTTTTAATCTGTATTATAATACGCTATTCGGAAATGCTCCGCAACATCTATCCAATGGTTGATTAACTTGATTTATTGGTTTTCAATTTTTTTTTTTTCTTTTTTTTATTTTAAATTATTTTTATTTATATATATATATTATTTGTTGAAAAAAAAAAGAAAAAAAAAGGAAGGAGACGGTGCAATTCAAAGATGACGGAGTTATTTGAGCAAATTCACATGATTTATGATCGTCTTGGGAGTATTAAATTTATCATGGGACTTAAATTTTGAATTGTTTTATTTAAATCATTCTTTTAATTTACTTTCAATAATGCCTTTAATAACGTATAATAACGCGGAGGTTGAAAAAATTCGTATTTTAAAAGAAAATAAGGGTAAATCCGGAGTATATTGTTGAGTAAATAAAGTTAATGGTTCTAAATATGTAGGTTCATCTAACAGTTTATACAGAAGATTCTTACAATATTTTAACACTGAGTATTTACTTAAACATGAAAATATTGTTATTTGTAGGGCTTTACTTAAACATGGTTATTCCGAGTTTAATCTTTAAATCCTTGAGTATTGTGATTCGAAGGATTTAATAATACGTGAACAGTATTATATAGATTTATTGAAGGCTGAATATAATATTTTAAAGAAGGCAGGATCGCTATCAGGTTTTAAACATAGGGAATAAACTATAGCTAAGATGTCTATATCTAAAGCAGGAGAAAAAAATCCTATGTTTGGTAGAATAGGAGAAAAACACCCTATGTTTGGGAGAACAGGAGAAAAACATCCAATGTTCGGTAAACCAAGACCTGAAGGGTATGGAAGCCCTTCCCAACAGATCGAAGTTATTGATGTTAAAAACAATACAACTACTATATATAATTCTATGTCTGCAGCTGCATTAGCTTTAAATATTTCACGAACTCGAATTTCCATGTATTTTAACCGAAATCAAATTAAACCTTACAAATCGCAATATATTTTCAAAAAATTATAAAGGTCTTGGCTGGTTATTCTCTTGAAGCTGTTAATTGAAAGATGTCTAGTCCTTACGGGACCAGCAAGCTCGTATGTTGTTTTCTGGGTAAGTGAATGCTTTCTTACTAGTAAAGCATAGTATGTATAGCTAATTCTTAGGGCTATCCCAGCCGGGCGTACGAAGTTCGTACACATCCATTTTTACCTATTTGGTAAAAATCCTTGACAGGGAGTTTATGAGCAATAAATGAACATAACATATATTTTGCTGTATGCTGGGAAGGTTTAGTGTTAATTGGTACTTTGAATAGTAAAAATTCAGTTAATTATACCCCATCAGCAGGCAAGCAATACCTTTATTACGAGCTTAATCGCAACTTTTTTTGCCTCGCTTGGCGAAGCAGAGGCGTGCTCCGCATAAAAACAGCCGTAATATTGAATGTTATTTTGCCTCAGAGACTTTACGCAAAACATCTTTAACAATAATACAACAGGAGCTTAGATTCTATATCGTACAAGAGTTCGTTTTGTTCTTACTCAGAAGGAAAGTGCTATCCTTTTCTACATTCAGAAAAATTTAGGAATAGGTACTGTTAAGCATTTTCCACAAGGGAAAAGTGGTAACAATAATGACTTTTAGAGGTTAATTGTAGATAACCCCTCACATATTCTTCTACTAGCCTATTTATTTAATGGTAATCTGGCTCTTACTAACAGAATGCAGCAATTATCTTTGTGAGTTCAAGCTTTAAACAATCGTTTTGGGACAGATACAATTATATTGAATGATACTGCTGTTTCAGTTACATTACAAGATGCTTGGTTATCTGGTTTCACTTTATTTTTTCCTTTTTTTTCATAAATAATTTTATTATTGCATATATAGATTAATTATAATTATAAAAAAAAGGAAAAAATTTAGCTGAAGGATGTTTTAATGTATCTATAACATCCAATGCAAGATATACATTAGGTAGTGTTATAAAGATGCGTTATATACTTGATCAAAAGGATAGTGCTATTCTTATGGTCATACAAAACTTTTTTGGGTTTGGTAAAGTAACCCTCAGATCCCAAACAGACGGTGTTTATCGTTACACAGTTACAGGGTTCAAATCAATGAAGGATGTAATATCTTACTTTAAAGCATTCCCATTACTTACTAAGAAGGCCCAATCTTTCGAGAAGTGATTGAGTATCCATAATATGGTTTCTAATAAATTACATCTCACTGAAGAAGGATTAGCCCAAGTTAGAGTATTACAGAAACAGATTAATTTTAGAAAACGGTATGACGAAAAAAACAGGATCTGCGCATCCGTAGTATTATTGTTAAAAGATGAAGATATAGTCCGATTCTTCTTGTGAAAGGAGCGTACAGTTATATTACTAAGCGGGCAGATATGAGGAATATCTGTTAACATTTTGCATCACATGTACACAGTTGGTTTAGATGTGGATAAACTTGTGTTCACGATAAAAATCTTGCTATATGCTGGGAACTCCTGAATAAGTAGTCCACTCGTATTTATTGCGTTAGGAACAATTTACTTATTTAAATATTATTTATTGGGACAATCAGCAGGAAACTTTGGTATTAGTACAATAGCTACGGCAGTTACTAAAAATACTTATAATAAATATACTAACTTACCTTCAATATCAGAGCATGTACCTAAACATAAAAGTAACCTTACAGATGAAGAATTGGCTTATTTCTTGGCAGGGTTAATCGAAGGTGACGGTTGATTTGGTAAAAAAGAATTGCATGTTATTTTTGCTGAATCTGATGTTTCGTTAGCTTACTACATTAAAAACCGAATAGGCCACGGTAATGTTTACAAAACTAAAGATAAAAAAGCCGTAAGATATATTTGTAAAAATGCCAAAGGTTTATCTATTATATTATCTTTAATAAATGGTAAATTTGTAAGTGAATATAAACGTAAGCAATTGATTCTACATAATTATACTGAAGATTTTAACATTAACATTTTACCGCCTCGAAAAGAATTATTTTTAGATAATCATTGATTAGCCGGATTTACTCAAGCTGACGGTTGTTTTCACATTAGTCTTGTAAAAAGTAAAACACATAAAACAGGATATAGTGTTAGATTAGAGTATTCTCTAAAACAAAACGATGGTTTACCTTTAAAGCTTTTATATGATAATTTAAAAATGGGTAGTCTTTCTCAATATAGTTCAGGTATATGGTGTTATAAAAGTTCAGGATTTAATACGTCAGCTAGTTTGATAAATTACTTCGATAAATATAATGTTTTTGCAGGAAAATATGTAGATTATCTTAAATTTAGAAAAGTATATATAATGGTTACAGAAGGTAAACATCTAGAAAGTAAGGGTGTAGACAAAATTAGACGTATTGCTACTAAAGGATCCTCAGAGACAAGCACGCAAGAGATTTAAAGTCATGTGACTTTAAATTAAGATACTGTCCAAAATTTTTTGTATATTAAATAGAAAATTAGTCAAGTGTATCTATAAATATTGTATATAGTATTAATATATTGTTTTTAGTTATTTTGTATTTATTAAAGACAAACTTAAATAAGTCTTAAGTAAAATTAAGACTAAATTGAGTACAGGCTCTAGCTCTAGTTCTAGTAATCCTACAGGTGTAGATAATACTAAGGAGACAAACCCTGAAACACCTAGTAATAGATACCCCGAGAGACCCTCGGATATTCAAGGTTCAGTAGAATTACCTGCGGTTAAATCTCCACTTCGTGTAGAATTACCTACGGTTAAATCTCCACTTCGTGTAGAATTACCTACAGCTAGTTCTCCTTGTGAATTGCCTACAGTTAATTATCCTCGATAATTACCTGAGCGTATTTCACAAATAAGGGATTCAAACCCTTTACCTCGAGACACTTCTAAGGGTACTGTCTCTACGGACAGTAGTGGCGGTGGTGTTAAACTGCCTAGGGATAAAACAGATAGTACCTTAGGTTCTAGCTCTTCCGAAGGAGGAGCTAACTTAAATAGAGATTCTAACCAATCTTTTGGTGGCAGAATGTTGGATACTATCTTAGATTCTAGAGATTCTGGAGATAATGAACAATAATCATAATCTCCAGAATAGCAAGTATTCATTGAAGATATAAAACAAAAGTTAATTTTAGATTGCAGTATATAATGGAAAGCCTGACCTGTTAATATGATTTTTTTTTTTTATTTTATATTAAGGTTTATCCTGATGTATAGTATTTATAGTTACACGTTGGCTTAATAAACGCGCTTATTCACATAAATTTAACTTGACAAGAGCCTATTTCACGGCGGCTACTTTAATAATTGCTGTTCCTACGGGAATTAAGATTTTCTCTTGATTGGCTACATGTTACGGAGGATCTTTACAATTAACTCCTTCAATGTTATTTGCTTTAGGTTTTGTTTTCATGTTCACAATTGGAGGGTTAATAAACAACCACTTAGCTCTCCCTATGATTCCGTCTATCTTTTATTCAAGAATAGAAGATAGATTTTCATATTTTACTACTATATGCTGGGAACTTTTGATAATTATGCTACTAGAGTTTTATTTAATTTCAGTTACAATGTATAATTTTGAAGTATCAGCAGGAAACCAAAGAATATTTAGTAATATTCTAGTAGGATCCTCAGAGACTACACGTAGTACCCGGCGTTTACATTGCTCCGCTAGGGAAAATATAGTACAAGTAAGAAAAAGTTCATTAATTTTTAATTCTTGGTGTAGCTTTTCTCTTATGGTGCCGCATAGATACGGTATTATAAGTCGATCTTATTCTAGTGATAAGCAGCCTGGTAACCAATATTTAAAGGCTGTAAAAGTTTATGATAACTTGAAGGAATCTAGAATAAATATTTTAAAAGAACAAAGAGATAAATCAGGTGTTTACTGTTTAATAAACAAGGTAAATGGGCATGCTTACGTAGGAAGCTCTATGAATTTAGCCTCTAGAATGAGAAATTATCTTAATAAGGCTTTTTTAAAAAGTAAACAAAATGCTAATATGCCTATTACCAAAGCTTTACTTAAATATGATTGTTCAAATTTTTCTCTTTTAATTTTAGAATATGTTGAACTTGTAAATTTAACTGCAAGAGAAACTTTTTATATCACAGATTTGATACCTTATTACAATGTTTTAAAAGAAGGTTATTCTTCTTTAGGTTATAAACATACAGAAGAAACCAAGAAGTTACTATCGGAATTAGCTAAGGATAGAACACATTCAGAGAAAACTAAAGGTTTAATAGCAAGGGCTGTAGTAGGTGAAAATAATCCTTTTTATAATAAAAGTCATTCTCTTGAAAGTAAGATAAGAATGATTGAAGCTAATTCAGCCTACTCTGTTTATGTTTATAATTCATTTAAAGAGTTATTAGTTATTTTTCCTTCTGTGTTAACCTTAGCTAAATTAATTAAATCAAATCATCCTACCTTAGTTAATATTATAAAAGAGCAAACAATATTCAGAGGTGAATGATATTTAACAAACATACCTTATAATATAAAGGACGCTCCTATAATAGCTGATTGATCTTCTAAAGAATGTGAACAATTAGTCTTAAATATGAACAAGAATAGTCATATTAGAAAAGCAGTGTTTGTATACGATATAAATAGAAATTTTCTTGCTAAGTATGATGGAGTAATGGAAGCTCAAAGAGCCTTAAATATATCACATTCTACTATTAAAAATTATGCTAAGATAGGTGGTGTTTATAGAGGGTATATATTTAGTTATGAAAGATTGGTTACGGGGTATTAATGAATTTTTTTTTTTACGTAAGTGGTGTTGTTTTAGCGAACGCATCTCTTGATATTGCATTCCACGATACGGCTTTTATTGTTTTATTTGGTATAATTATACCGAGTTTATTGATTATAACTACTAAAATATCTTATATAGATAGTTTTAGTACTAATAGTGATTATAACATAGCCTCAACTGATTTATTTGTAGACTTGGCCTCCGGCCTAGCCACCAACAATAATTATTATGAATATGTCAAAATATTTTGAGTAGGGTTAATGGACGGAGATGGTAGCATTCAAGTAAATCATTGACGTAAACAATCCTTGCAATATAGACTAGTTATAAAATTATCTAATATTAAATCTAATTATAATATGTTAATTAAAATTGCTAAGGTAGTGGGTGGAACAGTAAGAATTACAGGTAAAGGGGCAGATGTTCTTTGAGTGGTTAATAAAAAGCAAGAGGTTGAAGAAATTATAAAAATTTATGATACTTATCCTCCTTTAACCTCAAAAAAAATTTGTCAACTGGCATACTTAAAAACATGTTTAACTCAAACCTCGGTAGAAACTTACTTATTAAATAGGGATTTAAAATATAATAAACAGTTAGCTATTATAAAATCTAATATTAAATTTAAGATACCTAATTATTTCAAAGTATGGTTATCAGGTTTTATAGAAGCTGAAGGTTGTTTTTCCATAAGAAAATCCGATAACCATTCTTTTTCGATAGGCCAAAACGATGATATTTATTTAATAGAAGCTATTAAAGAGTATTTTGAAATAACGAATAAAGTTAGGAATCCTTATGGTAAATTCTATCTTTTAGAGGTATATAAAAAAGAAGTATTAGTAAAAATAATCACTCATTGTACTAACTATCCTTTATTGGGTGAAAAGTTAGAGTCTTTAAACAAATTCAATAAAAAACTCCAAAAGTAAGTGTTGTGTGGTTCATGTCACCATGAAGAGATTTATACTTTTCGGTAATAATTAAATAAATATTTAATTATTGCTAACGGTGAAACCTTATATGTTTTCTTAATGCGGAAAATATAACTAAAAAGTATAAGGCAATACCGTGGAAACCAAAGCTATTAAAAAGCTTAAATTATTATATGAGTATAGGAATTTAAGGCTTGATTAGTAAGTAGGGTCCGTAGAGACTAAACGTGACAGTCGAAAGTTTATTAAGTTAAATCATTAGATAAGTTGTAGTCCGATCCACCCTGTGAAGGGTGTTTATGAATTTAATTAAACCTGATATAAGCTAATTTATATTAAAAGACTTATATTAAATATATAATTCAAGTTCTTATTTTTTTTTGTGTAATATATCTTTTCTTTAAATTAAACTGTAATTTTTTCTTTGAATTAAATTGTGATTTTTTCTTTAAATTATTTTCTTTATTTGTATTAATTAGTTGTGTACTTGTATACATTGTTTGTATTATTAACAGTGGTATATTTTTATGCTTTAAAGACATATTATTATTTATAGTATGGTCCTTAACTGCTAGCCTTATATGGATTAAGTATATAAATAAGGATAGTATTATAGCAAAGATAGAAAATTTATTTCTAAGGATTTTAAATAATCCCTTATTAAGCATTATTTCTTTAGTTGTTATATACTTAATATCTTATAATATACGGTTTCCCCCTTATAGATTATTTTTTTTTACTATAGGTACATCCTATTTTATCTCCCTATTATTAGCATTTTTTACAGTTTTACTGCCAGGAGCTTGTATTATAAGTTTATCAATACAATTATCATCTAATATATATTATAACATAAATATTCAATTGGATTACTTTTCTTGATTAAATAATATTACAGGTAAAAATGTAAGTATATCTATATTTGTAATTACAGCAATAACATGTTTTATTTATTGCATAGGATTATTTTTATGCATATTTTTATGCATATTTTTATTTATGTTAGTTTGGCGTATATTATCTGGGTGCTTAAGTACTAAAATAGAATCGAATATATATACTATTAAAAAAGGAACTACTAATTGTTCCATTTTTTTTTTATTTTTGCTAATACTACTGGTAATTTAATGCTAGAAGGAGTTGAAAATGAAGATATATCCACAAATATAAGAAGTGAGTATCTGTTTTCTTTTTCAAAGGTGCTGGAACATGCCAAATTAAAAGAACTGGGTGACATATTTAAGGATAAAATTGCTTATCTACCTGATGTTTATAATAAATTTGTCTCAGGTAAATTAGATGATAAAGCTTCTAATCTGGAGTTAATAGAAGATATGTTAGATAACTTAGACAGAGAAAATTTGGTTAAGGAAACTTTCTATAACGTTTCTGGTACTAAGTATGTAAGCACTGTTCAAATTAATAAATTGCTTTCAGAACATTTTTCAATGATGAAAGAATTGAAAGCACAAGTTAACTTTCCTTTCAGTAAGGCGAATATTACGGGAGTGTCTGCTAACCAATTTCTACTTGTTGATGAAGAGCTTGCTTTAGTAAGAGGGTTTAGCTCTGAAAAACCTTTAGAAGACCCTGACAATGAAGCTAATAAAGAGTCTCATGTTAAAGGTCTTTGAAATTATATTTTAAATCACATATTAATAGATAAAGAATATCAAAATGCTGTACCTGAATATCAGACAAAAAAGTAGACAATTTGTAGACTTTTTAGTTAAAGGTTTGAATAAAAAAGGTATGTTTGAGCCTATGTGTTGTATAGAAGTAAAATCTAAAGGGGGGGGGTGATAGCTGAAGCATGTTAGTAGCCCAAGGAAGAAGGTATGCTGTAGAAATATGTAATACCTACAATTTAAATCGAATGTTTGTAATATGTGGTAAATCCAATGAAGTAGCTTATTTTATATATCAAAAAAACTTCAGTAATTTACATGGTTTTACTGATAAATACAGTAGTCACAAAGATATGATAGGTTTAGTTTTAAGTGAAAATGTAATTAGACCTATACCACAATTGGACACTGTTACTATGCAGATACAAATTCTGGATTTGGGATCAGAAAGTGATCTAATATCAGCTATAGTGTTAGGTCGCTTTTCAGTAAGTATGACTTCTCCACCTGAAGTTTGTAAAATAGGTAGAGACGACGGTTGGGGGTTTAAAGAAGGTAGTGCTACCTATATTAAAGAGGTACCACTGGAAATTGCTTCTAAGGTATTTAACAGAAATATTTCCAGTAATCCTATCTCAAGTTCTTCTCCTATCTTAGGTAGTATAAATGCAGACTCTCACAATTTTTGAAAAAGTGTTTGGTCATTAAATAAAGATAAATTAATTAAAAATTAATAAAAAAAAAAGTTAAAAGTTTAATAAAAATTTATAATATAAACATTGACTTATTATGTCGTAGCTCAAATGGGCCAGAATAATTTATCTTCTATTAAGAATTATTTTGCAACTGACTATATGCTGGAAACTATATTCTTTGTGTATTGTTTACTGTTTATTAATACGTTTTATCTTTATAAATTAGATGTTAGTAGGATTAATTTTCTTTTAAACAGTCAAAATAATGATACAACAATAAGCTCTAAGTTTATGAATATACAATCAGCAGAAAACTGTAAAGGATTCTCAGAGACTGCGCGTCAGTTACCAGATATTGGGGATTATAAATTTTGAAATTGATTTGCGGGTATAATTGATGGTGATGGTAATTTTGATATTAGATTAAATTCTCTTCCCCCGCTTCGCAGGGGACATGGTAATAAAAGAGTTCTTAAACAAATTAGAATTAAATTACATAATAGAGATATTAGAATATTAAAGCGTATACAGGATTATCTACATATGGGTAGAATTATAAGGGATAAAAATAAGCCTTATTCAATTTATATAGTGTCTACTAAAGAAACTATGATGTATATTCTTAAGAATATTAATGGCTTAATTAGACTTAAAGTACCTGGTTTTAAAGAAGCTTGTAATTTATATAATATAGATTATATTGAAGCCAATTATAACCTAGGTTTATACGATCCGTATTTTGCAGGTTTAGTAGATACTGATGGTAGTTTAGTTTTTAATTATGCTGGAAATAGAATAGAATGTAATTTAGAATTCCAAAATAATGAATATACATCTAAATTAAATTTCGATAATACTATATTAAATTGTAAACCAACTATTATTAAACGTAAAAGATCTTCAGGTCTAGCCGGCTCTAAAGACTTGACATCTATCGCATTTAAATTTCAAAGTGTGAATAATATGCTATTTATATATGATTATTTTATGCATAATAGACTATATTGTGATATGAAATTTTATAGAGTTACTAAAATTAAACCTTTTCTAGAAATTAGAAAATATAAAACATTTCCAATAAATAGTGTAGAGCATAAAATATACTCAGACTTTATGATAGATTGAATTAAATATGATAATCCTTTATGATATAAAGTTCCTTTTGTTAACAAATATTTATTATATAAGGATAAATAGTATATTTATTACTGGTAAAGATACAGTCCACAATTTATACTATATGTATAAGTTGCATTTCCACTACGTTTTAAGTATGGGAGCAGTATTTGCACTATATAGTGCATGATATTTCTGAATACCTAAAATATTAGGTTTAGATTATAATAAAGTGCTAGGTAAAGCGCATTTCTGAATATTATTTATAGGGGTTAAGGTAAAGGAAAGAATGTCTTTTTTTTTTTATGCCCGCAAGATATCAGGTAAAAGATTTAATCATGATTTAGCTGGTCCTGGTGGTTCACCTAACAATAATTTTGTTATGTTTTTTAATAATGTTCAAGAAAGTAAAAGAGCTATTTATAAAACTTTAAGAGGAAAATCTGGAGTATATTTATTTATAAATAATATAACTAATGATTTATATGTGGGGAGTAGTATTACTTTATCTAAAAGAATGACTTCTCACTTTTACCTTGCAAACTCCGAGAAGGCTACAAATATAGTATTAGCTAGAGCAATGAGAAAGTATGAATTAAAAAGTTTCTCTTTGGGTATATTAGAAATTTGTGCTTCAGATACTATAGTCTGTTCGGAATTAGAACAAAAATGAAGGGATTATTATAAACCTAGATATAATGTATTAAAAGTTGCAGGTAGTTCATCAGGTTTTCGTCACTCTCTTGATACTATAAATAAACTAAAAGAGCAATTCAAAAAAGAAAGTCACCCAAAATACGGTACTGTTAGTTCCCCTGAAACAATAAATGCCATTGCCCAGGGTATTAAAGAATTTTACCTTACGCATAATCATCCCTCTAAAGGATTAAAAGGTAAACTTTCTCCCCAGTATGGTATTGGTGGTAAATCTGTTTTTTGCTATAACCAAAAAGGTGAAGAATTAATATTCCCATCCATTAATGGAGCTAAACAACATTTCCATGTTAGATGAACACTTATAAAAAAAAGTATAGACACCGACCAGTCAATACATTTAAACGGGGAACCGTGAATTATACAATCTTTACCTCGTCCAGCTCGTTAAAATAAGCCGCATTAGCCCCTCTCAACCTTTCAATAAGCTGGAAAATCTCACAAGGCTTAAATACTTATTAATTATTCCGTAATTAATAAGTAACAATTTTAAGTATATCTAGACAATCAGCAGGAAACGTACAGATAATAAACTATCTTGACAGGATCCTTAGAGACTACATGAAAGGAAAGTTATACCAGAAGGGTATAACTTAAGATATAGTCCACGTTTATATGATAACAATTTTATCATATTTTTGTAATGTAACATTCTTCCCTCTTAGGTTGGGGGCCTACAATAGAAATTTTGTAGTGTAAAAGGGTAGATATAATAAACTCCCTGAAAACTTGGCAAATTGCTGGAAAGACGTCTAATCTTAGACCTAGTTATTACGACTAATCAGCAGGCAATCTTTCTTAGCTACACTAAGTAAAGAGGCTTCAACGATCATACGCCAAGTACCTGATACCTTTATAATTAATGTCTTATTTAGGTATGGTAGTTATATGATCTACAAATTATTGGCGACAAATAAGCACTGATAATTTATCTCTTCTAGATTCACCTAAAATTTTTAGATCTAGTTCTTATAACTTGAGTCTTCGGTTACAAAATTTGGCAACTATGATACCAAAACGCTCTTACTCTACTAGTTCTGTTTTTAATACCTTATCTGAAGTTAGTAATATTGATAATAATGAATCAATTGAGTTTGGTTCTCTTGAACAAGCATGTGAACGAATTAAATTCAAATACTTAGGAGTTTCAGGTGTTTATAAACTAACATCTAAAAATGACCCTTGTCGTTTTTATATAGGTAGTTCTATTAACTTAGCTAGAAGAATGGAGGAGTATAATAAATTAACTAAAGGTTTACGTAATCCTCATTCAGCTTCTGAACTGGAAATATCCAAATTTTCAGCTTTAGATTGAAATTTAGAATTTATATATATTACTACTCCACAAACTTCCCTAGTTTTTGAACAATATGCTATTATTAAGTTTAAACCAACTATTAATAGTCATTATAAAGTTATTCCAAGGGTAAACCCTCAGTGAGGTAGTTTAGATAATGCTATTTTAACCACTGAAAAGTTACTATTATTATTCTCTAAAGGTTCTGAAGGTTATAATAGATTAGTTGTCTTTCTTCAAACATTTAAAACAGCTAATCATTTAAAATACACATCTGAAGACACAGATAATAAATATTATTGTTTTTTAGTTTTTGCGTATCTTGTTAATTCACCAGATAAAGATCCTATCATTTATTCTTCAATAAACAGGGCTTTGAAAGGATTACAAATAAGTCATAGTGCGCTATTAAATCATATTAACAATAAATACCTTTATAATTCAAGTCTTGTATTATCTTTTGAACCTTTACTTGTAGATAATCTTTTGGAATATAAAGAAAAACCTGCAGGAGACAACCAACTTAGAAAACACATTGTTGTTTATAATCAAAACAATGAGGTAATAATAGAATTTAAATCTGGTAGAGAAATGGCTAATTATTTCAAAATCGATGGTAAAGTAGCAAGAGCTGCCATAGCCCAAGGTGAGTACCAAGACTTTTTACTAATATCCAGAGAAGTGTCCAACCGTAAACCCATTTATGTATTTGATAATAATTCACATGAATTAATAAATGAATTAAAAAGTGTAACTAAAGCTTTGAAATATGCTAAAGTTAATTATTATACATTAAAAAGTTTGATCGAGAGTGGAAATTCTTATGATGGTAAAATATACAGTTATAAAGATAAATTATAATTTTACAATGCGTACGTTGCTATAAAAAGCAACATTTTTTAGGTCTACAAGGAATTAGGTTTAGTTCCCCTTATAACTAATAAATATAAGGTAAAAAGAGGATGAATTTCAAGAAAGACTGTAAAGTTAACTTGAAGCGAAGCTTATTTTTAAGGTACATTAATATATATAATTAATAATAAGAACGTTCAACGACTAGAAGGGAAGTCTTTATGATAACAACCTTCCACGAGTATTCTCCGTCAATTAAACTTAATAAATATAATGACATAATAGTATTAAGTAAGACGATGACATAGTCTGAACCCCATGGAAAACCTGGGGAATTAAAGGGTAAAATCCTTTAAGGTAACATAATTGGCCAAGAAGAATAAGTGACTATCCTGACGCATTTGCAGGTTGAAACTTAATAAGTAGTTTTGGTAGTATCATTAGTGTGGTTGCTACAGGGTTATTCTTATACATAGTTTATGTTCAATTAGTTGAAGGTAAATCTACTACAAGATATCCTTGATTAACACCACAGTTCTATAGTGATAGTTTACAAACACTATTAAATAGAAGTTATAACTCATTAGAATGAGCATTAACTAGTCCACCTAAACCCCATGCATTTGTTAGTTTACCTTTACAAAGTTAAATATGTACTAATAATCCTACCTAACGGAATGTGATGGGTTTTCTTGTGACTGTAGTTAGTGAGCCAACTGAGCATGATTGATAAGTTAGGTATGTGACTACTATAAGGTAGCCTTTTTAAAGCATTATGATATGTTTACTAGGAAGTAAGGCCGGATATTATTACTTTTTATACGATAATAATTCCCTATATACAATAGGTTTAAAGTTATAAACGGAGGCTATATTATGATCTTAGTATTAATAGGGTTGTTAGTCACGTATAAGCGCGAAGGTAGGGGCGCTTATTATACCCTTTTGGTTAACTAGTACGTGCTTTATCTTATAACAGATATAAGCGGAGTTCACCTTAAATTACTATATCCTTCTTGTACTTTAGTTGAAATTAGAACACTGAGTGGTGGTGTGGCTTATGGCGAAATATTTTCTGAACTTAGGCACAATAGTACTTCTGATTACGGTCTATTTGCTCCTATTAATATGGTTATACCCCCATGGATATACCTAAATCTCCTATGGTACATGTTGTAGATTGTATTCAACGTGTTAATAGTATTACTTACACATAGAGTAGTAGTAGTAGTAGTAGTAGTAGTAGTAGTAGTAGTAGTAGTAGTAGTAGTAGTAGTAGTAGTAGTAGTAGTAGTAGTAGTAGTATCTTGCCTTCATGCAAGACCAGTACTGGTCTTGCATGAAGGCAGAGGAAATATTTGAAGCCTTAATGCACCTAGATCGGCAGATATTGCTTGATTTTAAAATAATTTAAAATTAATTTTAATCTAGGTACTTCTGCTTCACAAGAAAGTAAAAATTTTAAAGATAAAGGCAGTAGATTAAATATTGTGCTTTACAAGCTCAGGTATAGTTTATGTAGGGTTTATTTATAATAATAAAGTAGTTACCGCATTAACTAGGATCTTAAAAGATTAATTTATTTTTAAAATAAAATATAGTCGAAGGTTATGAACATCTCAGGAAAACTTCCTTATTTATAAAGGAAATCTAGATTTAGATAGGAAATATTTATTTCCTTTAGAAATCTCTATTTAAATAGAAAAAGGCAGTAGACTAAATTATATATAAATTTAAGTATAGCCCTGCTTCGCTTAGGAATATTGGATAATAGAAAATCAGGAAAATAGGGGGAAAGCTGTAGACTAAACTATCTTATATGGTATTTATAAATATATTATTTAGGGGCGTAGTAACCTGTTCCAGGTTAATAAACCTTAATAATTGATTAGACAAAATTTGGGGGGGGGTTTTTTTTTATATCTCTCATTTTGCATGTTTCACCTGCCAACTGAAAGTGGCGGTTTTAAGATACGGTAAGGGATTTATAACTTATGGACGTGGAATTAGTACTGTATAAAATTTTTTATTACTAGCTTTCGCTAGGCATGCCTTGCTTTGGCAAGGCAAAGGCTAGCAAAAATAATTTGTATTATATTATAAGTTAATATAATATTACTTATTTTCAAGAGAATAAATTGCACAGAAAAAGGTGGAATTGACGTATATAATAAAATATTGTTAAAATATAAAGAGCATAGTTTAATGGTAAAATTTGAAGCTTCAAACTTCACCTTCTCAGTTCAAATCTGAGTGCTCTTGATGATAATTATCTTTGAGAATAGGGGATATTGAATACTCTTACTAACCACTTTTTTCTAATTATGCCTTAAAAAGTCTGGTTTTGTGTACTCCTGTTTCGCGGCAAGACCAGTACTGGTCTTGCTAATTTTTTCTTTTTTTATAAATAGTTTAATTGTTACGTAATAATTAAATTATATTTATAAAAAAAGAAAAAAAAAAATAAGAAAAGAAAAAAAAAATTTGTTTAATTAATCAATCAATAATATATTGCAGATTAAATTAATATTCCAATCAAGTTTATTGGATTTTATTTCTTATAAAATTTTTATTCTAACCAAACTTTTTTCTTTTTATTATTATCCAGTTCCGTTAGTTTAAGACCAGACAAGTTTAACTATATCTTTATTTAAATACATTTAACTTAAACATTTAAAAGAAGTATTAATTTCTTAATATTAATGTATTTAAATATAGAGATTTGAAAGTTGTTACATTATTAATTGTAGTATTTTGGACCCTCTATAGCTTATATATAAAAGAATGAAAATAATAAAAAAAAAATAATATGTGAACTATACAGTTGTGTGTGGTGTTAGTAAAGATCATACATATTATAAATTTTATAATAAAAAGATCGGTAGGTAAATTCGTCCTTTTTTTTTTATTATCCATGTTACTTTTACTTTTATTAATAATACCTTTATTAGGTGTATTTACTATTTCTACGGGTATATCTTATAACTTAAGCGATTTAAATATTAGACGTATAAAAAAAATTGCTTTAACTGCATCTATTATAAACCTTTTTCTTTCTTTTTTAATCTTTATACTATTCGACGCTAGTAGTAATCAATTCCAATTTGTACAAGAATATCATGAAATAAGCTCTTTCGATTTTTACTTGGGGTTAGATGGACTTTCTATATACTTTGTATTATTAACAACTATGATAACTCCTATAGCATTATTAAGTAATTGAAAGTCTATTCAAGATAATGTAAGATCTTATGTTATAATTATACTATTATTAGAGAGCTTGTTACTAGCAGTATTTTTAGTATTAGATATCTTATTATTTTATATTTTTTTTGAAAGTATCTTACCACCGTTATTTATATTAATAGGTCTATTTGGATCAAATAACAAAGTAAGAGCTAGCTTTTATTTATTTTTATATACATTGTTTGGTGGAGAAGGTCTCCATCAATTTAAGTGTAAAATAGCCAAACTACGGAGAAGCCTTAAAGCTCTAGTAACCAAGGTAATAGAGGAAACTTTATTATTGGCCTGATTAATGTCTCAGGGTATGGTAACATCACTAGAGATGACAGTAATGCAACGGGTGATCGCGTATCTAAACCAGGCTTTGCCTGTAAAAGAGCAACGAGTAGACGGTTATTCAAAATCTAGAAATTTAGATTTTGTAAGGTATACTCTAGTCGCTGGGAAACCAGTTTTTGGGATAAAAATCCCTTTCCATCGTGATAGTCGCAAAGTTGTAAAGTGGTTAATGGGCCGGCATAGCCGAGCTTTTATACATACAACTAGGTCTATACAAAATTTAGAAAGCCTCACTTCTTTACGAAGCAAGGAGCGTGAGCAAGTAAATAACATCTCTACATTAGTAAAACCTACTGCGTTAAATATAACCAAGTTAGATCCTTGGTTTGTAACGGGGTTTGTAGACGCAGAGGGATGTTTTATGTTGGGTATGTTCGTTAGTAGTAAGTACAGAATGGGTTATCAAGTTCAAGCCATATTTAAGATTAGTTTAGACAATAAGGATTATGATTTATTGTGCAAGATTCAAGATTATTTTGGAGTAGGTAGTATTACAAAGCACGGGAGCACTTCTTTACAATATACGATGAAATCTTTGAAAGATTTCAGTATAATTATATCTCATTTTGAGAAACATCCGCTGATTAGCCAAAAATGGGCTGATTACAAACTTTGAAAATCAGCTATTACATTAATTCAAAACAAGGAACATCTAACTAAAGATGGTTTTAATAAGATCCTTAGCATTAGAGCTTCTATGAATTTAGGTTTATCTGATGAATTAAAGCTAGTTTTCCCGGATATTCGTCCGGTTTCTAGACCTTTACTTAAGGATAAGGATGTAAAAGATTCAAACTGATTAGCAGGTTTTACTAACGGTGAGGGATGTTTCTACATTTCTAGACTTAAATCATCTACTTGTAAAATAGGTAAAGCTGTAATATTAAAATTTCAAATAGCTCAGCATAGTAGAGATACTGAGCTTATGAAAAGCTTAATATCTACTCTTGGGTGTGGTAGAATTGAACTAAACTTAGACAGATCAACTGTTTATTTTTTAGTTACAAAATATACGGATATTAGCGATAAAGTAATACCATTCTTTGATAAATACCCCCTTAAGGGTGCTAAAGTTTCAGATTATAATTATTTCAAACAAGTATCTATTTTAATGAGTAAGAAAGCTCACTTAACTGAACAAGGATTATCTGAAATTCAATCTATAAAGTCCAAGATGAATATCCTTAGACGTTCTGTTTAACGTGATTTGTGATACTAAGACCGAGGCGCTTATCTAAAGTTTTGCTTGCTAGGCAGCAATATGGTATAATATTACAACTTGTACTGACCACAACTATTACCGATTGTGTATTTGCCCCCTTATTTTTTTCCCTTTTTTTAGAAGTAATTTTATTATTACGTATAAAGATTTATTATAATAATAAAAAAAGGGAAAAAATCAGAAGCGGGGGTGACACGAGTTTAATATACCCGCGATGGATTTAACCGGTTAGTCCGGTGTGGATTAAAAGTAACTCAAAATTAAAGTTAACACAATAACCCTTCCTTCATTGTTAACACAATAGCCCTTCCTTCATTGTTAATATAACAAGGATAAAGTTGTGTACGTATTTGGATCATTATTCTTATTATTATCCATATTAACAATATCTTCAATAATGGGAACTACAGATTTTGATGCATTATACAAAACCAATTTTTATTATTCTACACAGTTGTTTTTATTTTATGGTATATTTATAGCATTTGCTGTAAAAACTCCTACTATATTCTTAAACACATGGTTATTAAAAGCTCACGTAGAATCGCCTTTAGGTGGTAGTATAATTTTAGCTGCTATTGTTTTAAAATTAAGTTTATATGGTATTTTTAGACTTATGTTACCTTTATTGCCTAAAGCTTCCTTAGATTATACTTATATAATATACCTTATAGGTGTTATAACTATAATATACGCTAGTTTTAGTACTTTAAGAACAATAGATGTTAAAGAACTTATTGCTTATAGTTCTGTATCACATGCAGCTGTTTATCTTATCGGTGTATTTAGTAACACAATCCAAGGAATAGAAGGTGGTATAGCTTTAGGGTTAGCACACGGATTTGTTTCAAGTGGTTTATTTATTTGCGCTGGAGGGGTATTATACGATAGATCTGCTACTAGATTAATTAGTTTCTATAGAGGTATAGCTCAATTAATGCCTTTATTTTCTATTTTATTCTTTATTTTATCTTTAGCTAACGCGGGTACTCCCCTTACTTTAAATTTCGTAGGTGAATTTATGTGTTTATATGGTACCTTTGAGAGATTACCTTTATTAGGTCTTTTCGCTAGCTCTTCTATAGTATTTAGTGCTGCATATACTATATATATGTTTAACAGAATAGCTTTTGGAGGATCATATAGTAAATTTTTTGAAGTTAATATAAGTGATGTAAATAAACGTGAATTTTTTATTTTACTTACATTAGTAGTGTTTACTGTTATATTAGGTATTTACCCTGCTCCTATTTTAGACGGTTTACACTATTCAGTTTCATCTTTAATATATAGTAATTTTAGTTAATTTAAAGTTATTATAGTTAATTATTTTGTCCTAAGACATAGAAGCATGTCACAGATATATATTACTTATAAGTAAATATTAAATATATTATAAAAAAAAAAAATCGGGAGGTAAATTCGTCTTTTTTTTCTATGATTATTTCTCATTTTATATTTTCAATCTTTCAAGAGTATCCCTAGATATACCAGATGTAACTGTTGTTTACCGTTACATTTTTTCGTTATTTAATTATGATGTATACAAGCAGTACTCATCTTAGTGATGGGAGGGTGAGTGGGCGGGCTTGCACAAAAAAAAAGAATTTTTAATAATTCAGCCTACTAATTATTGAATTTAGCTAATTATTATATATGTTTATTATGCAAGAATTATTAAACCAGAAAACCTTTATTAGCTAAAGGCTAGAATAAACATGTTATAATAATGTTTACTATTAAAACCAGGAGTTATATATTTAAGGTAGATAGTTATCTTAGACTAGGTAGCTATGTTAAAAGGGTGTCGCGGCCTCAAATTTTTAGGATTCCTTTATTAGATAAATAATAGTTCTAAATAGAAACAAAATTATTTTTGTCTAGTTGGAAGCTTACTCTAATTTAAGCAATAGGCTGAGCTAGTCCTTATAACTTAGCCTTCACTGTAATTTATGTAGTATATAAATATATTAATAAAAACCACAATTACTCGTCATAAGCTTAAAACCAAGAACTCAATAGTGGCTAAACCTGTCCTTAGGCGTTTTCTAAAAAAAAAATAAATAATCTTACTGTATGCTGGAAACCTCTAATAACTAAGATACTGTAAATATTTAAGTGAAAAAGCTTAGTTTTGAGCTATCAGCAGGAAACCAAAGTATTCTTTTGAATATTAGTAGGATGCTTAGATACTATATGTAAGAAACCTTTAAAGGTTATGATATAGCCCGCAAGACAAGCGATTATGCGTTAGAGATTTTTAAGTAAATTAAGAGTAAATGTTTTTATTCTGAAGTCTTTTTATTGCAATGCAGTGAGGGCTAGTAAACCGGAGTTAGCCTTAAAAGTTTTAATCGTGTTGAACGTACTAGCTTAAAAGCTTTAAGTAGTTCATCAGCTTGATTTAATATAGCTTCTGATTATAAAGAAGAGTTATCCTTCAGGACGGATCTTCTTAATAAGCATCCGGATTTGTATATGTATCAAATTGGCTTTGAACAAGATATTTTATTAGCTTTATTAAAGATAAGTAGGAATTTAGTTGCCAATTATCTGTTATATTTTAAGTTTACAGATAATGGTAAGTTTATAAAGAATATAACAACTAATAAAGTCTATCCTTTATATTGTGGGATCCTTTATACACCTTAGGCTGCCTTATAGCCAAGATATAAGTATTCTAAAGATTAATAATAAAAACCCACTAAAGTCTCTTTTAGTGGGTTCCATTACTCTTTACCCCCCCGTAGATTGAACACCTAAAGAGCGTTTAGGTTTTGGTCTTGCTCATTTACATGTTAAAGTTTCAAAGTGAACAATAAACTACCGTGAAGCGGCTAAACCAGCCTTTTCAAATGATATTGGAATAAATATTTATATCAAACATATTTGTTCAAGTTTCCAGTAACTAGTTCGAAAGAGTAGTAAAGATTATGTAAAGTTACTTAACAATGCAGTAACTATTAAGGATCTTTGTTTACGTAGAGAGTTTCAGGTATTCACAGGTGTACCGAATATTTTTTTTTTTATTTTTAGCCTAGAGAGCTTTATTCAACCTTTAAGTTCGTTAAATTTAAGGGATTTAAAGAGTATTTATTCTAATTTTGAAGCAGGTGATCCGGAAGATTTTAACTGTCATCACTTTTATTTTTGAGGGCCTATTTTAAATAAATATATTCTTTCTTTAGAAAAAGCCTAGTTTTAGTTTTTTGAGTACTACTCTAGCTAAATAAGGCATTATCCTTAGCTTTGTCGGCCTTATTTTGTTTTCTACCTATTAATATTGTTTTATATATTAAGAGATCTTTTCGTAATGAAAATTAGGGGAGAAGCGTTATATTAGCTTAGTTTAGCTCATATAACTTAAAGCCCTTTTTGCTGCCTAACTATGTTTATTATCTTCAGGACTTTCACGCAGATTGTCCTAGAGGGAAAAGGAAATATAGTTTATATACTACTAGAGAACTTATACATTAAAGAATTTTAGCCTTTAACTTCTAGAAAAAAAAAATATTAATGAAATTTTAATTATAAAATGAGAATTTTTAAAAGTCATCCTTTATTAAAATTGGTTAACTCCTATATGATCGATTCACCACAACCAAGTAACCTAAGTTATTTATGAAATTTTGGTTCTTTATTAGCTGTTTGTTTAGTTATACAAATAATCACAGGTGTAACTTTAGCAATGCACTACAACCCTAGCGTATTAGAAGCCTTTAACTCTGTAGAGCATATGGCATAATGTGCTCTTTAAATCAGGTTAATTGCTGGAAAACCTTTGTAAGGCAATCAGCAGGAAACCTACGGATATATTTTATACATAGTAGGATCTTCAGAGGCTATACGCCTGACATCTGATTTAAGTTTAAATATAGATGATGATATAGTCCATCCTCTACTGTAAAGTAGAGTAGTTTAGATTAGCTATCTATCCCCTTTTGAGGGCATAACTTTATCATTGTTTATTTTTGTACCGGGTTATAAAAATAAAATGGGGTTTCGTAACTTTACAACTTATTTAAGTAAAAACTCTGCGGCCTTCGGTTCAGTAAGTGACCACTTTACAAATAAAGACTTTTTATTTTGATTTAGTGGATTTACTGATGCTGAAGGTAATTTTTTAGTTACAATAGACCGTAAATATGTTAAATTAAGATTTAAAATAAGTTTGCATATTGACGATATAGAAGTACTTTATACCATTAAATCTAACTTAGGTTTTGGTAGAGTTGTAGAAGAATACAACAGAAACAGCTGTTCTTTTATTGTCGAAGATTTTTTAAGTATAAGTAAGTTATGTGATATTTTTAATCATTATCCACTTCATACTAGTAAAAAGTTAGACTTCATTAGTTTTTATGAAGTTTCACTTATAAAATCCACTAAGAAAGTCTTGTCTGAGGTAGATATAAATAAAATTGTATCTATTAAAAACACTATGAATTCTAAGAGAGAAGTGTTCACATATGGTATTTCGGAATCTCAAATTATAATAAACCCAAATTGGTTTGTAGGGTTTATAGAAGGTGAAGGTACCTTCGGTATTAAAACAGGGTCTTCTTTGTATTTCCAAGTAGCACAGAAAAATACTAGTCTAGATTGTTTAAATGCTATAACAAAATTTTTGTTAGACTTGTCTAGTAATGCTGCAATACATAAAGATCCTTATAATAAAATACTACCTATAAACGTTACAAATACGATTAATATAAGAACTAGTGTAGTATCTTTAGCAATAGCTAACACAGATGCTTTATTTTATTACCTGTTACCATATTTAGATTCATCTAAATTTTACTCTCGTAAAGCGATAGATTTAAAATTATGAAGAATGGCTTTATTACTGAAGGTTTATGGGTATTACTATACAGTAGAAGGTAAGAATTTATTTTTAGATATTTCAGAAATTCTTAATAAAAGATATAGTACGAATTCATCTGTAAGCGACATTAATAATGTTATTATTAATATAACTGAAAAATTTAATGATATTATGCAAAAGGATTCTCCTTTTGATGTAAAACTTAACCAACGACATACAGAAAATGTGCGTAAGTATAGTATAGCCAATAAGTCTGATAGTTCTAAGGTTGTTTATATATATGATGGTAATAAAATGGTGCATGGGTCGCCTTTTGCTTCATTCAGTATGGCGCATAAAGCATTGGGGCTAAAGCCTAGTAGTAATACTTGTAATCGTTATATTGATACAAATAGACTTTATAAAAGTAAATATATTTTCACATCTAAGCCCATAGATAGAGCGTCTAGGGATTAGACCATAGTAGATAGCAATTTGGAATAGGCTCAGTCGAGCAGAGTTTGATTATGCGTGATGTTAACAATGGATGATTAATACGTTACTTACATAGTAACACAGCTTCAGCTTTCTTTTTTATAGTATATTTACACATAGGAAGAGGTTTATATTATGGATCATACAGAGCACCTAGAACATTAGTTTGAACAATAGGTGTAGTTATATTCATATTAATGATAGTTACAGCTTTCCTGGGTTTGTCAAATAGCCCAAAATGATTTAAATTCAACCATAACAAGAACAGCAATGTAAACAAATTCAACTCTTATTATACTAGACCTGGTATTTTTACAAGTGTAAATAAATCAAATATAATAGGTAGAAGACACTTTTCTGTAACAACTCCGCGTAGGTTAATTAGTGAAGAGTTAACGAAATTCATATCCGAAAAAAACCTTAATCCGGTTTTCATATACGAAGATTTATCAGATAAAGCTGTTAAATCTAGAGTTTTGAAGGATACTCGGGGTCTTAGTGGTATTTATTTAATTTTAAACAAAGTGACTCTGGATTATTATATAGGATCAGCTTCAACTGGTAGATTCCATGCGAGATTTTCTAATCATTTATTCCATTTTCATGGTAGTAAAGTAGTTAAAAATGCAGTAAAGAAACATGGTATATCTTGTTTTGCCTTTATAATTTTAGAGTTGTTTCCTGAGATAGTAAACAAAGAAAATAATAAAAAATTATTAGATTTGGAAGACTTTTACTTAAAATCTTTATTACCAAACTATAACATATTAACTGAAGCGGGTTCAAGCTTTGGTTATAAACATAACGAAACTACTAGATTAAATATGAAAACTAATTATAGTGAAGAGCGTAGACTAGCTATTGGTAGTTTAAATAAAGGTAAAAGCTTATCTCCAAGTACTATTGAAGCCATGAAACAATCTGCTTTAAATAGAATAAAACCTATTTATTCAGAAGAGGGCATTCAAAACATGAAAAAGAATTCTAAAGCTATACTGGTTTATAATATGGACTATACAGTATATGGTGAATTTCCTAGTATAACAGAGGCATCTAAATCTTTAGGTTGTTCTCAAAAAACAATTTATAGGGCTTTACAAACACCAAAAAAGATACTAAGAAGACGTTGAATTGTTAAATATGTTTAAATATTGTTGTAGGTTTGAATTTAAATTATAGTCCTACGAGTATAAATTTTTATGCAATTTGTAAAAAAAAATAAAAAGTAAAGTAGAATAGCCCGACAGGGCTATTGAAGAAATGTTTAAATTTCTTTGGCAATGTTAGTGAATACGATCAAAGAATTTGTAGTTTTGTTTTATTTAGATAAAGACTAACCTTAATAAAATATAGAACTAAAAGTTAGAGATCGTCGGTTATTTATATGATCGCGACAGGCTGGGTCACTGACGGGTGTCTGAAATGATACTTAATGCACAGTCGAAGTATTTAGTTATAGAATATGACTAATAGAATATACGAATTCAAAGTTATTCTAGCTTTTTATAAATGTCTTTTAATTTATATTAAGTATATTTGTACGTTTTACCTTACGGTCAAATGAGCCTATGAGGTATTATTTCGTGCCTCACATGCAATGCTTTATGATATGGATGTCTAGTACTCTTTCTATTCGCATTTTTTCTTTCTAGCATTTTTCTAATCAACGTATATCTTGGTCCTAACTCTTGACGACAAGGTAAACTAGCTAATCGTATTCCTGCTAATATTCGAATTGGACCACACAATCATGATATTCTAAGTATCTTAACTGGTACTTTACTGGGCGATGCTCATGCAGAACGGCGTCGTTCTGGTAATGGTTCTCGAATCAGTTTTTCACAGGAATCTTCTCGTGGAGAATATCTACACTACTTGCATGGTCTAATTGCTAAGCTAGGTTATTGCAATCCCGCTGTTCCAGTTATTCAAACTCGACTAGTTGCTGGAGGGAAGATACGATATACTTTACGGTTTCACACTTATACTTACACAAGTTTGAACTTTATACGAGACTTGTGATATGATAGTAAAGGTACAAAGGTTGTACCTAACACTATTGCTGATTTCCTTACACCACTTGCTCTAGCTATTTGAATTATGGATGATGGTGGTCGAGTAGGATATGGACTAAAGTTAGCTACAAATTCATTTACATTTGCGGATACTACTCGTCTAGTACAAATCTTGCATAATCTTTATGGAATTAAGGCTACTGTTCAATCAGCAGGTGTATCTAATCAGTATGTTATTTATGTTTGATCAGAGTCTATGCCACGACTACGAGAATTGGTGCGACCGTACATGGTTTCATCTATGCTTTATAAACTTGGAGAATAGGGGTACTACTATATTATTCATACATAGAAATTGTATAGTCTCTTGCTTACCTATGGTTAGCTTTAAGAGGCAACACTGATGAAAACGGTCAAAGACATTATCTCTTGTCCAGACCGTCGGCTAACTATAAGACGCGCCTGACTTCTGCGGCGTAGCCAGCCAGGCGAGTGGTAATTAAAATTTACCACTAAGACACTTATTAGTTGATCGCTACAGACTGCTCCATCGGTGGGTCGATAAACATCGGCTTAATGTACAGTCGAGGAACTCTTAGCAAACACTGCTAACACAAGGCACTGTGATGCTTTAAATGGCAATATGCATACTGCATATTCATAAGTGTACAGGATTATATGTTCGGAGATTATCACTAATGTGGACGATATATAATTGAGATCCTGGCAACTGTTATTACGAACCTTATGAGTGCTATACCATGAATTGGAGGTGATATTGTTGAGTCAAAATTTACTACAGAAATAATTAGTTTAGGGATTTGTAATAATAATAATATGGATTTTTTATCTTTATTAATTATAGAATCTTTTTGTTTACCTACAATAGGATTAGTACATAAAAATGCTTTAAAAAAAGTAAAAAATAAAGCTTTAAGGTTAAATAAACAAGAGTATCTGAAAATTCCTTCAGCTTTTTTAGCTTTTTTAGTTGGATTTATTGACGGGGATGGGTATATTCAAATAAGTAAAACTACTAAGGGATTTATATCTATAAAATTAGTAATTTCGTTACAATTAGAAGATATTTCTACCTTGGAATATATCCATTCTGTGTTAAAATTCGGTAAATTAAATATATATAAAGATAATAAAACTCCTAGTTGTAAATTAGTGATTAGTAGAACAGATTTACAAGAAATTCTTTTCCCATTATTAATTCATCATAATATATTTTTTTTAACTAAAAATAGACAAGCTCAGTTTGATTTAGCGATGTACATTTTTAAAGAAAATATTAAAATATATAACGAGTTGCCAACTAAAGAAAAAATACCTATTGTGTTTAAATTACCTAAAAGAGCTTCTGATTATTTAAATTTAGGGTTTTTTAAGAACTGGATTGTTGGTTTTACGGCTGCTGAGGGTTCATTTTACACTAGTAATAATACAGGATATTTTGCTTTAAGACAAAAAGGACGTATAGAATTATTTGAAGCTTTTATGTTACTCTTTACAACAGAGAAAAAAAGACTTAATGAAAATAACTTATATAATCTATTTGTTGTTTCATCAAGAGTTGACCTAGATAAAGTTATAAATTTATTTTCTTTCTCCGGTCTTCATCCTTTAGTTGGCTTAAAAATTCTTCAATATTTTAAATGATTAGAAGATCTTAAAAATAATTCTCGTTACGCTAATCTTAGCTTCCCGAAATAAACTAACACATTATCTTCTGTAGGAGAGGCTCCTTAAAACAGTAATGTTTTAGAGGCAAATGTGGTAAATTGCAAGAACATCTTTATGTTTACCAACCACCCTAAATAAAGATTATTTGCAGCAAAGTTAACTTTTTAGTTAAAATGTTCAACGACTAATGAGTGAGTAGCAAGATAACTACAATAAGCTCGACACGAACACCACACAACCAACTAGGGTGTTGTATAAGTACAATGTCTTTTTTGGTTGAAGACATAGTCTAAATAGAATTGGAAGATTCTTAGAATAAATTTTAAATGATTTATTTATTAATATAAATGTTCTTTGAGGTGGTTTATATATAACAGATGAACCACACTACGGCAACGTAGTGTTAAAAATTCTGCTTAATGCTGGGACATCTCCCAATTTAGGATTTGCATACTATTTATTCCTGATATTTATATCAATTATTTACGTTGAAATTGCAATGACACGGAGACAATCCGCAGGGGTTAGAAGTATTCATACTTCAGAAGCCTCCCAGAGACTACACGCAGAAGATCTCACATACGCTTATTTAGTAGGATTATTTGAAGGTGATGGGTATTTTTCTATTACGAAAAAGGGTAAATATCTAACATACGAACTAGGTATTGAATTATCTATTAAAGACGTACAATTAATTTATAAAATAAAAGCTTTACTAGGTGTAGGTGTTGTAAGTTTCAGGAAAAGAGGTGAAATAGAAATGGTAACTCTAAGAATTAGAGATAAAAACCATTTAAAAAACTTTATAATACCTATATTTGATAAATATCCTATGTTTTCTATTAAACAATATGACTACTTAAGATTTAAAAGTTCTTTACTTTCAGGTATTATTTATTCTAAAGATTTATCAGAATACACAAGAAGCAGTGAGCCTTTAAATTCTATAGAATCTATATTAGATAAGTCTTATTTTCCGGCTTGATTAGTAGGGTTTATAGAAGCTGAAGGTTGTTTTAGTGTGTATAAATTAAAGAAAGACGGTGATTATTTAGTAGCTAGTTTTGATATTGCCCAAAAGGATGGTGATATTTTAATCTCTGCTATTCGTAAATATCTATCCTTTACCAATGCTATATATTTAGACAAAACTAACTGTTCTAAATTAAAAGTTGGAGGTGTAAGATCAGTAGAAAATGTAGTTAAATTTTTACACAATGCTCCCGTAAAATTAATGGGTAATAAGAAATTGCAATATTTATTATGAATAAAACAATTACGTACTATACCTAGATACTCTGAAAAATTTAAAATACCTCCTGTTTACTAAATAAACGTGAGATCATGATATAGTCCGATCAATATAGAAATATTTTGAGCGTAGTGAGAATATTTAATCTATATTAAATACGGTGACTACCAACACAAATGCTCTGTTAATAACGCAACTTTAAACAGATTCTTTGCTTTACACTTTGTATTACCTTTCGTCTTAGCAGCTTTAGCCTTAATGCATTTAATAGCACTTCACGATAGTGCAGGTTCTGGTAATCCTTTAGGTATATCAGGTAACTATGATAGATTAGCTTTTGCTCCTTATTTCTTATTTAAAGATTTAATAACTATATTTTTATTTATAATAATATTAAGTATATTTGTATTCTTTATGCCTAACGTGTTAGGAGATAGTGATAATTATATAATTAGGGAAAAAGCTTAGTTATTGTCAGAATGAACTTCTGGCTATTAAACCATCAAATTGCGGGAAGTCCCTAAAGCAATTTCAACCAAGCAGACGTGGCAACACAGTTTGTGGCACAGGTAATGACTCGTGGTATGGTAAAATCGAGATTGATTATCTATATGATTGCTACTTTCCCCATAAAAACGATTTATCGTTCTACATTTTTTCCTTTTTTTTATAATTATATATAAATTACTACGTAGTAATTAAACTATTTATTAAAAAAAAAAGGAAAAAATAAAGGAAGGTGAGTAGGAAATACAGATAAATGGGTAATCCGCAGCCAAGCTTCCATACTAACAAGTAAGGGTGTGCAGTTCATCGACTAGATGTTGGTTGGCTTTTTTATTCGAGAATAAAATGGCTTAAGATATAGTCAAGCCCCATTCGAAAGAATGCAGGAAGTTATTTTATGATAAAGTTCCGTTAAATGGATAGGTTTAAACCGACGCCCTTCTTTTCTCTTTTTTTCTTTTTCACAACATTATAATAAGAAGGGCGTTGGTTTAAACCATCGGGATGCTACGCACTCCCGACGGTTTAAACCAATTTAGGGAGAAGGCCTTAGTCAGGCACATCTGTTATTTAATTGCTTTCTATACTTATTTAAAGACTGAAAGCTATATATCCTCTACAGATCCAGAGAAATCTCTCCTTACTGAACCAGGTAACGAGATTAAACCACTCGTTCAAGGGAAAGTAGGGGATAGTTTAATGACTCTTCCTAAAGTTAAAAGTATATTTTTGGCTCTAAAAAATTCAGGTCCGTCTGGTAAAGGCTCAGATAAAGAATTCTGTTTACTTGCCAACGGCTTCTGACAAGCGGAAGGGTATATTGGAGGTATCTTTAGATCTGAGTTGAACTTTTATCCTCTTTGCACGGCTACTCAGTTGTTTTCTGTGGAAAGCGCCGAATTCTTTATTAGATTAGACAAAGCTTTAAGCAATAAGGGTACTTTTAGCATAACTTTAAATAGTTTTGGTAAGTTTGTTATCGCTTATAGATTGTCCGGTTGAGATACTTTCTTTTCTGTGTTTGTTCCTTATTTCCATATGTTATATGGTGAAAAATACCAGGCTATTCTTAAATTAAAAGAAATTCATGCATTAAAAGCCTTAATTAAAGATAATACGGACAATATGTCTAAAGTTCTCTTAGTAAGTCTTGTTTATTCTTTAACTGCTCATTCTTCTCGTTATAAAGTAAGCCTGGAGGATAAATTACTTTCTTTAGGTCTAGATCTGGCTTTATTGAAAGAATTGCCGGTGAAACCGGTTTCTTATAAAGAAAATGTTCTAAAACCTTCTTTCTTATTTATACTGGGGTTCTTTTTAGGTGATGGTACTTTACATTTGAAACTCGAATGAAAAGAGAGAAACAGTACTGTTGTTGTTGTTCCTTTATTTAATATAGTACAATCTAACATTGAATCTAATAAGTATATAATGGAAACAATGGCTAACGCTTTAAATGCTCTTAATATCAAAACTTCTTTAGAGAAAAGTGTTAATACTTACACTCTAACAATTAAAGGTATTCACAATGTATTTAATTCTTTATTTCCTTTATTGAAAAATTATTCACACTTCTTATACGGGAAAAGCGAGAGTTTTAATTTATTAGTCTGAGTAGAGCGACTGGTTAGATCAGGTGGTCACCATACTTATTTTGGTTTAAGAGCGCTCATAAATAAAATGTACGATAGTACTAATGAACGTTACACAGATAAAGAAGTTTGAATGGGCCGTATCGAGGATTGATTGAAAGCAGTTTCTGCGCGTAGAGAGTGAGGAGAATACTTTATTTCTCCTATATATACTTCTAATCGTGAGATTAGAGGTTGACAAGTACGTTTCCCTTCTACTTTGAAATTCCCTAAGTCTAATAAAGCACTTATGTCTTCAACTTGCGGCGGTCAAGCTAAAGCTTTAGCAGCTGCTGTGCAATATAGAGATAAAATTCTTTCAGATTGAATTAACCAAAAATTTTAGGTTAACTTTAAGAATCTGTTTTCACCCTACTTCGTAGTTTTGCTAAGCTAGCGGACTAGGGTGCTAGAGGAAATAACATTGTCAGACTAATTAGATCTGGGCTAATCCAATGCAAACTCCACCAGCGATAGGTAAAACACTTTTATGTTTATTACCAATATTTACTAAGTATTCTAAAGCAAATGTATTAGAAAAAAGCAAAACAAAGGGTGGCGAAGCGGGGCAAGATAGTTCTAGTGAAGACAATTTAAATCAAGATTATCCCAGCAACGCTGGAAGTGTTGATAGTATCAAAGGCTTTATTACAATAAATAATAAAAAACAAGAAATTACAAAATTAGAACTTACTAATTTAATTGAATATACTAAGAAATCTATTAATACTAAATCAATAGTGTACGACAATAATTATAAACATAATTTTATAGAATTAGCCAATGGTGTATTCCAAGCTGAAGGGCACATAGGTGGATATTTTCCTTCTTCTCATACAGTTACTTTTAGACCTATTGTTTATATTAGTCAAAATGCTAGTGATACAAGTATAGAGTTTTTAGTTCTTTTGTGATTATTTTCAGGTAAAAAGCTTGAATTTATTATATCTCAAAATGAAGGGTCTAAACACTTTCATATAAGACTTTTTAGCCGTAATTGAGAGTTTATAATACACAAAATAATCCCTTACTTCTCTTTAGTGTATGGTGATAAATATAAAGGTTTTATTAAGCTTAAGGATATATATAATCTCCATAAAGGATCTAATATTTTACCAGAGACTAAAGTTAAAGTTATAAATTTGGCGTATAGCTTGGTAAATTCTCCTGTAAAAACCCTTTCTAAGAATGAAAAACTCTCGGCAGTTTTAGGTGAGACTATCCATAGTGTATATTCTAGTAATACATATTCTGATAATGATCAGCCCTTGAGTTTATTATTTATATTAGGGTTTCTATTAGGGGATGGGAACTTTGATATAAGAATTAGAGATACCAAAACTGGTGTTTGATTTATACCTAGGATACGTTTAGAACAAAAACAGACTTTAGATAATAGTAATTTATTTAATATTATGGTTGAATATTTGAAGAAATTAAATATTGAAGGTTCAATAAGTAAATATAAAAAAACCCCTTTATCAAGTCACATTGTTTTTACTATTGAGAATAAGGCATCTATAGGTAATTTTCTTAAATCTATTGAAAAACATAGAGAACTGTTTTTTTGGAAAAACTCACAAATAAATAAAGTTATAAAATCCTTTATAATTCTCTCTGTAGCTGCTAGACATTGAAAACAAAGTCAAATAGCTTTAGTTAAATTTTTATACAATGATCACGACAATAATCACGAATTCAGTCTTGATCATTGACTTAAAAGATTAGATAGTTTGTATGGTTCAAGCCATAGATCACCCATTGCTTCGCTAGGGGGATCTTGTATTATTTCAAATGAATTCTACATTACCCTTTCTAAAGATAAAGCCTGAGCAGTTACTTTACCAGTTGCTTTAAAAATAAAGCCAAAAACTAAGTATTTCTTTTTTAAAACGTTTAGTGATTCCAAAGAAGAAGCATTAAATGCAGCTGTAAACTATCGAAATACTCAATTGAATAATTGGCTATTATATAATGGATTTAGATTATAATACATTTTAACTATTTTGCCTTGATTCCCGCGCCACTATTTCAGAGATTCCCCCCCCCCTTTTTTCTATTTATGTATATATATTCATGCTTCTTTTGGCTACTTTTTTTGTAGAGGAAAAAAAACACCAGTCATCTTAGAGCTTTAGGGGGGACAAGGATATGAGTTGCTTTGCCGAATATCACTTTAGATATTATCCCGTTAAATATTTAACATAAGATTCCCGTACTGTCGCCTTAAATGTAAAAATTAAGGAAAAAAGGGTGAATTGCATAGATAACTTTACCTAGTTAGTATTTCCTTATTTAAATTTTAAGGTTTTACTATCCCCCCCCCCGCTTGTGAAACAAACAGACAATGAGCCCCCCTTATCCCATAAAATTTTGCCTTTTTTATTTTAATTAATCTATATATCAGATAATAAAATTCTTTTAAAACTTGGTGGGAAGGGGATTAGGGGATTAAGGGGAAAGGGAGTCTATATGCAGCGAAACTTGTTATAAGCCTTTATTGTAAACGACACGTAAATACTACGCTTTATAATATACTAACAAGAACGTCCAACGACTAGAAGTTGAATAGCTTAGATAATAAAACTTCCACGAGTGCCCTTCATTTGGCTTTTTGTATAAAAAGAAATGATGACATAGTCTGAACCATTTTGTAAAAAATGGAAATAAAGAAATAATAATCTTTATGTTAACAATTTTTGAGTTCCGGAGTGATATCTTCTTCCTTTTTATGCTATACTAAGATCTATACCTAATAAACTATTAGGTGTTATTGCTATGTTAAGTGCTATTTTAATACTATTAGCTATGCCTTTCACTGATTTAAGTAGAAGTAGAGGTATACAGTTTAGACCTTTAAGTAAAATAGCTTTCTATATCTTTATTGCTAACTTCTTAATATTGATGGTATTAGGAGCTAAACACGTTGAGTCACCATATATAGAATTTGGACAAATAAGTACAGTTATTTATTTTGCCCATTTCTTAATTATAGTACCTTTCATTAGTTTACTAGAAAATAGTTTAGTAGAATTAGCAGTATTAACTAAAGAAAAGCCGAGTAGGTAAATAAATAAATTATATTTATTTTTAACTGGTCGCTAAGGAAATAAAATAGATAAATTATATTTATTTTAATTGGTCTTCCTATAGTTTTAATAACTATAAGCGCTACTGGTATATCTATCTCGGGCTTAAATCTTGATCTTTAGTATTATAGCTAATTTAATAAAAGAGGGTCTAAATATTATACCTGCTGTAGTTGTAGGAGTAATTACAGTGTTTACCTAGCCCCTGTTCCCCTTATCCCTGGTAAGGGATAGGGGAGGTTAGGGGTCGAAGTAAATAGTTCTTTAACTAGCATTAATAATGCTATAAATAATCTTTTTTCTACATATAATGATATATGTGATATAGGTCTTGATGTAGAGAGAATTGGTCCCCCCGGAATGTTTACCGTATCTTAGTAAGCTTAAATTTAAGCTTACTAGTACCTTCAGATGTTATATGCATTATTAAGATTATATATTTTATTAAGATTATATATATTATTAAGATTAGATCTTTATTAGTAATGTGCAGAAAGAAAAACAAGCTTTTTTTGTGCACATAAGTTCTATCCTTACTGATATGATTAGCGTATTAGAAAATTCTAGTTATATGTGTCTTGAGCTATTTGAAATTGTCAATACACTAGTCAATATTTAGTGTTGCCGATTCATAATATTTGTTCTAAAATACATATAATAGCACTATTGTTAGCTTTTTCTACTTATTATGTATTTATTACATACAAAGAGATCTTTTTCTGAGGCATAGCCAACATGGCAAATATTATGGGCTTTATTGTTTTAGTGCTAAAATAATAAAGCCTGTGTTAAGGAATAGGCTGTAGATGGTCCTATATCTGGATCGCAGATCTTAAATTAGGGGGTTCAATTCCTCCATAAATAAAATTGAATAAGTTTAATAGTTCCATATATTTTAATAATTATATATATATAGATGAACTAACAACTAAAACAAAGGCTAAATATGCTTTTAGCCCAGTAATATGTCATAAGAATTTTTCTTAAAATATAATTAAACCTAGATAAAGATGATACAAGCAGCTAAAATCATAGGGACAGGTTTAGCTACTACAGGTTTAATTGGAGCAGGTGTAGGAATTGGGGTTGTTTTTGCGGGATTAATATTAGGAGTAGCTAGAAATCCTTCGTTAAGAGGTCCATTATTTTCTTACGCTATTTTAGGTTTTGCTTTTGCTGAAGCAACTGGTTTATTTGCCCTTATGATGGCATTTTTATTATTGTACGTAGCTTAAAAAGAATATTTAATAATAATTTTTATTTTTATTTTTAATTACTTAATGCCAATTTTTTTTTATAAGATAATTTCTTGTTTTTTAATTACTTGATGTCAATTTTTTTTTAGCAAAGATAAGGTATAGTGTTCCAATATCTTTGGCGTTTGAGGATAAAAATCATCTCTCAGTTCAGAGTGAAATATTTGCCCTTAAAACTGAAAGATTAGAATCCATAGCCGGCCTGTTCGACTCCGTCTCTTCCTTCAGGCTTATATTTATATTATTAAAAACAAAAGAGCGATGGGGCTGGCTAACTTCCAAATTAAGTCTAGATTCACTATATATCAAAAAAAAAAAGGCTAAGATATTAATACAAAGTTGATATTGTGAAAATGTAGCACAATTATGCTTAAGAAAAGTCGCCACAACAAGTTATATCATTATTCTCGCACTAATCTTTCATTTTTTTTTGCTTCTAAGTCTATATCCCTTGTCGCTAGTATTGTAGCACGTGACCGTAAAATTAGAGAATTTTCAGTCTCTAATAGTTTTGAGATTAATCCTTTATCTAGTTCTTCATCTAGTTCTTCATCTAATTCTTCATCTAGTTCTTCATCTAGTGAGGAAGCAAGTGCACATGAAAATGAGGAAGCAAGTGATAACGAAAATGAGGAAGGAAGTGATAACGAAAGTGGATATAGTTCAGATGCAAATCGTTCAGCAGTATCGGAAGGTCGGGATGAAATGGCTATTAGCCATATGCCTGCAAGTGAAGTTCCGGAAGATGTACTTCCTAGATTTATCCGTGATACAAAATTTATCTCTGATGAAGCAATGGATGACGAAGATGTTGGTCCATTTTGAGTTAGACGTCACCAAGAACTAAAGGATGAATTAAAGTCACGCCAAGAGGCAGGTATTATGCCTAGAAGTACAGTACCAATTGATAGTTCTTCAGATGGTGGTCCAGAGACTTCTTCTGGTAATAGTGCCGATAATAAAGGAGGTACTGAGACTTCTTCTGGTGGAGGTACTAATAATGTAGGCACTTCCTCTCTTTCTTCCTTTTTTTCAGGTAATAAAAGGAAATATAACGAAGCAGAAGGAGAGTCTAGTTCTCAACCTTCAAAACAATTCAAACAAGATTCCAGTGACATTACAGGTGATACAGAACCATACGATTTCACAGGTGGGGATGAGTAATTTCAGCTAGTGTTTTATATCGAAGTAATAACATCTTTTAAATTTTCAGCCTTTTTCTACTTATTATTTCAAATTTTCAGCCTTTTTCTACTTATTATTTCAAATTTTCAGCCTTTTTCTACTTATTATGTATTTATTACATACAAAGAGATCTTTTTCTGAGGCATAGCCAACATGGCAAATAATATGGGCTTTATTATTTTAGCGTTAAAATAATAAAGCCTGTATTAAGGAATATGCTGTAGATGGTTCTATATTTGGATCGCAGATCTTAAATTAGGGTGTTCAATTCCTCCATATCCTTGTATATATGCTATATCTATTGTATATAGTATATAAACTATAAATAACTTTTAAGAAGTTTAATTGTTTGTCTTTTTTCTTCGAAAACAGAAGCAACTGGTTTATTTGCCCTTATGATGGCATTTTATTTTATATTGCAATAAAAAAAAATATTTAATAATAAATTTTATTTTTTTTTTATTGCTTATAATCTGATTAAGTCTTTAATATTGTATTAATAAACACTGCACAAGTGCAGTGTTTATTAACTCTTATTAGCTCAATGGTAGAGCAGGATATTTCTAATATCTAGATCTAAGTTCGAGTCTTGGATAAGAATAATATATTACTAAGCTTATTCTAAGTAATATCTTTTTTGCCTTGGATAGTTTGGGATACTAAAAAAAATAATAAACAATATACTAGTTTAATGGTAAAATACGAGACTTTTAATCTTTGTTATATGGGTTCGAATCCCGTAGGTCTTAAAATTTAAAGCTATTTTCAGGATTACTTTTACAATTAAAAATAAACGGCCATAGGTTAATGGTAGACCTTTCGTCTTCCAAACGATTTGTGTCGATTCGAATTCGGCTGGCCGTAAGGGTTAATATTCTAATTGGTAAGAACCTTCTTTGTCATAGAAGTGTATATCGGATCGAGGCCGGTTTAACCCGTATACTTATATATAATAATATAAAGTATTTAGGAAAAGTTGTTATTGGTAAAACGAGATATTTGCTAAATATTGTGTTCTACACCTGGATGTTCGAATCATCTCTTTTCCGATATAATAGAAATTATAAACAGTATACTTTAATATTAAAATATAAAGAGCATAGTTTAATGGTAAAATTTGAAGCTTCAAACTTCACCTTCTCAGTTCAAATCTGAGTGCTCTTGATGGTAATTTTTTCTATATTATTTTTATTATTATCTAATGCCGTCACTTTAAGACGAGACAAATCTATACTTTTTAGTAGAGTAGCTATCACAGTTTTACTCTATTCTTCTTTAATTGCTTTTTATAGCTTATACTTTTGTTTAGACAGTGGTATAGGTTTATATGGTGGTTTATTCCATGCTACAACTACAACACATGTTTTTCATATTTTTATCTTTTTAATTAGTGCTGCAATTTTACAATTAACAGCTTTTTATCCTAGAAAAGTATGAATAGCTGAATATTCTTCAATAAGTAAGTTGTTATTATATAACTTTCTTTACTATAGATCAAAAATAGTGAATAAAATGGGAGAGCAATTTAAAATTATTGAATATCCTTTAATATTATTATTCATTATAACAGGAGCTATATTTTTAGTGTCAACTAGTGATTTAGTTTCTATTTTTTTATCTATAGAGCTGCAAAGTTATGGACTATATTTACTTAGTACATTGTATAGAAACTCAGAATTAGCCACAAGCGGTGGTTTGACCTACTTTTTATTAGGTGGTTTAAGCTCTTGTTTTATACTTTTAGGATCTAGCTTGCTATATGCAAATTCGGGTACAACTATCTTAGACGGTATATACGTTATTACTAGTTTAAGTGATATAGGAAACAATGATCATGCTTCCGCAGAGAATATTTTGTATTGATATAAACCTTATTACATAAATTTTTCTTTACTAATTATGAGCGTAGGATTCTTATTTAAAGTTTCAGCTGCACCTTTTCATTTCTGAAGCCCTGATGTGTATGACGCTATTCCAACAATAGTTACAACATTTGTAGCTATAGTAGCTAAGATATCTATATTTATATTTTTCTTAGAATTAGTACATTACACAAGTAATTCATTATTTTCTTTCCAATATAATTGAACTACAAGTTTACTAGTTAGCTCTTTACTTTCACTAGTAATAGGTACAGTTGTAGGTTTAACACAGTTAAGAATAAAAAGATTATTTGCTTATAGTACTATAAGTCACGTAGGTTTTATATTACTAGCATTGAGTATTAACAGTATAGAGTCTATTCAAGCCTTTATATTTTACTTAATGCAATACTCAATTAGTAATTTAAATGCCTTCATAATTTTAATAAGTATTGGTTTTTCTCTTTACTATTACGTTAATGATAATGAAGAATATAAAGAATTAGCCGATAAAAACAACTCACCTATACAATTAATTAGTCAACTGCAAGGTTACTTTTACATAAACCCTGTCTTAGCCTTAAGTTTTACTATTACAATATTTTCTTTTGTGGGTATACCACCTTTAATAGGATTCTTTGCGAAACAGATGGTTTTAAGTGCTGCTTTAGATAGTGGTTACGTATTCCTTACATTAGTAGGAATATTAACAAGTGTAATAAGTGCAGTATACGTGCGCCCTTTAATTAATATAGTGCCCGGGTCACTAAACCCTCTCTCTGGAACGTTGGGAGATAAACCTATCAACTTATCCGATTTCGAAATGAATAGGGGAGTGAAGCATGTTGGTAAAGGCTCTTATAGAATTTATTTTATAGATAGGGCCGAGGTACTTCTTTCTCATGCAAAATTTAACCTTCAAGTCAACTACGCACTGGTTAAATCGCTATTGTGTAATTCATACTTAGCGGTTTTACAGAATATATGTCTAAAAAGTATACTTAGACATATTGTTTCCTTCTGTAGACTAGAGACAAAATGTCTAATGAAGTTTGCTGTAAGAAAGATAACAGACATTATATTAAGAACTGGGGATCTCCTAAGGGGAGAAATTCCTAAAATAAGGTTTAAACTTATTTCTTTTATTCTCAAATTTACAGATGGTATAGAAGGGAGACGGAGTTTTCGTAGTATTTACAGCCAAATATTTGGATTTAATCCAGGTTTGCTCTGTAGAGAAGGGAAACAGAATCAAGCTAATAAAAGACTAAAACTTAGATGTAATTATAATGGTTTAATTTTATCTTCTAGTATATTAGTTAGAACAAGCGAGTTAATGGTTAAGTTAGCTCAGACATATCATATTAAACTTTATTCAACACTTAAAGGTAAAACTGGGCTTAGTCCTTGATTTATATCAGGTTTTACGGATGCGGAGGGTACTTTCGGTATTAATTTTAACCTAAAATCTACCACTAAATTAGGAGTAACCGCTATCCCGCTTTTTCAAATCGGTCTGCACTTAAAGGATGAGCTGTTATTAAATAATATTAGGGAGTATTTTGGTGAAATAGGTACTCTAGTCTATAACAAAGACAAAGACGTTATCTTTTTCAAAGTACAATCTTTAAAACAAATTTTAACAGTCATAATTCCTCACTTTGATAAATATCCTTTGATCACTCAAAAGCGCGCGGATTATCTTTTATTCAGAGAAATAGTTTTAAAGATGGAAGCTAAAGAGCATCTAAATATGGATGGTCTTCAAGGAATTGCCAGTATACGAGCTTCACTTAATTTAGGGGGAATGGAAGGTTTAATAACTGTTTTTCCGAATATTGTTCCAGTAGTTCGTCCTATTATAGATAATCCTAGAATTCCAGATCCTGAGTGAGTTGTTGGTTTTGTCTCAGGTGAAGGTTGTTTCACAATAGGTATTTGAAAAACTCCTACTAATCGTTTAGGGGTCAGAGTATCCCTAAGATTTATAATTACTCAGCATAGTCGTGATGAGAAGTTAATGCGTAGTTTCATTGAATATTTTGGTTGTGGAAATTATAATTTAAAAGGAGACCAGAATGCAGGAGAATATGTTGTTGGAAAATTTTCTCACCTTTCTCTAAAAATTGTACCTTTTTTTAATAAGTATAGAATTCTAGGTGTCAAATCTTTGGACTTCAAAGATTGAAGCCAAGCAATTGAACTTATGAAAGCAGATAAACATTTAACTGAAGAAGGTCTAGCTCGTATTGTTTGTATTAAAGAAGGTATGAATAAGGTCAGGAAATTTCGAGATTAAGATGCATTCTTTATTTCATAATGATGTTCCTTTTGGCTGAACTGACGATAAAATTTCTAGAGCAATGAAGGTAATTTTCGAACCCTTAATCGAAAAGGTTATTCATCCACATAGTTATGGGTGGTTTAATAGTATACCTGAAAGATCTGCTCATGAAGCTTTAAGAGAGATCTTAAGAATGAGAGGGATTAGTTGAATTATAGAGGGATCTTTAGAATTGGAAAATTTTTCTTCTAATGATTATCAGCGATTAGCTAAATTTTTTATTAAGTATATTAATCCTGATGGTAAGGATCTTTGTTTTAAGTTTTTCCAAGCCGCATGTTCAGTTTCGAATACTAAAATACATCCCTTTAAACAGGGATTAACTGGTGCTAAGTCACTTTGGACGTGATTAATGTGCCAGAAACTATCAAACTCCGGGGACGTCCTAAAGCTTCAGGTACCAAGCTATAACTGAAAAGTTATAAGTGGCTGAAATAATTACTCAGGTATGGTAATAAGCCTTAAGACGAGTGAAAACGAAATGGACTATCGCGGATCTAAACCAGTAATACTAAATAATATTACTGTAAAAGAGCAACGAGTAGACGGTAGTTGATGCATTAATCCTGTCCCCAAAAACAAAAAATTAATGCATCTAAGGTGTACTCTAATGGGCTTCGAAAGAAGTTATCAAGTCGGAATCCTTTCTAAATTTATATTATGATTAAGGAATAAATTTTCCATATTGTCTAGTTTGGTGGAGTTACTGTTAGATTTACGCCCTGTCTTTTTTAGTGATCCACCTAAGCCTCATGCTTTTGTAACCTTACCTTTACAAAGCAATATTAACTTGTTTAATTTAATTAAAGATTTTCTGCTAGAAAATAAAGCTTACTTACATAAAAAAATTTTTTTTTTTTTATACTGATTAAGAGTATTATATTTTATTTATACAGGTGCGTGCGATTTATTAGAAGTTCCAATTTTATATGCACTTTCTGCTGAGGATACTGAAGTTCCAGTTCTATATGCACTTTCTGCTGAGGATATCGCTAGGTCAGAGATAGCTGAATATAATAAAACAAATGTGGCACATACTGAAGCGCAGGATAGTGAGGAAGGGGATACAAACCCTATGATTGAAATATTGGAACAGAAGTTGGAAAGCTTATCCGAAAGTATTAAAAGTGCAGCAGCTAGAAATCCTGAAATTAAAAACTGGGATAACTATCCTTTTAATGACTAATCTAAAAATTAAAACGAAGACAATAACTAATCTAAATATAAACAAGATAAATCTGATTGGCCATGATAACTTCCTCTTCTAAAGGTGTTATTTCTCCATTTGTTCATCTTTTATTTATACCCTTTGATGAATACCTGGAAAGATTAAAGAAGGAATTTTATATTTTATCCTCCTTTTCCCCTGTCAAAGCCGGGGGGCAAAGTGCTAACACTGCACAGGAATTAACGATTAGACCTAGTATTAGCTTTGTCCGATATGCAGATAAATTCATCGTAGGTGTTTCTGGTAATTATAAGGAGACTGTTTATATAAGAGACCTGCTTAATAGTTTCTTTTATAAAGAACTAGGTTTGAATTTAAAGACGAATAACACTAATATCGTTCATTTAGGAAGCCAATCTGCAGATTTTTTAGGGTATTATATTACTACTAAGTCTTCTTCTCTTAAATACATTCAAGATCCTTTTCAGCCTAACCCCTTGTCCCCTAGTAAGCAAGAGTTACATATACACTCTTTCAGTGTAAATAATAAGAAAAATATTATTAGTACAGGGGTGGCTGCTTCGCAGTCGAGAATACCTAGGTTAATTATAAATAAAAAGGCTATTAAGGAGTGACTTATGTTCGAAGGGTTGGCTGATGAAGATGGTAAACCTCGTTATGTAGGTAAATGGTTATATTTATCCGATGGTGAAATTATACATCGTTTTAATCGTATCCTTACTAGGCTTAAAACTTATTACCTTGAGTTTTCTAATAGAGGGCAACTTCATGAGGCTGGTTATATTGTTAAGTACTCTCTTCTTCATACGTTAGCTGCCAAACACCGAATGAGTTTAAGTAAAGTCCTAGCCAAGTATGTCTTGCTCCGCTCGGATAAAGTTAAATTAGGTGCAAAATTAGATAAAGGAAAAACAATAACCTTTTCTGAGCTCTAATCTTTTTTTTTTGTGCTGGCTTTTCCCCAGCCTGCTTCGCGTTTGTAATATAGTGTTTTATGTGTTAGTCCTGTTTTGATATATATGTCTTGTCTTGTTCGCATTGATTCGAGAGCCGTATGCGGGGAAACTCGCACGTACGGTTCGGAGGGAGCGGATTTAGCTCACTCACACTTTAATATATTAAGGTTGAAGGGCAAACTTTGCGACCCAACTATTTAAACATAATAAAACAAGTTTTTTTTGAAAAACCTGAATATAAAATAAACCCGGAAATAGTAAATATAAACTTACATGGTAGTATTATTAAAAATAATGTTTTAATTAAAAAATTAACATTTAAATTAGACAATATTGTTTTATCTAGTTCTTTAACTATAACAATTTCTGTATTAACCTTAATAATACTATTATTTATATTTACCCCACAAGAATGATTAAGTATGGCTAATATATTAGCATTAATATTATTTAACGCTTAAATGACAAGTACTACTTTTTTTTTTGTATTTATACCTATATTAGCAGTTATATTATTAGCTGTTAATCTTATATTTGCTCCACACAATCCTAAAATTTGAAATGGGAAATCAATAATAAATTGGGATAAACTATCAAATTCCGGGAACGCCTTAAAGATTCTGATACCAAGCCATATATGAAAATATATGAGTGGCTGAAGTAATTACTCAGGTTTTTTATTAGATTGTTTTGGTATAGTCCGTAATCTAATAAATAAGGTAAAAAGTCAGAATATATACGAAAGTTTAATAGGTAATCGCGGATCTAAGTCAGTATTATACAATTATACTGTAAAAGAGCAACGAGTATACGGTAGTTGCATTAAATATAATAATAAAAAATATAATTTAATGTTAAGATGTACTCTAGTGGGCTTCGAAAGAAGTTATCAGATCAAAATCCCTTCTAACTCTATAAATTTAATAAGAAATTTATCTACGCTAGAATCTAAACTAGATCCTTCATATGTAACTGGATTTACAGATGGTGAAGGTTCTTTTATGTTAACTATAATAAAGGATAATAAATACAAAACAGGTTGACGTGTTGCGTGTAGATTTGCAATAAGTTTACATAAAAAAGATATAATCTTATTAAATAAGATTAAAAATTTTTTTAATACTGGTAATGTTTATTACATGGGTAAAGATGCTTCACAATACCGTGTAGAATCCTTAAAAGGTTTAGAAAATATAATAAACCATTTTGATAAATACCCCTTAAAAACTAAGAAACAAGTTGACTATAATTTATTTAAATTAGCTTATAATTTAATTAAAAATAAAAATCATACAACGAAAGATGGTTTATTAAAACTTGTTGCTTTAAAGGCGGGTATGAATCGAGGTTTAAATGATGAATTATTGCTTACTTTTCCTGATATTGTTCCTATCTTAATACCTGAAAATTTTTTAAATAAAAGCATAGAACCTTTTTGATTATCAGGGTTTACAGATGCTGAAGGTTGTTTTAGTGTTGTAGTATTTAAAAATAAGACATCTAAATATGGAGAAGCGATAAAATTAAGTTTTATTTTAACTCAAAGTATTAGAGATGAATATTTAATTAAAAGTTTAATCGAATATTTAGGATGTGGTTATACAAGTTTAGATGATAGAGGAACAATTGATTTTAAAGTCTCTAATTTTTCTAGCATAAAAGATATCATTATTCCATATTTCAAGAAATATTCTTTGTATGGTAATAAATTTTTAGATTTCGCCGATTTTAGTAAAGTTGTATTATTAATGGAAAATAAAAAACATTTAACTCAAGAAGGATTAGATGAAATAAAAAAAATCCGTGATAAAATGAATACAAATAGAAAACAATAGTTTAAATTACTAAGATCAATTATTATTTATAGGTATGAGAAATTTGATTTAAACGTATCAAGAAAAGGATTCTGTTTTTGAGTGTGGATTTCACTCATTTTTGGGTCAAAATCGGACTCAGTTTAGTATCTCCTTTTTTATTTTTGCTTTGTTATTTTTACTTTTTGATCTTGAAATCTTACTGGTTTATCCTTACGTTGTTAGTGCTTACACTAATGGTATATACGGACTTGTTATTATGCTAATATTTTTCTTAGCTTTAACTCTAGGTTTTGCGTTTGAACTAGGTAAGAATGCTCTAAAGATTGACTCTAAACAAAACTTACAGTTCTTAAACGTTGAAACTGACCGTGTCTATAGCTATTGTGACGAATTTATAACCACACCAGTTCTTGGCTCGACGAACACGAGGAAAACCCTTAAATAAAAGGTTCTACTCTACTAAGTGTAATACGTTTAACTCTACTACTTCAGTAGTAGGAGAAAAAGTATACTCAAATGCTGACACCTGCAAAGCTCTTATTTTAGCGGAGAACAAGGGGTAAATCTGGTATTTACCGTGGAGTAAATCTTACAAATAACAAAAGTTATGTAGGTTCAGCCATTGACTTAAAGGAGAGATGCCTTAAATATTATAAGGTTAATCACCTAACAAGTAATACTAATATGCTTATATGTAGAGCTTTGATTAAGTATGGTTACTCTTTTAAATGGGAGGTTTTAGAATATTGTGCTCCAGAGGTGAGATTTGTAAGGGAGAATTATTACATAAAGGTATGTTATCCTGAATACAATATAGTGCTAGAATCTAACACTACGCCTTCTAGAGTAGGTTATATACATAAAGGTAGTACTAAAGCCCAAATTTTACTTAGTCAACCTGCTAGAAAGATGGTGGATGTTACAGACACTTTGACTGGGCAATCAACCATCTTTGATTCTATAGCTTCAGCGGCTAAGTTTTTAAACGTTAAGGGTACTCAGATTAGTAACTATTTTTTAAGAAACCAAGTCAAACCCTTTCAGAAAAGGTACATTTTCAAGTTAATAGATAAGCCAGTTATCAATGAAAAAGTTGATATAATTGAAAGCTGACGTGTAGGTATAGAAATAGAGGTATTAAACCTAACTACTAATGTAACAACGACTTACAGTTCTATTCGTGCCGCAGCTAGAGAATTAGGGCTAGAACATTCAACTATAAACAAATATATAAAATTAGACGTACCGTACAAAGACCTCTACGTATTTAAGAAAAAGTAATTATAGTTGTATACAATATATGCTGTACATAAGTTTCTATTATTAAGTTTTTATGCCTATTTAGAAAATTTACAGGTGTATGGATAATTTTGTTATTTTTAGTGTAGAGAGCTATATTCAACCTTTAAGTTCATTAAATTTAAAAGATTTAAAGAGTATTTATTCTGATTCTTAAGTACGTGATCCTCTCACTGTTAGCTATCCTTTCTGGAATTTTTGAGGGCCTATTTTAAATAAATATATTCTTTATCTAGAAAAGCCTAGTTTTAGTATTTTGAGTTCTACATTAGCTAAATAAGGCATTGTTCTTAGTTTTGTCAGCTTTATTTTGTTTTCTATCTGTTAGATGTACATAAATAGATCTTAATTTAGAATAGATTTAAGGTTATAAACGGAGGCTATATTATGATCTTAGTATTAATAGGGTCAATAGTCACACATAAGCGCGGGCTAGGCCCCCTTAAATGTTTAGGCTTAAAATACTCTTTATATAAATAGATTATTAAGCCTAAAAAATAAAATTGGAAGCATAGGTGTTTCAATCTGCCCTTCACTTGTTTCTTTTTAGTAAATGAAAAAAAAAAGGTAAGAATACTTTTGATAAGGTTACTTTTTTATATATCTAGAATAGAAAAAAACATTTTTATAAATATATATGCTTAATATGATAAATTTAAATCTTCTTAATAATTGTGATACGCCTAGACCTTGGGGTCTATATTTTCAAGATAGTGCTACACCGCAAATGGAAGGTCTAGTTGAATTACATGATTTTTAACGTTATTGTGTAAAAAAATAGCCAAACTCCGGGGAAGCCCTAAAGCCTAAGTTACCAAACATTAAATCTAAAAGGATCATGGTGCGGCTGAACTAATCACTCAGGTATGGTAAGAAGACTTAGTGATATCTGAAAAGATAATGGGTAATCGCGGATCTAAATTACCTCTGTTGTTCAGATATTTATCTTCTACAGCAAGTACAAAAGAGCAACGAGCAGATGGTTATTCAGGATCTAGTTTAGATTCTGTAAGGTGTGCTCTAGTTACTGTGAAAGCAGATTTTGAAATATTGAGGCTAAATTTTGGGTATTTTACCGTTAATTTTTGTGTTTATGCCGTAAAAACGTGGAGATTTAAATAAACAGGCTTTAATTATCTCAATCTAATATCTGGTACTTTTATTTTTACAACTACAAACTAAAAGAGGAGTCATCAGCGTACTTGAAGCTTTTTTTTGTTAAACAAGCCTGCTTGGTAGGAGGGTTTGCATGAAACTAAAAGTATGATATATTAGATAAATATACGGAAAATGTTAAAAATAAAAATTTAGATTCGTTAAATCCTTTTTTTGTTACCGGGTTTTCAGATGGTGAGGCATGTTTTCATCTTTCCATTGGAAAGAATTCTAAATATAAAATAGGCTATTACGTTAATCCTGGCTTTTCTATAGCTTTACACAGAAAGGATACAGCATTGTTGAAAAAAATACAAGCATACTTTGGGGGCATAGGTACTATAAGCCTAAGAAAAGGTGAATTTGCTCAGTTTAGAGTTTTTTCTCTGGAAGACTTAAATATAATCAATAATCATTTTGATAAATATCCTTTGATATCACAAAAAAAAATAGATTATGAATTTTTTAAAAAAGCCTTAGAATTAATTAAAAACAAACAACACTTAACTAAGGATGGGTTTAATAAAATTGTAGCTCTAAGGGCCTCTATGAATAAAGGTTTACCCGAAAATTTAAAGGTAACTTTTTCGTATCTTAGCCCTGAAATAAGACCTTTAGTAAAACCAGCAGACGTACTAAACCCTTACTGAGTAGCTGGATTTACAGCGGCTGAGGGTTGTTTTTTTGTAAAATTAGCCTACAATAAGAATAAAGAAAAACCTAGTATTAAGTTAGGTATTCAAATCACTCAACATAATCGTGATGCAGAACTAATTAACCGTTTAACTACTTTTTTTAACTGTGGAAGAGTAGAAAATCTTTTAAGAGCACCTGCTGTAAATTTTATTGTTACTAAATTGTCAGATATAACTGACAATATTGTTCCTTTCTTTGTAGATTATCACTTAGTTGGATCTAAAGCAGATGACTTTGAAGATTTTAAAAAGATAGCTAGTATGATGACACTAAAAGTTCATTTAACTAAAGAGGGGTTGGAGGAAATAATTCAAATCAAATCTGGTATGAATTCTTCAAGACAATAATCTTTAGTAAACAGTGCTAATTCAGATAATTAACAATGGTTAATAATTTATATAATAATTCTTAAAAATGTCTGATTTAAATAATGTAGTATCCATTGTGAATATTAGACGATTTGGCATCCGCTAAATTAGTTGGAAGTAAACCGGATTTAACCCTAAAGGATGTTATTTGTATTAGTCTAAAATAATAAATAATTATATTTCATGTAACAATACATATTTGGATAACATTATGTTCTATTTAGTTACAATCTTATTTGGTGTAGGATGAATAATGATTTCTATTGTAAGAAATTATACATCCGTAAATTCACCTATAAGTCATAAGTACTTAAATCATGGTATTAATGTGCCATCTCACAAGTGTTCAAATTATAGTCATAACCACTCCTTAAATCTATATAATTTTTCCTTTGCCGCAGGCACAATTAGTTTTTTTAAAGTACGTGCTTATTCTACCTCTTCAAGTTCAAAAGATAACAATGAATTTAACCATGATAAATTCATCCCTTCGCTCGCGCAGGTAATTTATGATGATGTCTTTTTCATGAAAAAGGCAATCTTAAAGGATAATGCAGGTAAAGCTGGAATTTATATGTTTACTAATAAAACCACTGGTGATATTTATGTGGGACAATCCATTGACCTTTGTAAAAGATTCCTGAACTACTTTAATCTAAGTTATATAAACAAGAGGAATGAACTTGTAATAAATAGAGCTTTAATAAAATGTGGGTATTCAAATTTTTCTCTGACTATTTTAGAGTATTGTGATAAATCTGATTTGGATGTTAGAGAACAGCATTACTTTGATACTCTTAACCCCAAATATAATATTCAAAAAGTAGCTGGAGGTAGTTCTAGAGGTTTGATCTTGTCTGAGGAAACCCCCGACAGAATCAGTAAAGCCTTAAAAGGAGTTTATAAGGAGGGTAAAGCTTACTGGTATGGGCGTAAAATGGACGACGCAACCAAGAAACTTATGAGCTCAAAAAGAAGGGGTAAGCTTAATCCTTTATATGATAAATCTCATAGCGATGAAGCTAAAGAGCTAATGAGAGAAAAAGCGTTAGGTAGAAAGTACTCTGAAGAGACCAAATTATTAATGAGTACAAAGCGTGGAAATCCTGTAAATATATATGAAAAGTTTTCATCTGAAGGGTTTAAATTAATAGGTAGTTTTGTTTCAGCAAGAAGAGCTGGTAAATTTTTAGAAATTAGTGGTAGTACTGTCATAAGTTATATGAGATCTGGAGCGGTATTTAAAGACAGATATAAATTTTCATCTAAGTAATGATGAAAGAATATTTTAATAACTATGAGTAAGTTTAATTTCACTGTATGCTGTAAGCTCCTAAAGCCTTAGATACCTTAAAGAAAATAGGCTTTATCGGTAATAACTCTGAAGGATAAAGGCGGCGGCCGTTTCGCGCGTACGCCCGCCACAATGGATTATTAGCAGGGAACCTAGGGTAAATACCTTAGTAGGATCCTTAGAGACTATACGTGAAAACCATGAGGTAAGACATAGTCCGGTTAAGTATGAAAATACTTAAGTTTTGACACTAATAAATGGTTATTCTCGTGCGAAAATTTTTCCTTTTAAGTTAAAATTTATATCTCCTTTGAGACATTACTCTCAATCGAGCGCACCTTTTCCTTCAAGCGAGGAGGACTTAACTACTTCTAGTGCGACATCAAAAGGTGTTGAATCTGAAAATCCACTTAATGATAACAAACTGATGGTATTCTATAAAGATTTCGTTACAATGAAACGTATAATTATAGAAGAAAATAGTGGTAAATCTGGTATATACTTGATTACTAATATTCAAAGTGGAGATTTCTATGTGGGACAAGCAGGGGATTTGGCTAAAAGGTTTAAGGATTATACCAACCCTAGCTATCTTACAAGGATAACGGATGAAGTAAACTCCATAATAGGGAGGGCTTTGAAGAAATATGGTTACTCGAATTTTTCTTTTACAGTATTAGAATATTGTAATATCTCGGATTTAAACACGAGAGAACAATATTATTTTGATGTGTTAAATCCTGTATATAATATTTTAAAAAAAGTAGGTGGTCTTCCTCGTGGTATCACTCGGAGTTTGGATACCCGAAACCTTATGAGTATTAAAAAGGTAGGTGAATCTAATCCTTTATTTGGTAAACTTCATAGTAATTATACTAAAGACCTTATCAGACAAAAAGCTTTAGGTAGAAAGCACTCTGAAGATACTAAATTATTAATGGCTTCTAAAAGAGGATTTTCTATTGATGTATACGAAAAGTGTACAAATATTACTGGAGGGGAATTAAAAAAAATCGGTGGTTTTATTTCAGCTAGAAAAGCTGGGGATTTTTTAGGTATTAGCCATAGTACTGTGCGAAAGTATTTAGATTCAAAGGAATTGTTTAAAGACAAATATAAGTTCACTAGTTCAGGCTCTTCTGACGTCTAAGATAAACCTCCTTTATTTTTACTCTTTTTTTACGATATTGCTGTAAGATGTTCAAGGTTAGGGTTTGCCAAATTGATTCGGATGGACGTTACTCAAACTTAATTTAGAGCGTGAACAAGGAGATGTATAGCCATTTACGGTGTCAATAAATTGACATTGATAGAGTTAATATGAACAATTACTCCTGCCATAATTTTAATTTTAATCGCCTTTCCATCTTTTAAATTATTATATCTAATGGATTAACACTTTAGTCCACCATACAAACTCATAGTTGTATGGTTAAAGAGGATTAATTTCAAGGAAGACTGAAAGTTTTCAGTCTATTTGAAGCGAAGCTTGTTGTTAAAGGTAGATCTTCAGCTAATGCTGATGACGAACAAGAACGTTCAACGACTAGAAGACAAAAGTTATTTACAATAGTAATCTTCCGTTGCTTTGCCACAGCATGCTTATAAACTTTTTATTTAAGACAAAAATAAATAAAGCTGTAGGTGATAGCTAGAATATCCTCCGTTAATGAATTTATACTTAGTTCGAGGTAAGTTTACTAAGTATTATTGTAAATTTATGTTAGGTTTTCTGGACCAGTTTTTAGATGGCCCATTGTCCTAGGGCAACAAATAAAACCTACTTAATATAACGAAGACATAGTCTGATCCGTATCGAGAGATATGGAGTTAAAGAATAAAATCTTTAATTAACATAGGTGAACATTAACCAGAGCTCTACAATGTCAGCTTCTCCTGCTACGCAGGGTTATATGAATGGTAGACCTAAATTATTAATCTTAAAAAAAGATACTTGCTCAAATATAAGAAGGCATATCAACCAATTTATACCACAATTATGCATACCTACCAGAGAATTTAGTTTAGCTGTCGCAGCAGCCAGCGTGAGGGAAAGTAGGCAAGAAATAGCTACTCTTTCTAGCCAGATGAGGAATTTTTATGAGTGATTTGCTGGTTTTACTGATGCAGAGGGTAATTTCTATATAGTTATTAGCGGGAGTTGTGCCTTTAGATTTCAGATTAATTTACATAAAGACGATATAGATGTGTTATATTATATACATAAAACACTAGGGTTTGGAGAAGTTCGGTCCTACCATAATTTTTCATCTTTTACTGTAACAAGACTTAAAGACATAGCACAATTACTTAAAATATTTGCTCAATATCCGCTTCAGGGTTCAAAATGGCTTAATTATAGAGACTTTTCTAAAGCTTTTGAGCTCTATTCTAACCCTGATCGAGGGGCTGAGACATTAAAAGATATTTTAGGGATTAAAAACGGTATGAACCGGTTAAGATCTGATTTTACAATGCCAAATTCTAAAGAAATCCGTATAACTCCTTACTGATTACTAGGGTTTATAGAAGGAGAAGGTTCTTTTAGCATCAATAAACGTAACAATTTTCGATTAGACTTCAGTTTATGTCAGTCTTCTACAAACCTTCAATTGTTGGGAAAGATAAAGATTTATCTTGAGAATCTACCTAGCGAAGTAAATACCGAGGGTAATTATGTAGGCGCTTTGGGTATTTCTAATGCAAGAGCTAATAATCCTAATCATCTGCCTAGTACTAGAATTGAGACTGCTCGTATCCCATATATAACTAATGTCTTTATCCCTTTCTTAGAAAGTCTTACTTGACGTAGTAAGAAGCGGTTTGATTTTCAAGATTGAAAGAATATCTTATTATTAAAAGAACAAGGCCATCATTTATCGGAACAAGGTGTCAAATTAATAGATCTCATTTTGAGTCAAATGAATAACAACAGACTTTCTACGGCTTCTAGTCAGCCAACTGTTGATAGGACGCTTTTACTAGCTGAAACTTACCTCTTAATTAATGGACCTTCAAATTTCGAGTTAAGGAATGGTAGGAAATGAGTAATTTCATTGAAGAAGTATTATAACTCTTCTCGTAGAAACATTTGTGTAATCATTACGGATGAAAAGGGTAATAACTTACATTCCTTTGACTCCCTTGCGGACTGTGCTAAATTTTTAGTTGTGCACCCTGATACTGTTTCCAAGAGAATAATTAAAGGCATACCTTTTTTATTAGAAAATATAAGGGCCTACATTAAAAAAGAGGAAGTTAGTAATTAAGTATATTCTTTTATATCTTCGAAGATGGACCGCTAAACGAACATTGTGCCCCTGGCCTCCGGCCTAGATAGAGAAGTAGTGCTCTTTATTTTTCATCGTAAAGCTCATAATTATAGGCTCTTTCCTGTGCAAGTATACACGGTCAGCTTTCTCTAGGTATACTTCTAGCGAAGCTTAGGAAAAGGTCAATAATAGTAGGTATAATTTGGTTGTTTTAGTCTAAAGTGTAATATAAAAGTTATTATACATAAATTATAAATGACAGTGAAAATGTTAATATTTAATATGACATAACAACGATGGAAGTGAGCGATCCCGCCATGTCTGTATTAGCAGAGGGTCACCAGTGATATTGAAGTTATCAATACCCTGACTTTTTAAATACAGACAATGAGTTTATAGAATTTGATTCCTACTTAGTGCCAGAATCTGACTTAGAGGAGGGAGGATTGAGAATGTTAGAAGTAGATAATAGAGTTATCCTACCAGAATTAACACACGTAAGATTTATTGTTACAGCAGCTGATGTTATACATAAAAAGTGAGATTAGGTCCTCACTATAGTGTTCAATAGCCAAACTCCGGGAAAGCCCTAAAGCCTAAGTTACTAAACATTATACTTAAAAGGGTTAATGCGGCTGAACTAATCATTCAGGTATAGTCAGAAAACTTTGGATTGTTTGAAAAGATAATGGGTAATCGCGGATCTAAATCACCTCTTAGTAATAGACTTATAATTATTAATGTGTAAAAGAGCAACGAGTAGAAGGCTATTCAGTACGGATATCTAAGTACTGTAAGATGTACTCTAGTCACCGGAAAACCGGCTCTGGGTAAATATTCAATAACCCCAGATTAAAGTTAGCACAATAGCCTTTCTAATTTATTAATACTTTAACTGCTACTATATTTTCATAGCAGCCCAAAATATAACAGTGTAGTATGTAGCTGGACAGTTTTTATTCTTATTTTGTGTAATATCCAGCCTTAGCTCGCTTTGCTGGGGCGCAGTCGTGTATTTCATATAAAATTTTATACTTATAATTATAATTGTTGTGATGAGTTCTAAGTGTATTAAATAGGAGAGAATAGGGAGTTTACTACTCATTTTTCTAAACAATAGATTTATAAATAATAGATTTAGATATATTTATGTTTAGTAGGTTTAGACAGGTAATTAATAATAAGATAAATTTGTGCAACGTCTTTTTCCTTTTTAGGTGTCGTCGTTAGTACAAATTCTTATCATAAAAAACCTGCCATGTTTAAAGTAAGAACTATTGCTGGTCTACCTCATAATATTTATAGCAATATTAGATATTATTCTAATATAAAACTTTATGATGAATATAAAAATATCACAAGTGATATTTTAAATAAATTAGTAGTTAATCAAGGTGTGTCTATTACACAACATATTCTGGATAAATTAATAACTATACCTAGTGTTAAATTTGATTTACCTATAACTGATCAAACTATTCCTGGTTTAGTTGGTTTAATAGGTACACCTAAAACTAGAGGTTTAAAAGCTGGTGTTTATATTTTTACTCATAAAGCTACTGGTCGTAAATATGTAGGATCAAGTAATAGTCTTTCCAGAAGACTAGACCAATATTTTAATTTTAAACATTTTAATCAAGACGGTTCAGGACAATTAATACCTTTTATTAAAAAAGAAGGGTTTAATATGTTTAGCTTAGAGATAACTGTAATGCCTTCTGAGTTTTCTTCTGGTTACTATTTTTTATTTTTAGAGCAATACTATTTATTACATAAAAGTTTTGATTTAAATACACAAAGAATAGTTAATTTTAGAGTTAATCAAGGTAATAATGTCTATTTATATGATTTAAACGGAAGAACTCTATACTACTCTTCTAAATCATTAAATCAAATACAAGGTGATCTTGGAATACACCCCGGTACTGTTAAAAGTTGTCTTAAGGGGAATAATTATTTAAACTTTTTTAATATTACGGATACTCTTATTGAGGGTGCTATTCCAGCTAATTTAAGTATTGCTGAGTTAGCTAGTTTAATTTCTGATAAAAAAGCGTTGTTTTTAAGTAATACTTCTAGAACTAGGTTTAGTAAACCGATTGTTCTAAAAGAGGTAGAAACAGAAAAAATACTAAAGTTTTCTAGTATTATAGACATAGTAAATCACTTTAAAACTATGAATATTACTATGGATAGAAATAAAATAACTAAAATAGTGAATACAGACGAAGTATATAAAGGTTATTTATTTAAAAAATAGTGTTTTTTATAGTGTTTCTTATTAACAACAAGGTTGATTGTTTACAATCTCCTCCTAGCGAAGCAACCCATCAATAGTTAATTGTAGATATAAAAATAATAAAAATTGTGCCTTTATTACCTATAAACATTAAAGTACAAAGAGTTACCTGCTTAAAAGAGGGGTTAATAATAAGATAATTTTGTGTGACGTCTTTCGCCTGTCCTGCTTTAGGTATTAAATGTGATGCATACCCCGGAAGATTAAATCAAGTATCTGTTCTTATAAACAGAGAAGGAACATTCTATGGTCTTATGAACAATGGCCAAAACTGTAGTGAACCTATGGTTACAAATCATCAAATTGCGGGAAACCCCTAAAGAAATCTTAACCAAGTAAGTATGGTAACATAACTTATGGCACAGGTAATGACTTGTGGTTATTTTTTGGGTTATCTATCTAATAAATAACCCAAAAAATTAGGTAAAATCAAGATTTATTATTCAATGGGCAATCCGCAGCCAAGTGCCAAATATACAATATTTGGTATGCAGTTCATCGACTAGACGGTGGTTGGTATTATTAGTTTTAATAATGCTTAAGATATAGTCAGACCCCACCTGAAAAGGTGCAGAAAAATCCCCTATTTTAGTGGGTATTCATGATATTTTTTGTTAAATAGATATATATTAATTCGTTAATTATATTTAGGGATCTCTACAATAGTTTGCTAAACTTATTTTAATGAAAAAAAAAAAATAAAATTTAATATAACACACATGAAGCACTTGTCTTTCATATCCTATATCCCCTACTACGGTGGGAAGCTACGGAGAAAGACTATTGTAGTATTTGCAAGATAAGATTAGTAGAAGTATTTATAATAATCCATTTATATTTGATAAACGTATTGGATTAGGTTCTATAGCAGCTATATCTTTAACTAGATATTTTAGTTCAAGTAGATCTTTTAGTTCAATTAGAACTTTGGTAAATAATCCAGAGTCTTTAGCGTTAGAACATATCAATAGCGGAAAACCTACTACTTCATTAATTATCCATAAAATATTATTGAATCAAAATTTATTAGTTACTGACTCTAAATTAGAAGAATTATTAAAAGTTAAAGGTGTAGAACTGGATCTTCCTATATCTACACCTGAAAATAAAAAACTTTTCGCGGAATTAACGGGTAAATCTCAATATAAAGGTTTTTCAGGTATATATATATTTATACATAAAAATACAGGTCATAAGTACGTAGGTTCATCTAATTTGTTAAGACGTAGAATGGATTACTATTTTAAAGGAGATTTCCCTTTAATGGGTAAATTTTTACCCTTACTCCAGAAAGATGGGGAAAAAGCTTTTAAATTAATTATATTTAAATTAGATAGTAATATATTTAGTAATCAAGACGCTTTAATATTAGAACAGTATCATTTATTAAATAAAGAATTCAACTTGAATACATTAAGAGTTGTTAATGCAGGATCTTCAAAAGGTGATCCTGTCTATGTTTATGATTTAACATGTAGTACTCTTTATTATCATGCTAAATCTAATATTGAGTTAAAAAGAGTGTTAAAAATACATACTGAAACTAGTAAAAAATATGTAGATTCTAAGTTACCATATCTTAATAAATTCTTACTGTTAAGCTATCCTATACCTACAGCTCTAACAAGCAATCTTTCGGTGGATGAATTAGTAGATATGATGCAAAAAGAAAGACGTGATAGCTATATTTTAGGTACCCGTAGAAGTATTTCAGTAGAATTAGAAATTAAAGAAGGAAATACATTTGTAGATTATAGAGGCCAAATTTTAAATTTTGATTCTTTAACATCTTGTATTGAATATTTAAGTAAATTAGGTTTAACTATTAAAAGAGACACTCTTACTAGATATATAAACAATGAAAAAGTGTTTCATAATTTCTTATGTAAGTACTCAAATAAAGTTTTACCAGATAATTTTGAAGAAGTAGGTTTAATTATTGATGAATATAAAAAATTAAAAGTAGATACAGAGTTAGGTTTATTCAAAGTTAATAGAAAGAATAAACCTATTTTAGTAAAAGGAAAAATTTTTGAGAAAAATTTTGAAAGTATTACAGATACAATTAAATTCTTTAATACTTTAAATATTAAATTAGATAGAAAAACTATATATCTTCGTTTAAAAGACGGAAAAATATATAAAGATTATTATTTTTCTTATAAATAACTAGCTTTCGCTTGGCTTGCCTAGCTAAAGCAAGGCAGAGCCTAGATAAAAATATTATCTTTTACATATATAGCAATATGTATTAGCCCATTACATTAGATAAACGTGGAGTTATTTCGCAATGTTCAGTTTTAATTTTTAGGCTTAATAAAAGCTCAGGAAGATCTGGTTCTCTGTCTTCTTATAGAGGTTATTGTCAGAATAGAAGCTATAGTACTAATGATTATATAAATAAGCTTAGTGAAAAAGTAAAAACTGAGTATGACAATTTACCAGATAACTCTATAATTAAACGCCCAGAATCTTTGGTTTCTTCTAGAATGGTTTTGTCTTCTTCAGATGTAATTGTAACATTATATGGTTTAGTTGCTAATAAAGAGATGAAAGATTTTTTTCATATACCGGAAAATTTTAATTTAGCCGGTATATATTGCTTTTTAAGTAAAGACGGTTTATCTTATTATATCGGGTCGTCTTTAAATATGCGAACAAGATACAATCGTCATTTGTATAATTTAAAGCAGCATTCTAATAAAAGATATTCTGAGGCTAACCCTAAATTTTATAGTCATATGAATAAATATGACTTATATAGTTTGTCTTTTGGTTGTTTATTAATAATAAAAAACTATCTATGTTTACCGGATTTAACCTTTCTGAAGAAGAAAAGGTGTTTTTAACTGCACTAATGCAACTAGATCTTTTAATACTGAACAATTTTTTTTAGATACTTTCGGTCTTTCCTTAAATGTTGCTCCAAAGGTCGGTACGAGAGAAAGTAGTATATTATCTGATGAAACCAGAAAAAAAAAAATGAGTGATGCTCATCTAAATTTAGATATTACGCTCAATTTTTTTTTTCTTTTTTTTTATAAATAATTATATTTTTGTTATTATAGCTTTATTATAATTATAAAAAAAAAAAGAAAAAAAAAGGAAGACCAATGAAAAGCAATTAGAGCTAAAGCTGCCGAAGTTTGAGAGAAGGAAAGTCCTGAAAGCGAAAGAAGAACAGCTATAAGTGAATTTCACGGTAGAGCTGTTCTTGTAAAAGACTTTAATCAAAAAGTGATTGGAGAATTTAATTCGATACTAAAAGTAGCGGAATATCTCGAGGTTAATCGTAATAAAGTTAGTCTTTATCTAAAGTCTGGTAATTTATTGGAGAGTAAAATAGGACCTGTATTATTGATAGAAAAAGGGGGACTCAGTTAGTGAGCGTTCATATAAAATTCAAGTTTTGGATAAAAATCCAAATCTCTTGGATACTTATAGTAACTTAAGGGCTGCAGCTAAAAGTTATGGTATTTCGCCTTCTTCCCTTAGTACAACCTATTTAGATAAGAATAAGTTATGTAAAGGTAAATACTACTTTATTAAATGTATATAATTTTCTTTATATTATATTTACATAGGTATTTAATAAAGCTTTTTTCTTATTACTCTTTTATATCTACAAATGTCTTTTCACCAAAAATAGTACTTCAAAGTGTTTATCTGTCTAATTGACAGTTATTAAAAAGTAAGATTTATTAATTACATTAAATTATAGTAGAGAAGCGCAATGTAGCGAAATATGTGGTATTTTACACAGTTCTATGCCAATAGTAATAGAATCAGTTTCAATAGAGAAATTCTTAACTTGATTAGAAGAACAATAGTATATATTATTATTGCTTATAATTGTTTATATAATTTATAACCATATTACCTAGGCTGTATACTCCTTCTTCGGTCCAGATATTTTAATTCCGATAATATCAAACAGATAGCAGTTATTTGTAATTATAAAAATACTTTAATCGCTGCTGTTTTTCCTTGGTATGTATGTTTTACTATAAAGTAAAAATTGTTTTAGCATATTTAAGAAAAAGATAGATATACTTATATATCTATCTTTTTCTTAGATAATAAAATAAATATGTTCTATTATTAAATATTAGAATAAGCGGAGACTATATTTTATGGTTGTTAGTCACGAAGAAGGGCGGGGAGGGGCCCCTTTTAATGTTTATAATAAACAAGGGTTTAAATTTTTAAAGATAAATTATCTTTTTTATGGTTTGTACAAAGATAATTGAATTTTTATTTTTTAGATGTATAAGTGAGAATTGTTATTAACATAGTTTAAATTTTTATCTCTACTAAATATTTAACGCTTGTATATAACGTTCTTTGTATTTTTTAGTAATTTTTAAAAATTACTAATCTGTTCGCCCTGTTGTTAATTAAAAAAACTTATTAAATTTTTTTTATAAGTTTTTTGTATGCATTATATTCGATATATTTTGGATTTGGTAAAAAGTGTTCAATTCATATGGTATTTGTTAACAGCCTTATCCGCTAATCTAACAAACACTACCCAATAAATATATCGTAAATAGCAGTAATTAACAAGGCAAGTTTACCAGAAAATTAATATTTTTTGTATAGAAATATGATTTATATATTTATAAACCTTTAATTATGATATAAATTGTAAAATGATTGCTGCTTTCACAAGAAGGAGCTTGATTATGTTTGTTAAATAGCAACAATGAGATGTAAGTTGTTGGGTGTTTCAGATAACAATTAAAGTGATGCCAACCTGTTTATTTTAATGTAATGACGATCTATGAAGGACCAAAATCCCTTCAGATGTTACAGTCGTTTTTTTTTTGTAGAAATAATTAAGATATATTTATGTAATGAGTTACTTCTTTACAAAGAGCTTGTTTATAGGTGAACACAATTCTGTATAGTTGCTTTTTATCGATTAAGAGGAAGTTTAATGTAATATAAAATGATAAAAAAAAATTTTAATAACTACAATTATAGGAGTCTTGATCTTTCGACCTTAGGAATGAAAGATACAACGAGTTTTTGTCTTTTAACGTGTCTTTCGACTGCTAGACATGGGACGAATAAAAGCATTTTTACTTTTTCTAATACTAATCCTAGGCTGGTTTCACCTGCCATACGCTTAAGTGAAAGATATACTTCTTTAGTGATTTATCGCTTGTCCGGTAAAAACCCCACTGCTTTAATTCTTTTGGCTAAAACTAATACTAATTTGGTGTGTAGGAGATCTTTTTCTGCTAGTCCATCTTCTTTAGCTCCTTTAAATCAAAATAAAAAAATATTTTATAAATTTGGACTTGTTTTTAGTAAAAATAATTTATTAAAGCATATGACATTGAAGAATATTTCTTGGGGGTTATTTACTATTTTTATAACTACTTCTATAAGATATAGTGGTTTTGTATCTTATATACTTATCTTGGTGGTGGGGTATAGTGTAGAATGGGTATGCTGAGCTTTATCGGGTGTATTAGCTTTATTTGTTAAATTACCCTTTAGAGGCGTTTTTGATGCTATTGAATTCCCATCGGTAGATTGAAAGCTACTTAAATATAGTTATCTTAAACATCTATTAAAAGGTTTGTGAAATGGGGTTGATAGTAGTGATAGTAATAAAATCATGATGATGTTACCGGCTGAAAATCTCGCGGATATGAAACCTAGTTATAAAGTACTAGACCCTAAGAAGTCTACAGTTAATACTATGAATAATCCTATGAATAATCCTGGTAATAACCCTAATCAAACACAGGGTGGGGGGTATTTTAAATATCGATGTGCCTTCTGACTTACTCATAATTGTACAGGTTGATCTTGGGTTAATAATGATCCTTGTGCGAATTGTTTAGGTGATGGTTTAGAGACATTTCAGGCGTTTTCTTCAAGAATGATAATGAAAGATAAAAATATTACAGCAGAAAGATTACGTGAATTGTATAATCAAGAACATGCTGAAGCTACTAACCGTAGAATAGAAAAAATTAAAGACAAAGCTAAACAAACACAGGATTATAAAAAATTCCTTGCAGAGTCTGAATTAAAGAAAAAAAGGTTAGAAGCAAAACAAATAGCCTTTGAAAAAGAATTAGAAGGAATAGAAGCTAAACGTTTAGAGAATCAAAATCTTAAAAGATTGAGTTATACACCAGTATGAGGTTTAGCGGATGAAAAAGCAAAAGATTTAGCTGATAAACAAAAAATAAGTTATGAAGATGCTTGAACTCATATACATAGGGAAGGAATACATGAAGTGGATTCTGGAAGAGTAATGGATGATCAAACAAAACGTTTAGTGCTTAAACGAGCTGAAGATGCAGCGCGTTTGGAGGCTGAACGGGCTAGAAGTTTGAATATTGAACAGGCTAGTAGGGTTCCACAAGCGAAAAAGGGTGAATAGCTTTGTATTGAACTAAGTATGACGTTATCCTGGGCGAAGGCCAAATACATACAGTTATAATTAAGCCAAAAGATCTCTATAACAATAAATATAAATATTTTGTAGTGATGAAGAGCTTTATATTAAATGATTAACAATAATAATAAATAAAATGAGTTTATCCTTAATACTTTTTTTAATAGGAATTTTAGGTTTTGTTTTAAATAGAAAAAATATTATATTAATGCTTATATCAATTGAAATAATGTTATTAGCTATTACGTTCCTAATTTTGATAAGTTCCCTGAGCTTTGATGATATATTAGGCCAAACCTATGCAATATATATTATAGCAATAGCTGGTGCAGAATCGGCTATAGGTTTAGGTATTCTAGTTGCTTTTTATAGATTAAACTCTTCTCTTTTTTTATCCTGTCTATCCCGTGGCCAAACAACTTATTCGAAAACCATAAACAAGTTTAGCTTTAAAAGAATAGCAAGATGCTATTCTACAATGGCTAAGAATAACTATACTACTAACCAAGCTAAAATTTCTTCAATTGATCCTTGGTTTATTACTGGGCTTTTCGATGCTGAAAGTTCTTTTGTTGTAACAGTTTTAAAAAATCCTAGATACAAAACAGGATGAAACGTTCAAGCTAGAGTTCAAATAAAAATGCAGGAAAAGGATAGAGTTTTAATCCAGTCAATTCAAGAATTTTTCGGAGCTATAGGTTATGTATCTAAACTTAATAATAGTTCAGCCGTAGAGTTTAGAGTTAGTACTTTAAAAGATTTAGTTGACGTAATTCTTCCACATTTTGATAACTACCCTTTAATTACCAAAAAACATTCAGACTATCTATTATTTAAACAAATTGTTTTACTTATGTTAAATAAAGAACATAATACTTTAGAAGGTATACAAAAAATAGTTAATATTAGAGCATCTCTTAATACAGGCTTATCTAAAGATTTAAAAGAAGCATTCCCTATGACTATCCCAGTTACACTAAACTTGGAAAACAGAATTAAAAATAATAACTTACATCCGGAATGAGTAGCAGGGTTTTCTACTGGAGAATCTAACTTTTTTATTGCTGTTCAAAAATCTAAGACTAAGAGTGGTTTATCTACTTCTTTACGTTTTTCAATAGCTCAACATTCCAGAGATCTTTTATTATTAGAAAGCTTTGTTAATTTCTTTGGTAGTGGCTTTGTAATGAATTATAAAAAACGTTTAGTATGTGAGTTTATTATTACAAAAATTGATCACGTAGTTGAACATATAATTCCTTTTTTTGATAAACACCCTATATTAGGGTCAAAGCACTTAAATTTCTTAGATTTTAAGAGTGCGGCATATATTATTAAAAATAAAGAACACTTGAATGAAGATGGGCTAGGTTTAGAAGAAATTTTACAATTAAAAAGAAGAATTACATTACTATACTCGAATAAGGCTATGAATAATCACAGTGTTGTAGACGGCACAGAGAAATCAGATCAAAAAAGGTAGAGTAAACCTCTGCCTAGTCATATTTTCAAGATGGCAAAACCTTCAAATTGCGGGAAAGTCTTAAAGACAAATCTACCAAGTTAATACAGTAATGTGATTAATGGAACAGGTAATGACTCGTTGTACGGTAAAAACGATTTGTATGAAGAAATTAAATAGATCATCCGCAGCCAAACACCAAAAACTACTGCTCGCTCAAGTGGATGGTGCGCAGTTCATCGACTAAATGTAGGTTGGTAAATAATTGTATAGGACTCTTTTTTCAAAAAAAAAAGTTTTGAAAAGATAGGACAAAAATTATTTGCTTAAGGTATAGTCAGGCATAACCAAAAAGTTATGGGAATACCCTGGCCAACCTAAGGGAATAAATAAAATTCCTAAGGTAAAGGGGGAAAACGAAGAGGAAGTATCGCAATAGAATATAAATAATGTATTTAGCTATAATAACTTTACCTTTATTAGGATCAATAGTTGCCGGATTTTTGGGTAGAAAAGTCGGAGTTAGCGGAGCACAATTTATTACATGTTCAAGTGTAATTGTAACAACCTTACTAGCAATCGTAGCTTTTTTTGAAGTAGGTTTAAATAACATACCTGTATCAATAAACCTTTTTAGATGAATAGATAGTGAATCACTAAATGTTTTATGAGGTTTCCATTTTGATAGTTTAACAGTGTCAATGCTTTTACCGGTTTTAATCGTTTCTTCTTTAGTGCATATTTATTCTATAGGATATATGAGCCATGACCCTCGAGGTTGCGTCAGGGAAAACGCGTCTATGGGGGTAAATTGTCAAACTCCGGGGACGTCCTAAAGCTTCAGGTACCAAGCTATAACTGAAAAGTTATAAGTGGCTGAAATAATTACTCAGGTATGGTAATAAGCCTTAAGACGAGTGAAAACGAAATGGACTATCGCGGATCTAAACCAGTAATACTAAATAATATTACTGTAAAAGAGCAAAGAGTAGACGGCAGTTCATTGATTAAGCCGCATTTTATCAATGTAAGGTGTACTCTAGGGTGTTCCGAAAGGAACAGAGGTGTAAAGCTCGGTTTCAACCTGCAACAAGGTTGAAACCCCTATGTCAAGGTCCCATCTAAACTATTCGGTTTAAAAGAATTCTCTACCTGTGATTCTGCTCATGCTCGCACAGTAAATCCTGGGGTCTGATCTGGTTTAATAGATGGTGAGGGTTCGTTTGGTATAACGGTAGACAAAAGTAAAACACGTCAATTAGGTTGACGTGCACTATTAAAGTTTCAATTAGGTTTACATACGAAAGATCTTAATGTATTATATCTATTACAACAACATTTGGGTGGTATTGGTTCTATTCATTTAGCTAAAAAGCGAGATATAGTTAATTATTCAATAGACTCTATTGAAGATTTGAATAAACTTATTCTTTATTTAGATAAATATCCGTTATTAACTCAAAAAGCCGCGGACTTTTTATTATTTAAACAAGCGGTAAAGCTTGTTTAAATAATAAAGCTCATCTTACTGTTGAAGGTTTAAATCAAATAGTAAATATAAAAGCATCGATGAATTTAGGTCTATCTGATATGTTAAAGTCAGAGTTTGCTGGATATACTCCAGTTGAAAGGCCTGTTATTAATTCGGGTAGTGTATCTTTAGACCCGGATTGGATTTCAGGATTTGTCAGTGCTGAGGGGAATTTTGACGTTCGTATTCCAACCACGAACAGTAAATTAGGTTATCGAGTACAGTTGAGATTTAGAATATCTCAACATAGTAGAGATCTTAAACTGATGGAAAATTTAGTTGAATATTTTGGGTCTGGAAAGGTGTACAAATATGGTGGTAAGTCTGCTGTTAGTTTTACAATTGTGGACTTTACAGATATTACCAATATAATTGTTCCATTCTTCAGTAAAAACCCTATCATAGGTATAAAACTCTATGATTATCTTGACTGATGTAAAATTCATAGTTTAATGATTAATCGTGCTCATCTTACGGTTGAAGGTGTACAATCTATTAGAGAGATAAAATCTGGTATGAACACAGGTAGAAGTATTTAAGATTAATAACCTTTGTTAACGTCAAACACCCGATAAACCAGTTGCAGGATGAATTTGACTTAAAAGCATAATCAACGATTCTTTAGTTATTTAAGTTTATTCACTTTCATGATGATTGTGCTAGTAACAGCAAACAATTTCCTACTTATGTTCGTAGGTTGAGAGGGTGTTGGAATTTGTAGTTATCTTTTAGTAAGTTTCTGATTTACTAGAATAGCAGCAAATCAAAGTTCTATATCTGCTTTATTAACTAACAGAGTGGGTGATTGTTTCTTAACTGTAGGTATGTTTGCTATATTATGAAGTTTTGGTAGAAACTCAAAATTGTTAAAAGTTTATTTAAATAGATTAAATAAAAATCAAATCCAGAAGGCACTCCCTTATAGACAAGTTAGAATAAATTCGGGTTATACGGTATCGGCTAACCTTTTTATGGCCTCTTATTTAGCTGGTTTAATTGAAGGTGATGGGCATATAGCTGTGCATGATAAAAATTCTTCATCTAAAAAATTCCGTCCTAAAATTATTATCACATTCAATTTAGCTGATAAACCTTTAGCGGATAAATTGTCTGCAGTATTAAAAGTAGGTAAAGTAATCAGTAAACCAAGTGCTGGTCATGTTATATTACAAATTTTAGCTAAAGATGAAGTTTTAAAAATAATTAATTTAATTAATGGTTATATGCGTACACCTAAAATAGAAGCTTTACACAGAGCTATTACTTGAATTAATGAAAAGGATAGTAGCTCTATACCTTGTTTAGGTTTAGATTTGTCAGCTATTGATAGTAATAGTTGATTAGCTGGTTTTACAGACGCAGACGGTAATTTCTCTATAACTGTTACTGACGTAAAAAAAAAGGGTATTTTTAAAAATAAAAGAGTGCAAACTTTTTTCCGTATAGAAGTAAAACAGAACTATTCTAGAGAAGTTACTGAAGCTCAAGGTGGTGGTGGTTATTTTAACATTTTAACTAAAATTACTGCCTTTTTTACTGTAAATCTGTATACTAGAACTAGACATGTAGAAGACAAGGTTTATTATTCTTTTATGGCGATAGCTCATAATTCCAGAAGTCATGAAATAATTCGTAAATATTTTGATGCTTTCCCTTTATATTCTTCAAAATACTTAGCCTATAAGGATTGATGCTATGTTCAAGATCTACTTAAAGTTCCTTTAAACAAAGAAGGTTTGGATAAGATTAGTGAAATCAAAGCTCAATTTAACAGTAAGCGGAAGGTATTTGATTTTTCACATTTAGATTCTTTAACGTTTTAAATATTGCCGTGGGCGGTAGTAATACTGCTCTTATTATATAACTATTAGCGGGAAACTCCTAAAGTCTTTTTATAGGATACTGTGGTACTACTTTTTTATCTTTGTTTTATTTTTTATCATTGTTTTCTTTATTTTGCCTAGCTTGTGCTATACTCCCTAATCTTGGTTATATTATTTTGTAAAATAATCCAGATTTAAATAAGAAGCTTTTATTCACTGCTAGCGAAGCAAGGGTAGAATTAAGGAAACAGTACATGAAGACTAATGCAAGATATTACTAGAAGCATACACAGACGATAAAAATTAAAAAGAATGAACTTATAGACTGGTGTGCAGCTTTTATTTTTTTTTTCAGGAAAATAGAAAGAGTACATACTATTATATCTGTGAAATGGACAATCCGCAGGAAATGAAGTTAAAAATTCTTATGATATACAAGGAAGCTTAAATTAAAAACATAAAGCTTGTTTTATATGTATTCTTAGGTTTAAATTTAAAGTAAGATCCTCAGAGACTACACGTTATACCCCATGCTTGCTATTAATTAGCTGTCGGCTGCATATAATTTTTTCTCAAAGCCAGCACGGGTGAAGATATAGTCCAATTTATAGTTGAAAAGCTATTAGGGAGGCTTGCCAAGCTAAGATATAATAAAAAAGTTGTTAGTAAAGCAAGCTCCTAAAATTGAATATAGATTATGCTACAGTATTTTCATTAGCTCCTTTTGTTAGTGAAAACATTGTTACAATTATAGGTATTTGCTTATTAATTGGTGCTATGGCTAAAAGTTCTCAAGTTGGATTACACGTTTGGTTACCGATGGCTATGGAAGGTCCTACACCAGTTTCTGCATTAATACATGCTGCTACTATGGTAACAGCTGGTGTATATTTACTAATGCGTACTAGTCCTTTAATAGAATACAGTTCAACTGTATTAATATTATGTTTATGATTAGGAGCTATAACTACTGTATTTAGTAGTCTTATTGGATTATTTCAACAAGATATTAAAAAAGTTATTGCCTATTCTACTATGAGCCAATTAGGTATGATGGTAATAGCAGTAGGTTTATCATCATATAACCTTGCCTTATTCCACTTAGTTAATCACGCTTTTTATAAAGCATTATTATTCCTAGGTGCCGGGGCTGTAATTCATTCAGTAGCGGATAACCAAGATTTTAGAAAATATGGTGGGTTAAGACCCTTCTTGCCTTTAACTTACTCTGTGATGTTAATAGCAAGCCTTAGCTTAGTGGCTTTCCCATTTATGACCGGGTTCTATAGTAAAGATTTTATTTTAGAATCTGCATATGGACAGTTTTACTTTAGTGGTACAGTTGTATACTTTATAGCTACTATTGGTGCTATGTTTACGACTTTATATAGTGTGAAAGTATTATATATTACTTTTTTAACTAACCCGAACGGACCTCTTATAAATTATAAGAATGCTCACGAGGGTGACTTATTTTTAAGTATTCCGTTAATTATATTAGCTCTATTCTCTATTTTCTTTGGTTACATTACTAAAGATATTTTTATTGGGTTAGGTTCAGGTTTCTTTGCAGATAATAGTATATTTATTCATCCAACACATGAAATTATGCTTGACACAGAGTTCGCAGTGCCTACATTATTCAAATTGTTGCCTTTGGTATTTACTTTATCTTTAAGTGCACTCGCTATAATCTTATCCGAATTTATTCCGACTGCTTTAGTTCACTTCAAATTTACGAGACTAGGGTATAACCTTTTTGGATTTTTTAACCAACGTTTCTTTATCGAAATGTTCTATAATAAATATGTTACTAATTTTATCTTAAACACAGGGGGTATAACTACTAAGTTTCTGGATAAAGGTTCAGTAGAGATGATTGGGCCCTACGGTCTTGAGAGAGGACTGCTTAAATTAAGTAATAATATCGAATCTTTAAGTACAGGAGTAGTTACAAATTATGCGTTATATGTTTTAATAGGTTTTATTTCGTATTTATTAATTATTTTTTTAGAATTAAACATGGATTTAGTTTTATTGATTTTACTAAGTATTCCTTTTACATTAATGTCTATTTCTTTGCAAAGCACTCCTAATAATTCCGTGAGGAAATAATATTAAAAATAGGAAATCATCCTTACTAATTTCATCCCGGGGGTGATAATAAAATGAGCTATTTAGCTAAACCTAATCAAGGAGTAAACGGAAGTCGTAATTATAGTACAGGTAGTTTAATCGAAGGGGAGTTAAAGATGATGAAGGTTCAGTTATTCACCTTGAACCTTGATTTGTAACTGGATTCGTTGACGCGGGAGGTTGTTTCTCACTTCACGTTAGACAAAATTCTAAGCTACGAGTAGGTTGAGAGATTATACCTATCTTTTCAATATCTCTTCACAAGAAAGATTTACAACTATTGGAAGGAATTAAAGCTTATTTTGGTGGTATTGGTAGAATATCCAAACACGGGGAATTTTCTTATAGTTACACTGTAACGTCTAAAAAGGAATTAGCTATACTTTTAAATCATTTTGATAACTATGGTTTAATTACTCGGAAGTTAGCCGATTGTCTATTATTTAAGATGGGTTTTGAGATATTTAAGCCAAAAGCCCGTTTAGTAGATGAAGGCTTACAATATCTTTTAGCAATTAAAGCCAGCCTAAATTTAGGTAATAATGAGGAATTGAAGGTGGCTTTCCAGATGTTAAAGCCACACCTAGACCCCCCCCGATCATTAGTGGAGAGCTTAGTAGTTCCACATCCAGAGTGAACGGCTGGTTTTACATCAGGTGACGGTTCTTTCTCCGTGGGAATATGGCCGTCTACTACTAAGTTAAAATTTAGCGTGAATCTTGAATTTAAATTAACTCAACATAATAGAGATAAGGTATTATTGGAAAGTTTTGTTGCTTACTTTGGATGTGGAGAAGTTCGAGTAAGAAGTCAGGAAAGTACGGTAGATTTTAGACGTAGGAATTTTTCTGATATTGAATCCAAAATCATCCCATTTTTTTCAAAATCATAAAGTTTTAGGAGTAAAATCCGAGGATTTCGATGATTGGTGTCTTGTGTCGAAAATTGTGGGTAACAAAGGTCATCTTACAATAGAAGGATTATATCAAATACGTGATATTAAATCTGGTATGAATAAAGGTAGGTCATTATATTTTTCCTTTATATTTTAATAATAATACATCTTATTGTCTGTGACCTAAGTAGTATAAGAAATATTATTATTGTTTGCGGCTTCAAAAACAATAAGTAAATACTTTGCTTTTTACGCCTTTCATATGCATTTGTAATATTTATATTAATTAGGTCTCTGACATATGGCTGTGGCTGGAAGATAGTGGTGAGCTAGAGGGTGGTGGTGGGTTCTAGCTTTCCTTTATTTTATTTAGCTTGTTAGAAAAAGGTTTAATGGCTTTAAGTAGTAATATTAATAGATTAAGTACAGGAGTAGTAACAACCTATGCTTTATATGTGCTAGTAGGTTTAATTTTCTTTATGGTTTCTTTATGATTTTACCTTATGTTGCTGTTTTGGATAACAGTTTAGTTATATTAATGCTTTTTGGTTTGTTAAGTCTATGCTTTTAACTCTTATAGGGAACATGCCGGTATTACCTTAAAATATCATACCTTAGTTATTGTTGAAGGCGATCGTTCGTTATTTGTAATGCCGGAGGCAAAGAAAATCTAACAATTTTCTATTAGTATTTAGCTTAAAAGAGGCTTATAAAGATCTAGCCTTATTTAGGCTATTAGGGATTTTATTTGTAACTTATCTGGTAATTTACCAGTAGACGTAATTATAGTAGTGTTGTCAGTCTTTCTTTAGGTAAAGCTGTGTAAACAACAACTCTAAAGCCACAGTCCTGGTTAAAATTTCGAATTCTGGATTAAGAATCTTATGGATAAGATTTTTAATCAGATGAATAATAATTGTTTATCCACTAGCTCTAAAAAAGTAAGTTGTGTCTACACGGAACTTTTACAGTGGGAAATAGATAGACTTTTAGCTGTACCCTATAATTTATAGACTAAGGAAGAATGTAGAACTGTTATTAAATATTTAAATATTATTCTAGTAGAGGTAGTATTAAAGCGGAACTTCGATATGGAGAAGGATCAGTTATTGAGACCTTTGAACCTCTAGTGCGAGAAATACTTAGGAAGATCTCCTTTAGTTAGTAGAAAATTAAGGGATAAATCTTCTATTATATTTAATAATAGAACTCTATAGGGAGAAAGGTTTCTGAATTCGTATATTGGCTCTTTTGGTATTTTTTATTTTTTTTCGATTAATATCCTAGCTTAGATCTTCATGTATTTATTTATAATGCGTGTTTATCTCTTTCTAGCCTAAGTTACAAGAGGTAGCTTCGCTTTTTTGTGCAGCCTGGCTGCCAAAGTTGTCTTTGTATATTTTCTTGTGGGGGTGGTTAAGTCTAATTTACATTAAATTGTTGTAAAAGAATTAGCCGGGTGGTGGTGGGTAACCCTCAGGATTTATACTCTGTTAAATATTTATTCCTAATTTATGGATTAACCATTGCAAAGCAGGGCCTTTTGTTAACTATGTGTACTATTATTAAGAATATTATTAGATAAAGCAATATTCTTAAATAAAGCAATATACTTAGTCCTGCTGAGATAAATCAGAAAAGCAAAAAAAAATACCTATCCTTACAAAGCCAAGGGATTTAGATATTAAAAAGAATAAATACTATCTTCATATTTTGTGCATTAATAAACTAAATTAAAATAAATTGGTTTACACCGTTTTTTTTTTTACTTTATATATTCTATAAAGTTTTTTACAATCTAACCTGTGTGGATGTTTCTATTAACAAATCCTTATCTTTGATAAGTACGTCACTTCGTTCATATTTATTAGGCGATGTAGCCAGCATATGGCTAGAACCCCCCCCCCCCCTATGCTTTGCGTATTTGTTTGATAATAAACTTCTATACCATTTCTAAGGTACAAAAAAAAAGCCAAGGTATATATTGAATTTGTATGTTATAGCACGGCTAAAGCAGAGACAGACTACCACCTGCCGGTAAGTTAATAAAACTCATATGATTGAGAATACGTATCAAAGTAGATCAGCAGAAGTGCTAATAGAGGTGGAATAGTAATAAAGACCTTTATGACGGAGTATGCTCTGTCATAAAGTTCACCATAAGCAAGTCAGATGAAAAGTTTAATAGTCTCTGCGAAGCAGGGCGTTATGTTGAGATAGAGATACTCATTTTAAATGATGAAACCTGAAAGTGAATCATGGCCACATTAATTAATATTTGTATAAAAAAGTATACTATCTGCTTATTTTATTGCATAATATATTATAATGATATATAGTGTCTATACATTAGTAATAATAAAATAGGGAATATTATATATTTCTCTTTAAATATATGAATTAAATATTGACGTAGTATATAATGTAACATAGTTAACATTCGACCTAACTATGCCAAGTTCCATGTTCATATTAAAGAGTTTAAATGCCTCTTTTTTGTAAAACAAGATCTTTTCAATTTCTGAGCAGACGTCTGGAGAGAGTATATACTAACTTTAGTATATTTTTAATCTTTACCTGTGAAGGGGAGAATGGTATTTATATTTAAATTCCTTTTCGCTTCACTTTGGTATAAGGGTAGTCTAGCGAATGATAGAGGCAATTTTGTTTTTATGCTAATAATTTTAGTCTAATCTAATTTTACTGTTAAATTTGAATAGTATACAAATATTGACTTTATTTTAGAGCCTATTATAGCGAATGGCTGATAATTATAGCTACTTCAATAAAATAATGATTATGTAATATTAATTTTAATTACACCCCTAGAGAGATATTGAAATCTCTAAACGCTTGTTATATTGTGTGCAAAAAAAATAAGGCAAGTAATTTATCACACTTTATTGGCACTGGTGCTTAGTTTTTAGTTATCTGCTTTGCTATTTCTACCAATAATATCTACTAGATATAAAAGGTGTACTTTATTTAATAAAGATTGAGGAGGGAGAGTTAGTCATATATAATATAAGTTGTTCAGAGGTTTCTATTCTTTTTTTCATAAGTATTTACTTTGAGATTTTTAATAAGATCATATGCTTAATTTATTTGTTTTAAGTCTTTTTAACAATTATGATACGCCTAGACCTTGGGGTCTATATTTTCAAGATAGTGCTACACCGCAAACGAAAGGTTTACTTGAATTACATTAAATTTAATAAAAATTGTGTAAAGAGCCAACCCATATTTTTTTATAAAATAATTCTTATTATAATTATTTTTTAGAAATTAAATTAAATTAGTAATCCAATCTGATTGGATTGGGTTAATTAATTACTATCGTCGTTAAATTAATTGGATATATAATAATAATCAGAATAATCTATTTTAGTTTTAGGTAGGTTTAAGCTCCTTTGAATTTAAATCGGATTAAACTATGAATAAAGGTATTATTTAAACCGTAAGAAATAATTTTCTTGTAAGTTGCTATTGTTTTTCTTTTGTCTTGCTCTTATTGTTATTGGAGGTATTTTAGCTAAAGTGTATTTTTAGTTGGATGGCTTTTATTTCAGTCTAGTTTTAGATAAAATGTAGGGTAATCGCCCTATTTTAGATGAAGAAATTGGTATGGTAAACAATTATGCTAGTATAGACCTTAAAAAGCTTAATTTTTTTTTCCTTTGGTCCTAAATAGACTTTACATAGTACCTATGGCTGAAGGTAAAACGAATAAGGTGAAGATGATTCTAGAATGTGACGTATATTAGCACATAAGTCATAAGGGTAAGATTAATTAACCTCTTAGTACATAGTAAGAAGAAGTTGGCTTTTGTTTAGTATACTTTTATAGGCAATTAAGGTTTATACTGATTTATAAGTAAACATTTTGCTTATGGTTTTATTCATAAATAATTCGAAATCGGGAGAATAAAACTTTTCTATTAACCCCCCCCCCCCTATAAATAAGCATAGCTTATCTTTTGGGTGGAATACCCAGGTATTTATATAAACTCAAAGGATAGCACTTATCCTCTAGGTCTTATATATAAATAAGATTAATACTTTTACGTTTATATTTGTGAACCTTTCCACTACGTCGTATTTGAGTTATTAATTCCTAGGTTTAAGATAGAAGGATGAATGAAAAATTTAAATAGTCCACTTTAATCTCATACTTTGTAAGTTTATCTGTACAATTTGCTATTGAGGAATTGTGTTAAAGTATAAAAAAAAAAATTTTTTTTTTTGTTACATATGGTATAGGTACTATATATACGTATAGTATAGGAAAGTCCGAAGCTTGTAAAACTAAAACTCATGTTGAGGAGAGTAAAAGTAAAAATTTTGGTATTAAAGAGAAAATAAAGCCCATTTTTTTTTAGTTATAATTATAACTAAATGTATTAATAAAAAGATATATATATCTTTTTTTATTATAGGCAGTAAAAGAAGGTTGTGAAACCACAAGCCTAGGTTAAGCCTTATTTTAGTTTAATAACTACGACAGGATCCGGCTTAAATGTATCAAAAAGTAATAACAACTTTGTGTTAATTATATAAATATAATTATTAGTTAAATTTAAAGGATAATTAGTGAACATTTTATTAGTAAACATATTATTAGTAATGGTATAGAAACTATATACTATATAATTTTTATACCATCAAATTTTATTTGAGTTTGATGGTGGCTCTGAATGAACGCTGTCCAAGTGCTTGACACATGCTAATCGAACGTCTAATTTAACAATGTGGCATTAAGTCACTAATTTAATTAGAAGTGGTGTACAGGTGAGTATCTAATATTTTGGCTGCCTTAAAGTAAGGTAAAATACCTTATAAAAATATGAAGAAGAAAGGAAGTAAATTTCCGCTTTAAGAGGACAATAAATATTTCGGATAGGTAGTAGTTAAGGTAATGACTTAACTAGCTTGAAATTCCGTAGTCGAGACTGAGAGGTCGATCGATCACATTGGGTCTGAAAAAACCCCAATACGTATAGTACAGCAGTGGGGAATATTGGTCAATGGCCGTGCGCTGTCTAATAATATATACGCTTGTTTTCATTTAACTTATTACTCATTATCATTTCATCTTTAGAGGAAAAGAATCGATTTCAGTTCTATTTTGAAAAAGATTTCCAACCATATTGCTGAATGACTAATACAATAATAGTTTTACTCCGAAACCAGATTATTTCTTATATCTGTAAAGCATCAAATTTATCCTCGGCTTAAATGGGTGTCTCCATAGGCCTTGTAAACCTGGTGACAGGGAGGGGAGTGTAGCATATTTGAAAAGTGAGAGGGCAGGATCCCAGGATGTAGGGACTGAAGAAACGACAACCATCTTGCGAGCTAGGAGATTCATGGTTTAAAGAAGAGGATGGAGGTCTGGAGGACCACCAGAGTGGATATACCATCATAATACATCAACACGCCACTAGTATTTTATTTGATCATCAGGCCGTGGATCATCTATAGAAATAAATACTGCCTACTTACGCAAAGTAAATAAACCATCTATAAAAAACCTAACAATCTCATGGACGTATATATTAGAATTCAGGATATCTTGACAAATCCACATTATTAGTTTTTCAAATAATGTTATCATACCTATTATTTCTCTCTTCCAGAGATTATCTTTTCACTCCTTTAATTTTTAACAATGCAAACTTTTTTATCTTTGTTCTCTTCTCGTTTTGATCTTTAATATTTAATAATTTCCTATATTACTAACGATCCTAAGGTGAAGTAAAATAACTTGGCGGCGGATTGTCGTGCAATTAATAGGAATGGTGGGGCTAGCACCCCCCCATAATATCTATTCCCGAAAGTCAATTTACATCAATACCTGAAGATTCGGGAGTCCTTCAAGCTTAGGCCATGAATTTTGATATGACTATATCTTGTAACTAATTTTTCGTGTACACTCGAGTCCAAGTATGAAGTATTCACAAGATACTCTCCCCTTGAAATCCGCAAATAAGCATCAAGTTTACCTTATTATAGGGATAACAGAAGGAAGGGACTGCTCACTGAGATAAAAGGCCTTAGTTACAGTCCATACGCACCAGTCTTAAACAAACTCTGGGGGATTAATATTAGCAGAAAGTTGCCCTCGTGCTTATCCGACTATGATTACGCATACAGGGTAAAACTGAAAATTCTTGCAATACGTTTTGTAACCGATCCTAGAACATATATAGAAGTTACCTTTAATTTCTGACTCCCACTTTAGTACTCAATTAATAATAATAAAATTCAAGCTAGAAACACATCATATAACTTAAATAACTTAAATAACGTAAATTTTATCTCTCCAAACAGATTAATAATAAATGATGGGAACGTCGACTCAAAAATGGATCTTAAGATTCTTATCAAAGACATGATTAAAACTGATGAAATGGGCAGATGTACCAATGCCTTTAAAATCCTTAGCAACCCTCAAATCCTTTTACAAGCCTACAATAATATAAAAAGTAAGCCAGGTAATATGGTTCCTGGATCAGATAATGTTACACTAGATGGTATTAGCTCTAAAGAATTAGTAACCAGCTCTATAAATCTATTAAATGAATCTTATAAACCTAATCCTGTTAGGAGAGTTTTTATCCCGAAAGCTAACGGTAAACTTAGACCTTTGGGAATCAGTTCACCTAGGGATAAAATAATACAGCAAGCCTTCCTATTTGTATTAGAAACAATATTAGAACCTAAATTCTCAGACTTATCTCATGGATTCAGACCTAATAGAGGTTGTCATACAGCTCTAAGAAATATCAGAGACTGAAAAGGTGTCCCCTGATTTATTGAAGGAGATATAAAAGGCTTCTTCGACAACATTGACCACCAGATACTGGCTAATTTACTACTAAAACATTTCAACGAAGCAAGACTAATACATCTTTATTGGAAATTTGTTAAAGCAGGCTATGTGGAATGAGATAACAAGAAATTCCAATTTGTTGCATCTGAAGTCGGTGTCCCTCAAGGAAGCATCATTAGCCCTATTTTATCAAATTTAATTCTACATGAACTAGATAAATACATCGAATCCATTATTGATAAGAGTAATAATCTGAATAAAAATTCCAAACCATATATTGCTAATACAGCTTATAATAAACTGACTATGAGAATTTCTCGTATGAAAGGAAGACTGAATATTATCAAAGCTAAGGGAGAAAGACATCTTAAATCATACCCCGAACTATATAAAAAATATATTAGAGACATAAAAGATAGAAAGCGTCTTAAATCCTTAGTACCAAACCCTAAAAGCAAACCTCATATCAAATATGTTAGATATGCGGACGATTGACTAATAGGAGTTTGAGGTAATAGAAAGTTCGCTTCCGATCTGAGAGATTCTATACAGAATTTTTTATCCGATCTAAAACTGGAACTATCCATCGAAAAGACACTGATAACTAACTCTAGATCTCAACGAGCCAAATTTTTAGGTGTATACATAAAGAGAGCCGCATCCAAGATTGGTGCTGCCTGGATGATGAAGAGCAAAACAACTAATGAGCCTAATAGAAGAACACCCACAGGTAACCTTTGAATGACAGCTCCGATCTTAGAAATAGTCAAGAAACTTGAAAAAAACAATTTTCTAACAACATCTAAATCACGATGAAATCCAAAGCCTATGTCGAAGTTCCTTATGCTTCCTACAAGAGATATAATTCTTAGATACAAATCAATTTTTAATGGTTACCTTAATTACTACAGCTTTGCGGACAATAAACCGCTGCTGAAGAAGATACATTGAATACTGAAGGAAAGTCTTAGAAAAACTCTATGTAGAAAATTACAAATAAGCAAAAAAATATTTTTACGTAGGTTTGGGAAGGACATATTAGTTACTACTTATAAGAAGAATAAGACTAAATATACAAGCTTTTCAATTCCAGCCCTTGAACGCTCCCCTATGTTTTTCCTAGGTGGAGCAAGATTCACGGATCCTCTGGATATAGTTAGGTGAAAAATATATACAATCAATCCCTTCGAGAAAGTTTGCTCTAGCTGTGGGTCAACATCAGATATAGAGATGCATCATATTAAACATATCAGAACAATTAACTTAAAACTTGAGTCATTTGACAAAAAAATGGCCAGCATCAATCGTAAACAAGTTCCTCTATGTAGAAACTGTCATAATTTGGTACACGCAGGTAAATATCAGGGACTGTCCCTTAAGCACTTATAGAATCAATTTTACACATCAATTATTAAAATTATATTAAGAAAAGGAAAGATTAAAGATAATAACTTTGCGTCATATTACAAATGACACTAAATTTTTAGGAAGAGAAAAGAAGAGTAATAATAAAAATATTAGTAATCATTCGATTACTAGATGTCAAGAAGTCAGAGACTCCATAGTACCTTTTAGAATGGAACTAACTTAGGAAAGGGAGTCAGCCAGATTTACATATAGAATAAACTCATTGCAGCATGGAATACAAGCTATTCACCTATCTACCATGAGTCCCTTTTCATTCAAAAAAACATAATCCTTTAATATCCGTTAAGGTTATTAGATATTAACAAATTGGTATACAATAATTAAGTTCTATAAATTCGGAACATATAAGTAACATTAATATCCGTTTCTCTTCACGTAGGAAAATCTGGGGGAGAGCCGTATGCATTGAAAGGTGCACGTACGGTTCGGAAGGGGGTTCACTATACTGGGTTCCTACCTTATTAACGGCTGAACCAGCAACTTGGGGGAATGTATAGCTCCGGCTAACTATATTTAGTTTTTTACTATAATAATAAAAAATGTAAATATTTTATATATTGAAAAAATATAGTATCGATTTTGTCGAATAAAGTTCTAGATAGAATACTGATTATGACTATTTTCTATCTATATGTCTTGACCAAATTACGTGCCAGCAGTCGCGGTAATACGTAGAAGACTAGTGTTATTCATCTTTAATAGGTTTAAAGGGTACCTAGACGGTAAAATTAGTCTAAAATATGATACGGTTTTACTAGAGTTATATATAAGGAGGTGAGTATTTAAGGAGTAGAGTTGAAATTCAGTCATACCTTAAGGACTGGTAATGGCGAAAGCAACCTTTTATCTAATAACTGACGTTGAGGGACGAAGGCTCGGGTAGCGAACAGGATTAGATACCCTGGTAGTCCAAGCAGAAAATTATGAATGCCATAGATTAGAATATTTTTAGTTTATAAATGAAAGTGCAAGCATTCCACCTCAAGAGTAATGTGGCAACGCAGGAACTGAAACCATTAGACCGTTTCTGAAACCAGTAGTGAAGTATGTTATTTAATTCGACGTTACGCGAAAAACCTTACCACAATTTGTATAGTATCCCTGAAAAGGTACTACAAGCGTTGCACGGTTGTCTTCAGTTAATGTCGTGAGATATTGGTTAATTCCATTAAATTAACGGAAACCCTTGCTTTATTTGCAAGATTTATAAATAAAGCAGTTCACCAGTATAACGGAAATGATAACAGGGACCAAGACAAATCATCATGGCCTGCCGAGCGATGTAGGAGATCGCTCATGTGGGTAAAACTATCAAACTCCGGGGACCCCCTAAAGCTTCTGGTACCAAGCTATAGTTGAAAAACTATATGTGGCTGAAGTAATTACTCAGGTTTTTTATTAGATTATCTATTAAATAATCTAATAGATAAGGTAACAAGTCAGAAGATAATCGAAAGAGCAATGGGATATCGCGGAACTAAGTCAGTAACAGGTTTAAATAAACCCACAAGCCAAACTAAATCTGTTACTGTAAAAGCGCAACGAGTAGACGGTAGTTGATGCATTAAACCAGCAGTAAATAAAAAATTAATGCATTTAAGGTATACTCTAATGGGCTTCGAAAGAGGTTATCAAACCAGAATCCCGTCTAATCAGATAAACATAAGAAGATTAACCACTATACATATACCTCATAATCAAATGAATCCTTGATTCTTAACCGGGTTTTCGGATGCAGAGGGTTCATTCTCTATTTTAGTTCAGCATAATATTAAATATAATACCAATTGAAGAATTAAAGCTGTTTTCGCTATAGGACTACACAAAAAAGACACAGCTATATTGGAAAAAATTCAAACCATGTTAGGTGTAGGTAATATACATAAACATGGTAAAGATTCAGTCCAATTTAGAGTAGACTCTATTAAAGAATTACAGATTATCTTAGACCATTTTGATAAGTATCCTCTTATGTCTGCAAAAATAGCAGATTATATATTATTTAAAAAAGCTTTTAATATTATTAAGGCTGGAGAACATTTAAATAAAGAAGGCTTGTTAAAAATAATAGGTATAAAAGCCTCTCTAAATTTAGGTTTATCACCTAACTTAAAAGAAAGTTTCCCAAACTTTGTATTGGTTAGTAGACCAGAATATTCTTTTAAAGAGATTATTCATCCTGAGTGAGTCGCAGGATTCATAAGTGGAGACGGTAGCTTTAATATAAAAACTAGTAGCTCTATAAGCAGTAAATTGAGCAGCAGAGTTCAACTAAGATTCGGAGTAGGTTTAAACCTTAGAGATAAGGAACTTATCCAAGGTCTGGTGGTTTTCTTTAATTTAGAACAAGGTAAACATATACACACTACAAGTGATTCTGTACATCTTGAAATTTCCAAATTCACAGACATTGTAAATATAATAATACCGTTTTTTGATAAGTACCCTATACAAGGTATAAAAAGCTTAGATTTTTCGGATTTCAAGAAAGTGGCATCAATTATGGAAAATAAAGGGCATTTGACCCTAAATGGTTATAATAATATTGTGAGTATTAAAGAGGGAATGAATAAAAATAGATTATAGTTAAAATACTAGTTGTCTATAATAAAGGACGCTTTAAACATAGATTAACTTTTAAACCCACAGGCTTAAGGTTAATGTATGTTTATCTGCATGACAAATCTGGTCGCTATGAAATATTGTGGGCTATAGACGTGCTGCATATTCCTGCTTCTTGAGCTAGGGCCTCAAGTCTGCGGGACAAACTATCAAACTCCGGGGACACCCTAAAGCTTATGGTACCAAGCTTTAGTCGAAAGGCTATAAGTGGCTGAAGTAATTACTCAGACTTTTTTTATGATTGCGGCCATAAAAATAAGGTAACAAGTCATAAGATGATTGAAAATGAAATGGGTTATCGCGGATCTAAGTCAATTACTAGTGTAAATGTCCCGCAAGCCATAAACAAACTAGTGATTGTAAAAGAGCAACGAGTAGACGGTAGTTGATGCATTAATCCCGGTTACGGCTTGGCTCCAGCGGGCCAAGTAATGCATTTAAGGTGTACTCTAATGGGTTCCGAAAGGAATTATCAAGCCAAAACCCTTTCTAAGATACGTGTTAATCAAATTCAAGCTATACGCTCTTATTCTACTATTATACACACACTTAACTTAGAAAATACTATTATGAATAATCCTTGGTTCATAACAGGGTTTTTTGATGCAGAGGGATCTTTTTCTATTTCTTTAAGAAATAAAGGAGGCGTTACATATTGTGAAGCTAGAATGGCTATTAGTTTACACAAGAAGGATTTAGATACTTTAAAAAGTATTCAAGCATACTTTAATGGTAAAGGTAGTTTAATAAAGCACGGTGAGGATAGTCTTCAATATGTTATTACTTCTGTAGGTCAACTTTCTACTTTAGTTGTACCACATTTTGATAATTATCCTTTAGTTAGTAAAAAATATGCTGACTATCTTTTATTTAGAAAGGCTGTTCTTTTAATCAGAAATAAAGAACATTTAACCATAGAAGGAATACAAGAGATTGTGTCCATTAAAGCTTCTATGAATAAAGGTTTATCTGATGAACTACAGAGAGCTTTCCCTAATAGAATTGAAGTTCCTAGGCCTTTAGTGCCAGACTGTATCATACCTGATCCTCAATGAATAGCTGGGTTTACATCAGGTGAAGGTTGTTTTATGATTAAAATTAGCAAGTCTCCTGCGTCTAAATTGGGATTTGGAATACAATTAATATTCCAACTAACTCAAGATAACAGGGACGAAGAGTTAATGAAGTGTATACTAGCCTATTTCGGATGTGGTATATTAGTGAAGGATGGTACTAAAACTGTTTTTTTTGTCAGAAAATTTACTGACATTATAGATATAATTATACCCTTTTTTAATAACCACAAAGTAGTAGGTGTAAAGTTACAAGATTACTTAGATTGATGTAAAGGTGCGACGATAGTTAAGGTCAAAGGTCATTTGACTCTGCCTGGACTAGAGGAACTCCAAAAAATAAAAGCAGGTATGAATCGTAAGAGAGTATAATCACAGGTTAGGTTGTATAATAGTATAAAGTAATATAATATAGTGTTGAGCTCTGTGGTTAAATATGTATTAAGACAAATTTGGTCTGCCATGATACAAAGAGATGCAAAAATGTGAGTTTAAGCTAATCTCAAAAAGTAGGATAAAATATGGATTGTAGTCTGAAATTCGACTACATGAATAAGGAATTACTAGTAATCGTGAATCACCACGTCACGGTGGATTTAATCTCAGATAGGTACTAACTACTCGTCAGGCGCCGAAAGAAGTATGTGCAATAAGTTTGGCTAACTATTATAATTTAATTCTAGATAAATGGGTCTGGTTATTATAGTGGAAGGTTTTCGTATGCGTGACTTTAATTGGTGTTAAGTCGAAATATGGTTCGTGTAGTGGAAATTGCACGGGATTAATTAATATTAACAATAAAAAAGGCAGTATGGTTCCGCCGTACTGTCCCAAGTCTATGTTTGGAGCAAGGATCTCTTTTGAGAAATCTATTACACCTGGTTCGAATCCGGAATAGACTTATGAAAAACTAATAATAAATAAACTAATAATAAATAAAAATAAACGCGAATTTGGATCTTTCCTTTTTTTTTTATTAATCAATAATAAATCTATTACGTAATAATAAAATTGTTTATTAAAAAAAAGGAAAAAATTAAAGACTGACAAGATAAGCGGTGCCTTTGTGTTGGTAGTAGTGCGAATTTGACTAGAAGATTTAGAGATTATTTCTCTTTTATTCTTAGAAAAAGAAGTAGTTAAAATGCACAGTATTATATATAGAGCTTATTAAAATACGATTACTTTAACTTTACCTTGGAAATTCTAGAATATTGCGAGAGTGCTGATACAATTAAAAGAGAAGAATATTACCTAGATTTGTATAAACCGCCCCGTGCGGGGAGTACATATCTGTCTTGTAGCTGGTTCTAGTTTAGGGCGTATAACTAGCGGCGAAACCCGCCTAAAATTGCGTGATGCTTGATTAGTTAGATTACATAAAAACAATTTAAGTGATGTTTCATTAAGAGAATATACGTTAGATACTCTTATAGAAAAATTAGAGACATATGCATCTAATATAGCTAAATTGTTCAAAAGATTTGAACAGATTAAGGCTGTAACTAAAAGTAAAGTTACTATGGGACTCGTTTTAAATTATTAGCTTCAACTAAAACGTCACAAGCTGTTATAGTTACGGATTTAATAAGTGATGTTAGTACTACATACCTCTCGGCTAGAAGAGCTGCAGACGCATTAGATATAAGTAATTCTACAGTAAAGAAGAAATTAAACAATAAAAATACTAAAGCCTATAAAGGTAGATATGTAATAAAAGGTGTAGTGGAAATTACACGGGTTAATCAATGTTAATAGTTAATGAAGATACACTGTAAATACAGTGTATTAATACGCGTTAGCCTAATGGTAAGGCGTTGTGTTTCGGCCACAGAGGTTACAGGTTCAAGTCTTGTACGCGTTTAAACTATAACCATACTAAAAAGAATAAAGCCACATTTTTTCGACCTCATTCGCAGGTCAGGAAAATCTATCCTCCTTTAATTTAGTTTAATATTAATTCCTTTTTATAAAAAGTTACAGGTGTAATTTTTTTTTAGGACTCACCAAGCGGAGGTAATTACTTTATATATAATTAATCATGATGAATTTTTCAATATCGTTCGTAAACAGTCTATCTATTCCAGATACAGCGCAGCTTTTCGCAGAGGCATTTTCTAACAGCTGTATTGCCTTTGTAGCTATTACAGAATTAGCCCAGGGTATTACAGAAAGTATAGCTATAGAGCTTACTAGTTATGGTATGGACGAATTCTTAGACGCACAAGGATTACCAAGCCGTAGTAGTAGCATTCAAAATTTCAGGGAGTATAAAAACATACAGGATATAAATTTGGTATTATTAACGAATAAGTTAGTTAGTAGTGGGGTTTTCCGTGCATAACTATTTAAACTCTAAAAGAGTCAAAATAGTGGGTCAATAAAGTGTAAAGATCGGGTAGTGGAGGCGGGGGGGGGGGGGTAAATCATCCCTTTAGTCTCTTTGTCGACAAGGGAGGGCTTTGCATAACTAACTATTTTTTTTATGCAAAGCTCCCGAGGAAACTTCCATAATTGGTAAGATGGGTTGAGCTGTAAACTCAATAGTATTGTACTTTTAAGAGTTCGAATCTCTTGTTTCCTATTCATAGTAACTTTTTATTATATAATAAATAATTCTTTATGTTTTAATAAACATATTTAAATGACAGATATAAATTTTATAAGCTTTGAAACATGTACGTAATTGGGAAAGACCTTGAGGAGGATTGAAAAAGGCTACCTTTACGCACCTTTATTTCCCCCCCCCCTTTTTTTTAATTATAAATAATTGCTTATTATGTATATAGTATTATATAATAATAAAAAGGGAAAAAATTAGAAGCAGGACCGACTTATTTTTTTTTTTTCATTTCTTGGTATCACGCTTGCTGTTCCTGACCCTTAGGGGGTGTGGAAAAAATCCCAGATTTTAGTATAAAAATACCTTTATTATTTCCCCCCCCCGATATTTTGGCTTATCATTATCCTATTTGCTATATATATATTAATTAAATTATATCTGATTTAATTAATATATAAGAGGTATTTATACTTATACTTATACTAAGCTTGGCTAGGGTAAAAAAAAAGTATCAAGCTTTATTTTGGCTATGTTTTTTAATAAAAATTTAGAAGGCAGAAGAGATTTTTTTTTTCTTATATATTCAAGCCTTTATAGCTCAACGGTAGAGCGAAATACTGTTAATATTTTGGTAGATGTTCGATTCATCTTGAGGGCTGTGTACAAGTATACGTATCAATACGCGTTAGCCTAATGGTAAGGCGTTGTGTTTCGGCCACAGAGGTTACAGGTTCAAGTCTTGTACGCGTTTAAACTATAACCATACTAAAAAGAATAAAACCACAAGATTTTTCCTGTCCTGACCTGATTCGCAGGTCAGGTCAGGACAGGAAAAATCTATCCTCCTTTAATTTAGTTTAATATTAATTCCTTTTTATAAAAAGTTACAGGTGTAATTTTTTAGATAATTATACAGCGATAGAACAAAATTTTATAATCTTAAAAGAAAGTAAAAAAAAATTAGGACTCGTCTAGTGGAGGTATAATTTATATATAATTTATCATGATTAATTTAATTCTTTTATGAGAAACTTTCACTAATAGTTTTAGGGCAGAGATGTTGGATGTTGCTTCGTTATTTGCTATTTTTTGTGCTATACTTGTTATTGTTAGTAAAAATCCTGTGTTATTATGGGATAAATTATCAAACTCCGGGAACCTCCTAAAGCTTCTGATACCAAGCCATTCATGTAAAAGAATCGGTGGATGAATTAATAACTCATGTATGGTAATAACTCAGTTGATAATCGAAAGATTAATGGATTATCGCGGATCTAAGTCAGCAGTAGGTAAAAGTATTATTAGTTTGTTAGTTTTTGTATTATTTGCCTATATTATATTAATTCTTCCTTTACCTGAACTGTATTTTTATGAGTTACTATTATCTAGCTCTAATTATGGTCGATTAGTTATATTTCCTTTACAAAAAAACACGTTTGATAAAATAAAATATACTCCCTCTTCAACCTTACGAAGTAAAGGCTCCTGTTTATCTCTTGTCTGTATGAGAAATTATTCTACTGACAATTCAGTGGTTCCGGTTATAAAATATAGTAATGCAGATACTCAGAAGCTACAAATTATAAACGAAAATAGAGGTAAAAGTGGAGTTTATTGCTGAACAAATCAATTAAATGGCCAAAGATATGTAGGAAGTAGTGTGAATTTAGCCAGAAGGTTTACAGATTACTTTAATATTAACTATATAAGTGATGAAAGATATAACATGTTAACTAATAAAGCGCTTCTTAAACATGGTTATGCCAACTTTACTGTAGAAATACTGGAGTATTGTGAATTAGATGTGTTAAGATCAAGGGAGCAACATTTTTTAGATTTATTAGAACCTGAATATAACATGTTAAAAACTGCAGGTTCTCTTCTTGGTTTTAAACATTCTGAGGAAACTATTGCTAAATTGAAAGCAAGATTTAAAGATCGTGTTTTCACTTCTGAACATTTAGAAAAGTTGTCTGCGGCTAAATTAGGTAACAAAAACGGAAGAGGAGGTAAAGGCCGTGAACGAGCTGAGGGAGCAGGTAGTCCTAGTGTTCAGATAGAAGTTTTCAACTTGGAAACTGGAATAAAAACTATTTATCCTTCAAAGAGTGAAGCAGGCAAAGCCTTAGGTGTACCATCAGGAAGTATTCGAATGTATTTGTCTCGAAATTCTAAGAAGCCATATAAAGGTATATATTTTTTGCAAAAATTAGCAGGCTAACAAGTATAGTTAGCCTTCCAGTTGTAAAAGAGCAACGAGTATACGGTAGTTATTTTGGATTAATTAATCCGAAATTAAGATGTACTCTAACGGGTCTCGAGAGAGACTGTCTAATCAAATCTTCTAATGGCCTTTGCTCAACCGCGTGGTTGAGCGTAGCGATGACGCGCGTATCTAACCAAATAAATAGGTCAGTTTTATATTCTTCTTTAACAACTCAATCGGAAATTAATTTAAAGACTAACCCTGCACAAACTAAGGAATTAAGTAAGATGGATCCCTTTTTTTAACTGGGTTTACGGATGGAGAAGGCTCATTTACCCTACATATCAGATCCAGCGATAAATACACATCTAAATGAAAAGTTCAATATGGTTTTCAAATAGGTATACATACAAAAGATATTGCCATATTAGAAAAGATACAACTTACTTTAGGTGTAGGAAAGATATATACAATGGGAAAAGAGGGTGTACAATTTAGAGTAGAGTCTCTTAAAGATTTATCCGTAGTAATAAACCATTTTAATAGATACCCTTTACAAACAAAAAAACACCTTGATTTTAAATTCTTTAAATTAGCTTTATCGTGTATAAAGAATAAATAACATTTAACTCTAGAAGGGTTAAAAAAATTAATAGCTATTAAAGCTTCAAGGAATAAAGGTCTTACTGGCGAGTTAAAAGCTTTATTTGCAGACATTACTCCTATGACTAAACCTGAGCCAGAGACAGGATTAATTATATATCCTCAATGGTTGGCTGGTTTTATCTCGGCTGAGGGTTGTTTTAGCGTTTTCATAGTTAAATCTCAGTATGTTAAACTAGGATATCTAGTACAATTGAGATTTAGATTAACTCAACACGTACGGGACGTACAACTAATGGAGAGTTTAGTTAGCTATTTAGGTGGTACAGTGGTTAAATCAAGAGAAGCGGTTGACCTACAAGTAATTAAACTTTCAGTCCTTACTGATAAGGTCTTGCCTTTACTTGAAAAATATCCTGTACAGGGAGTAAAATATCCAGATTATTGCGACTTTGTAAAAGTAGTCGAAATAGTAAAGAATAAAACTCATTTGACCGCTGAAGGGCTATCTCTAGTGCAAAAAAAGCTGGGATGAATACAGGTAGAGGATAAATTTGTGAGGCGGTGTTAATTATGTGGGGTAATCATATTCCCAGTCGGTCCAGGCCTATGGGCAGGTGTATTTAAATTAATTTTTTTTTCTCTATTTATTAGTATGATATATTTGGTTTTTGTGATAGTATCTGCCTTATTTTTAATTGGTTTATTTTTAAGTATTTCTTGTTATCTTATAATGCTTGGTATTAATTTTATTGGTCTATCTTATTTATTAGTATACGTAGGAGCGGTATCTATTCTGTTTCTATTTATTTTAATGTTAATAAATGTTAGGATAAGTGAGTTATTAACTGACACCAGCAATAGTATACCTTTAGCTATTATTATTTCTATTTCTTTTTATTCTTCTGTGCATTCTACAATACCCTATAGTATTGTACCTTTTACTAGCTATATTTCAAATATAAGTAATACATTTAACGATATATTAGATATAATACTATTATATATTAATAATGGTATAATATCTTTTACTAGTAATTTTACTAATACTAGTTTTACTACTACTAATATTTGAGATGGTAATTTGTCAGAAACTAGTCATATAACAAGCATAGGTAATATTCTTTACACTACTTATAGTATATGACTAATATTAACTAGTATCATACTTTTATTAGCAATGGTAGGAGCCATAGTTATAACAATAAAACAAAGAGAGATTAAAAGAGAAGTAAATAGTATGAATACCTAGTCTAAAAAAAAATTATTTAACCACCGGTTAAATAATTTTTGAAGGATTAGTAGGGACGCTTGCACACTGATGCTAAACCTTTTTTATTAACATACGTGTAAACAGATACAGAACTGGTATATGTTTTTCATTAGGTTTAGTCTTGTTCAACGCTCTAGATATACTTTGCTTTTTAGATTTAAAGTAGATAAATTTTCTACTGTAAGAGAATAAATTCTTCTTTTTTTTTATACTCATTAGAGCTCCCGGTCCATATCCCTTGTCCTTATCCCAGTTATGCAGGGATAAGGGATATGGACTAGTAGTAAAATTAAGACTTTTTTTTTAGCTAGTATAATTAGCGATAAATTACATTTAATAGAGAAGAGAAAGATTTACTGCGCAGCCTGAAATTAAAAATAATTAAACCTAGTTTGAATTCGAGGCATTAAATGTAAGTATTCCTACTTTATCCTTCCTATCTGAAGAACAAAAGGACAAAAAAAAATCTTTCCCCCCCCGCTTCGCGCGGGGGGAAAGGGACCTGATAAAGCCACAATATAAACATTTTCAGTTAAGATGATGAATAATAAATAAGTATCTAAGGTAGATTCTTCTCTCTCTCTCTCTCTCTCTCTCTCTCTCTCTCTCGCCTTCATGCAAGACCAGTACTGGTCTTGCATGAAGGCAGCCGCCCTTTTGGCCAAAAGAGTGTTAAATAGCCTAAAACTATGCCACTAGGCACTGCCGTGGCAGTGCCCACAAGGGATTAGCTCAATGGTAGAGCAACCGTTTTACACACGGTTGGTTAGGTGTTCAAGTCACCTATCCCTTAATCATAACCCGGTTTTAATATAACTAATTGTATTAAATGTTAGATTAATAAGGTGTTGAATTTGCAACTAAAATTATACACTATTGTGTGCAAAATATAACATATATTAAATTAAGTATTACCTATCTATTTATTGATAACTAATTGTAATATATACTTTTTTCTTCTGGTCCAGGTAAAGGATAAGTTAATGTTTTTAGCTAAAATATAAAAGTATTATCTTCAGACTGTACTTAGATACGATGTTTTTTTTTTCTTAAAAATACTGGAAGCTCTAGCAAGTTTCTGGCAGGCTAAATTTGCCTGATTTTACTTTTAATTTTAAAGTAAACTATATGTAGGTTATAGTTAATATTTGATGTGATTAACTACCATTAAAAGATTAGGACTAAATCAGGGTATTTGTTATGAAAAAAAAATATATAATATTATGTGAGCTACGAACCTAAAAAAAAAAGAAACTATTTAAAACTGATTTATTAGACTAGTGTGTATTTTTTTTTATAGATACGATTCTTTTTTTTTATGGTGTAATGTAATTATATATTATAATAATTAATGAAGAAAAATAAAAGAATGACAAATTTAACAAGAAGTAATTTTCAAGCTCATCCTTTCCATTTGGTATCACCATCACCTTGACCTCTATTTACATGTATTGCATTATTAACATTAACTACTACTGGTAAACCCTTTAATATGCCAGTCAATTTTCAAACTATGTGCTGGAAAATCCTATTACATATAACAGTAATAGTAGGACTATCAGCAGGAAACCTACTAAATATTATTTTTTTAGGGTTCTTCAGAGACTATACGTTTAAATTTCTCTTTTGTGTCACGTATGTATTTATGTTTATTTTGTTTTGTCTATTAATAAAAACATCAACTAATAATTATAAGGACGGTACTAGCTATATTAGCACCTATAAAGATGAAACTAATGCGTTTTCATCTAATATGGATAAGAGTAGGCTTTCACATTACTTAGCTGGTTTAATTGAAGCTGACGGTACTATAATAACACCTAAAAGCGAAAGATCGGCCAAAGGTAGACTATATTACCCTTCTGTCCAAATTGTGTTTGATTCACGTGATATGTCTTTAGGTTTAATGATTCAAAACACATTGGGCCACGGTTCTCTTTCAAAGAAAAAAGGAGCTAATGCTTATGTTTTAACATTTAACAGCAAAGAAAGCATTGTGTTAATTGTGTCTTTAATAAATGGGTGTATGAGAACACCTAAAATTAAAGCATTACATGATTTAATTGACTGAATGAAAGTGTCAGAATACTCTGATGCAATTATACCTAAGTTACCTTTAAATTGTGAACCTTTGGCTTCTAACCCTTGGTTTGCGGGATTTATAGATGGGGATGGCCATTTTTTTGTAAGAGCTAGTAGCTCAAAAACTAAACGAGTTAGTCCCGTGGTTGAATGTAGATTTGAATTGGTGCAAAGACAAATATACCACAATGGTTTAAGTAATTATGTATTTATGCATGAAATAGCTAAGTTCTTAAATAATAAACTAGGTGTAGTAAGAGGTGAAAGAGCTCATCCTCAATACAGGGTAAGAACTATCAATTTAGCTAGTAATACGATATTATCAAGCTATTTAACTAAATATCCTTTATTTAGTAGTAAGCATTTGAACTACTTAGACTTTTTAAAAGTCTTAGAGCTTCAAAAAGCAAATAGGCTTAATCCAGGAGATGTCGATTATTTAAACAAAGTAAGACAAATAAAAGAAGGAATGAATAACAAAAGAACTATTTTCTTTTGAAATCATTTACGTGATTTTTACAAATTAGAGAAATAAGATCTAGTCCAATCCTATGCATAAGTGTAGGCGTATATACCTCAAAAGTCCTTAGTTTAACAAATTAATTTTTAATCGTTTGTTGATGGCGCGAGCTCGGACTTTTTTGAAGCTAGGATCCATTAACCTGGCCTAACTATGGGAGTCTATCCAGTATATAAAAATTTTTGGTATTAACAATGCATGGTTTTAGTAATGCAAATTATTTTTTAACTATAGCTTTTATATCTGTTGTTTCTTCAATGTCGTTTTGATGAAGAGATGTTATATCAGAGGGTACATACTTAGGTAACCACACTCTGTCAGTACAAAGAGGATTAAATATGGGTGTTGCTTTATTTATAGTCTCAGAAGCATTATTTTTCTTAGCTATATTTTGAGCGTTTTTTCATAAAAAGAAATTGTGAATAGAAACCAAACTCCGGGGAAGCCCTAAAGCCCTAATAACTAAGCTTTTTAAGAAAACTTTAAAAGTGGCCTCGTTAATAGCAGAGGGTATAGTAACATCATTAGAGATTCTTGGTCTTAATCAAGAAATGGGTAATCGCGGATCTAAATCAGATAGCTACATATCTGTTAAAGAGCAACGAGTAGACGGTTACTCGGTATTAAAAAGATACTGTAAGGTGTACCCTAAGTGCCAGGGAAACCTGGTTTTTATTGCCTTTTTAAAATATGTTAATACGATAGTTGAATCTATACCTGGAATCCAGGTTTATACTAAAGCCCAAAAATCTTTATTTTCTATCTTTACTTTTGCTAACCAAAAAACCTTGCGGACAAAAGGTCCCGCAAGATTTTGCGAATTTAGTTCTTCAATTAATGGCTTGAATCCTTATTATATTACTGGTTTTACTGACGGGGAAGGGTGTTTTTTTGTAGGTGTTAGTCCAGACTCTAAAAGTAGGACAGGTTATAGAGTAAAAGCTAATTTTCAAATTGGTTTACATTTAAAAGATCTTGCCTTATTAGAACAAATTAAACTGTTCTTTGGGGTAGGTAAAATATCTAAATTGGGTGCGGAATCTGTTCAATTTAGAGTGTATGCACTTGAAGACTTAAAAGTTATTCTTCACCATTTCGATAAATACCCTTTATTAACTAATAAGCAATCCGATTATCTACTTTTTAAACAAGTAGTAAATTTAATGGAAGAAGGAAAACATTTAACTTTAGAAGGTTTAAATAAAATTATGTCAATTAAAACTGTGCTAAATAATGGAGAAGTCTCTGATAATTTAAGGCTAGCTTTCCCTAATGTAGAACCTATTTTAAAGCCAGAAATTAAAGATAGAACCATAAAAAGTTTACACTGGTTAGCTGGTTTCACTGATGCTGAAGGTTGTTTCTTTGTAGCATTAAAAAAATCCCCAGCATCTAAGTTAGGTGAAGCCGTATGATTAAGATTTATTCTGACTCAACATACTAGAGATGAAGATTTCCTAAAAAGTTTAGTTTCTACTTTAAATTGTGGGAGATATATACCTAAATCTGGCTATGGTGAATTTATAGTTGAAAAATTCACAGATGTTAGCAATAAAGTGATTCCCATTTTTGAAGAATTTAAATTACACGGGATAAAATCTAAGAATTTCGAGGATTTCCAAAAAGTGGCTCTGCTTATGGAAAACAAAGTACACTTAACTAGAGAGGGACTAGATGAAATAAAGAAGATAAAAGGGGGAATGAATAAAAATAGATTAAACTAACATTAGTATATAAACAGGATAAAATAAAAATAAAAAAAATTAATATGTGTTTTGCTTGCTTCTTTATAAGCCTGCGGAGCTGGTAACACATACTTAATATAAAACGAGTGCTTTATCACCAACTATAGAATTGGGTGCTCAATGACCACCTATGGGTATAGAAGCTGTTAACCCTTTTGAATTACCTTTACTTAATACAGTGAAGACTAATACTACTGATATTTTATATATCAGTATTGCTGTGTGAGTGGAAATCTCACTCTATACATTTATTATACATAGTATGTTTAACTCAAACTATTTTTATACTATTTATATAAATTCATTAAAACCTAAATTTTACACGGCATATTTATCCCTTTCCAGATGGATATCCTTCGGATCAGGATCAAGAATAAGTCAGATGCAATTTAGTACAAATAATCTAAATGTAAAATTCTATAAATGATTTTCAGGGTTTACTGACGCAGAGGGAACATTTATGATAGTTCCATCGATTAAAGGATTTAGTTTTAAATTTTCTATAGGTTTGCATATAGATGATTTAAATGTTTTAAATAACATTAAAGATAAGTTAGGTTTTGGTAACATATATATTAGCAATAACACTTGTCATTTTAATGTTACAAGAAAAGATGACATCTTAAAACTAATTAATATATTTGACATTTATTTACTTAACTCTACAAAAAGATTTGATTATTTAGACTTCAAAAAAGCATATTATTTATATGAAGATAGAGACGAATTAACTCAAGAGTTAACTAATCAAATATTATACATAAAAAGTAATATGAACAACTCCCGAAAGTTTTTAGAAAGCACTTGAAGCGCTGAATTTAATATATCTAAAGAATGATTATTAGGATTTGTTGAAGGAGATGGTTCTTTTAGTCTTAGTAGAAATACTATGGAGCCTGTATTCTCAATAAAACTGTCAGAAAGTCAGTTATCTCTTTTAAATGCGATAAAAGAATACCTGAAAGATAACCTAGACTTAGATACATACTCATTAAATAAATTGGAATGTTCTTCTGTAATATCTATCGGAAAAGGTAAAGCTGTAAATAATAGTAAACCTCTTGCCACATTAACTATAAAAAATACACATTTTTTAAATAATGTTTTTGTGCCTTTCTTTGATGAAATGAAATTCATTTCAAAAAAAGGCTTAGATTTTAAAGATTTTAAATTAATTTGCCATGCTATTTTTATAGGTGCTTATAGAACAGAAAGAATTAAAGGTTTATTAATAAAACTGTCTATGACTATGAATAACTTTAGGCTCTCAGACTATAAAGGAGAAAAAGTAAACATTAGTTTGGTTGAAATCAATGAAATATTAGATGCTGAAGCTACTATTGAACATTTTAGTGATGGACGGGAGTTAGATATTAATACAAAAAAATTAATACATAGAAGATCAAGTAGTAGTGTTTTTGAAATTTTAAGTGCTTCAGGAGAAATCATTATAAAACCAAATTTAGCTGACTCAGCTAAAGAAATAGGTGTAGGATTTAATACTTTAAAAAGACAACTAGATAATTATATTCAAGAAGTAGAATACAAAGAATATAGAATAAAAAGAATAGGAGTTTTCAAAAAGAAAATGTAATAACGTAAGTAAAAAGAAGATTACAATCGAACTTACTTAGAAATGTATAGAAAAATTAGGTGAAAACGGTTAATGACATCCTGATTAAAGACCGTCGGCAGTTGTAAATGTCGCTACAGACTGGTTCACCGGGGTTAGGCTGAAATGTCTGTCCGAATGTACAGTCGAGCTTTATAACGAGTACAATATCGTAATAAGAGAAGGATTACTTCATTCCATGTACGGGAAGTACTCTAAGGTATTATTAGGGATTAAAATCTTATGTTAGTTAGGCAAAGTTGCTTAACTAATTTGTTAATTAAAGTTGAATATTATTATCATCTGGTGTCTGCCTGAAATGAAAAAGTATACTAAAAATAAAAAAAATAGATATTAATTCCTTTAACCCTTTTATATTGTCTTCTAGTAAAGTACCATCTACTAAGCGAATAGGTCCACATAACCACGATATATTATGTTTATTAATAGGATCTCTTTTAGGTGATGGTACTATGGAAAGAGATGGTAATGGATCGCGATTTTGTTTTTACCAAAAAGGAGAACATATAGAGTATATAATATGATTACATAGTGTTTTATTAAAGCATGGTTATTGTAAAGAAAATATACCTCAAATTCAGAGTAGAGTAATAAATGGGAAGTTAAATTATTACTGTAGATTTAGAACCTTTACATATAGTTCTTTTAATTGAATATATGACGATTTTTATCCTATGAGTCCCTCAGGGCAAAAGGGTAAAAAAGTTGTACCTGATTGAATAGAAGAATACTTATCTCCTAGGGCTTTAGCTATCTGAATAATGGACGATGGGGGATGAATTAAAGATAGAGGTGTCAAATTATCCACTAATTGTTTTACTTTGAAAGAAGTAAAATTATTAGTTTCAATACTGGGAAGAAAGTATAATTTAAGTGTTGCTATACATTCTGCGGGAGTTATAGACCAATATAATATTTATTTTCCTAAGAAAAATTCACCTATTTTAATACCCTTAGTTTTACCCCATATGCATCCTTATTTCTTATACAAATTAAATATGGTTAAACCAAATATATCTTAATTTTTTTTTTTCTTTTTTATAGTCCTATTATAAATAATGTGCAATTTTCATAAAAAAACATTAGACCGAAAGCTTTGCTTTGGCAAAGCTTAAAGATATAATAGTATATCTTTGTAAAGATATAGATAATTTAATTATTATTGGCAATACTGATGAAAACGGTTAACGATTAATATTATAAGTCAAGACCGTTGGCCTTATGAAAGGTCGCTACAGGCTGGTTCATCGGTGGGTGGCTGAAATGCTGCTTAATGTACAGTGGGAATCTCTTTCTTCTAAAAAATGAGCAGGAAGAACACAAGGTTTTATATTAAATTTACAAGCCATAAATAATTATTTATGAGTAAATATACAATTAATCTAAAATACAGGGTAATAGAAAATAATAAAGCTATTATTTGAGATTTGATTTTTTTATGCCTGATATGTTTTAAATCAAATATATATATATGTGTCTTATATTTCCCTTGATTAGAATTATTTAACGCTATGCGGCGTTTTAAATTTTTATATCTATTAATCTTATGTAATACCAATGGTAGTAGATCTATCCTGGAGTTATCCGAAACTAATACTGAATCAGAATCAGAATCAGAATCAGAATCTTATTTATATGCAATACCCTTTATTTCACCTAGAATATTAGGAAAGCACCGAATAGGTCCACATAACCTAGAAATATTATCCATTATTTTTGGATCTTTATTGGGGGACGGTCATATGGTGAAAGAGAAAGAAGGTTCTCGTATGAAATTTTATCAGGGTGGAGCTAATAGTGATTATTTGTTGTGGTTACACAGTAAAGTTGCTTATTTAGGCTACTGTAAAAAGAACCCACCTATACTACGTTCTCGTGTATTGAAAGATGGGAGTGTTAGTTATTACATTAGATTTGAAAGTTTTACACATACTAGTTTTAATTGAATACAAAAGGAGTTTTATCCTAAAGGTAGAAAAATAGTACCTGCTTGTATTGAAACGTATTTAACTCCTTTAGCTCTGGCTATATGAGTACAAGATGACGGCTGTAAAATCCAGAAAAAAGGCTTTAAATTTTGTACTAATGGTTATACTTTAAGAGAAGTTAAACTATTGTCATCTATATTGACCAATAAATATGGTTTAAAAACTTCTATTATTAAAACAGGTGTAGTCAATCAATATGGGATTTACGTTACAAAAGGTTCTATGGAGACTTTAATAAATATTGTGAGACCCTATGTACATAAATCAATGTTATATAAACTCTATGATTTATAGTTAACTCATAAGGTTATAGATATATATTTAGATAAATATTAAATATATATATTTGATGATAAACATAGTCCCTATTATAAACACGTTAATTATCAATGAGAAGTGTTATCAAGAATAATAGTGTGGCAATACTAGTGAAAATGGTTAACAAGGTAGTAAGACCTCAAGACCATCGGCAAGTTGATTTGTCGCTACAGACTGGCCCACTGGTGGGTGGCTGAAATGCTGCTTAATGTACAGTCGGAATTTCTGTTATATATTATAGGTAGTGTAAATATAATACGCAAGGATTATACTATGGTATAATTACAGCATGGATGGAGAAATAAACTTACAACATATTTAAACATACTTTGTTTAAATATCATTTTCTCTTTAGATATTTATATCTAAAATTACCTTATATTATAAGATAGGTTAATTATCAGAAATTTGGTTACAGTTACCTTTGCTCATCATTCTTTAATACAAGGAAACAGAAGTGGAGCTTTAAATGGTTTAGTAGCTACAGTACTATTAGCTCTAGTATTTACCGGCTTACAAGGTGTTGAATACACTGTTTCTTCATTCACTATAAGTGATGGTGCATTTGGGTCATGTTTTTATTTCGGAACCGGCTTTCACGGGTTACATTCATACTCAGATTGGAACCTGAGAAATAGTGTAAAAAAGTATGCACATTTTAGGTTTTATTCAGCAATTACTTCGCCTAAGTTGCCTTTTTGTATTAAAAGGGAGTCTACCTAAATAGACCCTTGGTTTATTACTGATTACACTAAATTTTTTCCTTTTTTCATATATAATTTTATTATTGCATATATAGATTAATTATAATTAAAAAAAAGGAAAAAATTTAGCTGAAGGGTGTTTTTCTATCAGAGTTAGAAAAACCACTAGGACTCTTATTGGTTGACAAGTAGAAGCTGTCTTTTCTATCAATCTTCATTCGCGAGATTTACTACTTTTGCAAGAAATTCAGGCTTATTTTGGCGGTGTAGGTAGAATATCGGAAGGGGAGAAAAGTTGTGGTTACTTTGCATCTTCTATAGGAGATTTAACTACTAAAATTATACCTCATTTTGTTAAACACCCTTTAATAAGCCAAAAACGAGGAGATTTCCTTCTATTTAAATCCGTTGTAGAGATGGTTAATCTTAAAAAACATTTAACAATGGAAGGGTTACAAAATATTGTATCTTTTAAAGCTTCAGTTAATCTCGGCTTAACCGATGTATTAAAGGCTGCTTTCCTGAGACTATACCAGCCTTAAAACCTTTAACTGTAATTGTAGAAAAACCACATCCTTATTGGATGGCTGGGTTTGCTTCAGGAGATGGTTGTTTTGCCATAACTGAAAACAAATCTTCTTCTAAAATTATTGTTAGATTAGTTTTTAGTTTATCTCAACATAGTAGAGATGAATCTTTAGTTAGAAGTTTTGTGGCTTTTTTGGTTGTGGTACATATAGTCCATCTTCTTTAGGTCGAACTACGGTAAGTTTGAAAACTCATAAGTTTTCAGACAATTATAATAAAATCATGCCATTTTTCCTTGAATATAATATAAGAGGTGTTAAGGCTTAAGATTTTAAAGATTGATGTACAATAGCCGAAATAATTCAAACCAAGGGTCATTTAACTAAAGAAGGGTTTGAGCGAATTTGTCAAATTAAGTCCGGAATGAATAAAGTGAGATAAGTCGCTACATTGTTAACTTATAAATAATATGATCTTAGAATGTTCCCTCCGTATCTAGCCACTTAGGTAAGGGGGGAGCGTTTAGGCCTAAGACTTTAAAGGGTAAAGGTATACCCCCTTTTGGTTCTTGTACTTTTGTTTATCATTGGTGGTGAACAAGTAAAAATTTGTTTAACCTAGGAATACATACTAAACTGCCAAACTCCGGGGAACCCCTAAAGACAATAATACCACCTTATATATAGTGAAAAGTCTAATAATAAGTACCGTTATTAATCGTAGTGGGTATGGTAAAAAGTTATTGTATTAAGGAAACTTAAATGGGCAATCGCGGAACTAACCTATATTTATCTTTTTAGACAAATATGGAAAAGCGCATCGAGTAGACGGTAGTTGTTGTGGAAGGGAAACTAGAAGCAATTAAGGTGTATTCAGTCTTCCTTAGAAATAAGGAAATAACTTTACGTTCTTGCTAAGTCGCCTTTTATGTGGTTTATGAACTTGTTTATGCTTATGTTGTTACTAGTGGATTAAATCATTTAAACCGTGCGATACGTTAAAGTAAAGATAGGCACGGTAATTATCGGTACAGCTTTCATAGCTGTGGGTTTATGACGTGTTTTGGCCTACCATTCTACAGATAATCACCACCTGGGATATCAGGGATTTATACTTTATTTATTTAACACAATAGCTTCGCAGTACACGAAGTGTAATAAGCTAGGGCCCCTAAGGTGTCAAAACGTGGGAATCCCCTGCAAAGCAGGGCTTCCAAGCATACCTACGCTTTGCCCCCTCACGGGTCTTTATTTGGAGCGGACTTCGTCCGCTTCCTCTTTATACTCATCTACCGTACGTAGTTATAGGTGGAGGGCAGGAAAAGGAGTAAAAAAAAACTCTCTTAGGTATTATTCAAGTAGTAAATTAGAATCTAACAAGTTAGACCCTTATTTTGTAACTGGTTTAACAGAAGCCGAGGGTAGTTTCTCCATTCTTGAATGTCGTGGTGCTAGAGCAAAGTTTGGAATGACGACTATGTTGAGATTCAAAATTACTATGCTAGTCAATGAGATAGCTTTACTTGAAAAGGTTAAGGCTTTTTTTGGTGTAGGCTCCGTGGATATAGATGAAAAAAGGGGTACCGTTGATTATGCCGTTCGGGATAAAACTAGCCTTGGTCTTATTAAAAAACATTTTGTCAAATATCCTCTAAGAGGTACTAAGTTCTTAGATTTTGAGGATTTTGTGCGAGCTTTAGAGTTAATGGAGCAAAACCTACATCGTTCTGAGGAAGGGATGAAATTATTATTTAGTCTTTCTGAGGGTATGAATTCTTTACGGAAGGATCACAGTAAAATGCCTCCGGTTCACGTTATAAAAGGTAATTTAGAGCATATACCTTTAGACGGTAATTACATAAACGGGTTTATAGCTGGAGATGGTTGTTTATATTTGAGAACTAAATCTAACTTTGGATCTATGGGTATACAAATTTCTCAACACGTTAACAATAGTTGTCTTATAAGGGAAATTTTGTATTATTTTCAACCAAATTTAAATGTTTTTACCCATGGTAAGGGTAAAAAATCTGTCCAAATTACTATAGGAGGTAAAAAGATTTGGAATAAAGTTATTTATCCTCACTTTTTAAATTATCCGATGCATGGATCAAAAGTCCTGCGTTTAAAAAAAATGTTAGCAATTGCTAACATTATAGAAAGCGGGGAACATTTAAAAAGAGTTGGTAAAACTGTAGTGTTTAAAGCCGAATACAAGGAAATAATACTTAAGATCTGAAATGATGACTACGCCCCAGAATAATTAATAGGCATTCTTAAATAATAGAGTAGTCCCTATCCTTGTGCGGGTACCACTTTCTTAGTTTGTTAAAGCAGAGGTGTATTTAATTTCCGCCTGGTTTTTCTATTTTTTTTTGTTAATCAAAAATTCTTTTTTATAACAGTAAATAAATAAAAAGAGAAAATAACCGAAAGATTGCTATATAATAGCTCTGGATGGATAATTTATCTAGTGCTAATTTAGGGGTCCAGTGTAATTTAAATAGAAGTAAAAATCGAGAAGTCCATTTTGCTATTAATAAATGCAAAATAAAAGAGGATGAATTTCAATAAAAACTTTAGTTAAGCCCCTTTTTCCTTTTTTTTATAATGATAATAAATCTATATATTTAAGAAGAAGTTTTTTTTATAATGATAATAAATCTATATATTTAAGAAGAAGTTTTTTTTATAATGATAATAAATCTATATATTTAAGAAGAAGTTTTTTTTTGCTACACGTGCTACGCACGGAAAAAGGAAAGAAAAAAAAAAAATAGAGCTGGCTACCTGATTTATTTTATGTGTGTATTAAAAGTTAAATTGAAGCGAAGCTTATTAAAGTTTTAGGGCTTGAAGCTAGATTTTAAGCGCGTTATACGTATGGATTAACGGTAGTGGTTCAAACAGCTATGTTGGATAAATGTTGTATCGTTAAAGTTAACATTATATTTTAATATATTTCTGTGCGCGAGCGACACAAGTGAAAACTATAAGCGGATATCTGGCCTTTCTATATTCCTAAAAAAATTTTTTTTTTAATAAGAACGTTCAACGACTAGAAGTATTTAGGTCAAACTAATATTTCATAGCGTCCTCCTTTGTACCGAACTGAAATTTAGTAAATGTAATCATTTGTTAAAAAAGGTCTTTCTGATGCGAAGCAAGAAGCTAGACCTAGGTAAAGTCAATGAAGACATAGTCTGAACCGTACTGTGAGGTACGGAAGTAAAAAGCACCTGTGTGGTCCTTAGGTGCTTTTTAGGTAACACAATTGTGGAGGCAAGTATACTATATTGACATTTTGTGGATGTAGTATGACTTTTTTTATATATTTCTATATACTACTGAGGGTCGTAGTATTATTAATTGTTTTATTTCCTAGCTTTGTTGTATTTTCAATCAATACCTTTGAATTTATAAATATGATCTTATCTTTTATTCATTCAAAAAAGATATTTTAGGAGTATTTATATTATTTATTCTTCTTACTTTATACTTTTTAATGAATTATTACTATAAGCTCTTTAACTATTATGATAAAAAAAGTGTAATATTAAAATTTTGTATTTCTTTATTAAGTTTAGCTTTTTTTATACTTAGGATTAGAGACAGATATAATAAATATAGATAAGTAAACAATTACCCTTGCTTTTTTTTTTTACATAAGCTATATTTTACCAACTAGTGCATAAACTCATAAGTTATTTATTAATAGACTTATCCCTTAAATACTTTTTTACATACTTCCCCCCCCCCCCCCTTTTATCCCTCTAGGTGGATTAGGCACAAGAAGTATACACAGGAAAGTTATAAGGAAACTTCGGGAGAAAGCATAAATTAAGACTGGCTCTATGTACGTGTAGGCACTAATTTGTGATAAAGCCCATACTTGTTTAGCTAGCTTAGTAATTATGTATGCCAAAATAAACACATATGTTTTATTGAATAAGCAAGAATGTTATATTTAGTACTAGTAATTAAGATAAAAATAAACTTTTTATTTTTATTGTTTGGTTATAAAAGGCCAATATTTTTTGCTTATGTCTAATCCCTTTTGCCTAGTAAGGAGTCTAAGTATTAATAATAGTATACTTTTATTATATAATTATAATTATTAATTTATAATCAATTTATTAATTAATTATAAATTATAATTTATAATTAGTACACTTTTTAAATATTATAAAATAATAATATTATTCACCCCGCGCGCGGGGAAGAGTGGTTTTTAGTAATATGATCTAATATCAAGATATTTTTTATTATTTTTGTCCGCCCACCTACTTAGACTACTCGCTAGACCTACCCCCCCCAGTTTCCTGACACTCTAATAAACTTACTTTCCCTTTTCCCCCCCCCCCTAACCCCTCTGGACAGGTATACTAGCCGTGAATATTTACAGTTATTGACTGAAAATATTCCGGATCCTGATCGGTACTTGTTTTCTTCTTCCTCATGTCCTTATACCCTTCAATGTTTCAGACATAAAAGCCATTTTAGGTCAATTAATTGATCTATTCAAGCGTTTTTATTTTAATAGTATTTTTAAGTATTCCTATTCTAATTATATTGTCGGGTAATGTGCCGTTTCTTTCCTCCTAACTACTATATACCTATAGTTTCTTTTATGTACGTTATACATATTTATTCATAAGCAGATCTTGAATCATCTTTAATATATTTTCGATTCAATATTTACTCGAGGCTAGCTGTTACCCTACCATTTGATCATGACAAAAAAATATATGGGAGAAGATTTATTTTACAGCCAAAAATAATAAAGTACATGTTAAGGTATATGCTGTAAATGGTTCTATGTTTGGATCGCAGATCTTAAATTAGGGTGTTCAATTCCTCCATATCTCTGTTTATATATAAGATATATACTATACATAGTACATAAACTATAAATAACTTTTAAGAAGTTTAATTGTTTGTCTTTTTTCTTCGAAAACAGAAGCAACTGGTTTATTTGCCCTTATGATGGCATTTTATTTTATATTGCGATAATAAGAAATATTTATAATAATTATAGTCCTCATACACTAAATACCTTAATACAAAGGCCACCTATTAAAATACCTTCAGTGTTATAGACACTTGGGAGGTTGAGGTACCCTGGTTTTGAAGGATACCTTGAATACTTGAGATTGTAAAAAAAGCGCATAAGAAAAAAGCGCTTTTTTTTTTATTAATCCAACTCAGTAGTAGGTAGTTTACCCACCCCCCCCCCCCATTTTATTTTTTTGTAGAGCAGATAGGAATGCCGCGTGGTTACGACTACTTTATAGTTTTAATTCAGAAGCTGTGTTAAGTTTACTTTCAATGGTATTGAGAGAACCTGCTTTAAGTTTTAAATAGTATACACCTTACAAGCATATTCCCTCTTTATTTAGTATAGATAGATGGGTTAGGAGTATGAGATTTATAGGTATGTTTGAAGGCTTATACCTAAGAGGTAAAGGAAACATATCTTTTTCGGCTTGAAAGTCTTTAGATTTAATTATGTTATATTCAAAGTAAAACCGTCAGGTAAGATAAAGGGTAGAGGTACTTTGTATACAGCCCAAATATAAAGGTAATATAGTATTAACAGGTTATTATCCATATAAATTTATGTGGCTTTCTAAATAAAATTTAAATACCTTAAAAGATTAATTTTTTTTTAGTTATAAAATACAGTCAAGAGTTATGAACACATCAGAAAAACATCCTTGTTTGTAAAGGAAATCTTTATTTATTATGGTAATCTCTATTTAAATAGAAAAAGGCAGTAGACTAAATTATATATAAATTTAAATATAGCCCTGCATGAGCTTCGCGTGCCTGCGTGCCTGTTTTTCAACTATCAGTTTTATCTTGCCTACATAGTAAGCAGCGCTAATTTTGAAGTTTATTACTAGATTCATACAATATTAGTTCTAATGTTTATTAGTAATATATAGTGATAAAAATGCCATGAGATAAATATGTCATTATACGTATCCTCAGCAAAAATAGCTTATTTACCCTTATGATGGCATTTTTATTTTATGTTACAGTAAAAAAAAGGTATTAAACAATAAAAAAAACTGTTTAATACCTTTTTTTTTATTGCTTATAATCTGATTAAGTCTTTAATATTGTATTAATAAACACTGCACAAGTGCAGTGTTTATTAACTCTTATTAGCTCAATGGTAGAGCAGGATATTTCTAATATCTAGATCTAAGTTCGAGTCTTGGATAAGAATAATATATCCATAGCAATATGGGTATATTTTTACACGCTTGACAATCTTTATATATATATAAGTACTCTTAAATAATAGGTAGCTTTTAGATAGTGCTATTTAGAAATCTTTAATTTAAATCTAATGTATTTAAATATACTCTCACTTAAGCTATTTTAATAAATATTGTTAAAAATAAAAAATATATTATAAAAATAATATTTTATTTTTAATAAATTTACATATTATATATATAAATGTTATATTTACCGACTTTAATTTCAGTATTTGAAGTTCTATTAGTCACTGTACCTGTTTTATTAACTGTAGCTTATGTTACAGTAGCCGAAAGGAAAACCATGGCTAGTATGCAAAGAAGATTAGGTCCTAATGCTGTGGGGTACTTGGGCCTTCTTCAAGCGTTTGCGGATGCCTTAAAACTTCTTTTAAAAGAATATGTTTCACCTACACAAGCTAATTTGGCTTTATTTTTTCTAGGTCCAATAATAACTCTTATATTTTCATTACTAGGTTATCTAGTTGTACCTTATGGTCCAGGTTTAGCTTTAAGTGATATTAATCTGGGTATACTTTACATGTTAGCCGTTTCTTCTTTATCTACCTACGGAATACTATTAGCAGGATGAAGTGCTAATAGTAAATATGCTTTCCTGGGTTCACTTAGAAGTACAGCACAGTTAATAAGTTATGAATTAATTTTAAGTTCTGCTATATTACTTGTAATAATGTTAACAGGTAGTTTAAATCTTACGGTTAATATAGAAGCTCAAAGAGCTATATGATTCATAGTACCCTTATTACCTATATTTATCATATTTTTTATTGGATCTATAGCCGAAACTAACAGAGCTCCTTTTGATTTAGCCGAGGCTGAATCGGAACTTGTTAGTGGTTTTATGACAGAACACGCAGCGGTTATTTTCGTATTTTTCTTTTTGGCTGAATATGCGTCGATCGTACTTATTTGTATAGTTGCAAGTATGTTATTTTTAGGTGGTTACTTATTTAATATTATGCCTTTAGTTTATCTAGTTCAATTTTTTGATTTCGACTTTTGACTGGATTTAACGAATAACGGTAGGGATACTTATGTAATACTTGATACTGTGATTGAAGGATTACTTTATGGTCTTTCTTTAGGGTTTAAATCTTGTGCTCTTATATTTATTTTTATCTGAACAAGAGCATCCTTTCCTAGAATACGTTTTGACCAATTAATGTCTTTCTGTTGAACCGTTTTACTACCCATTGTTATTGCCTTTGTTGTACTGGTTCCTTGTATCTTGTACAGTTTTGAAATCATTCCTAGTAATATCTCATTATTCTAGGATTACCCTTTTTTTTTAGCCTCAGAATAATTTAAAGAATTTAATTTAGGTATGGTTCTGTAGTTATTTTCAAGAAATTATTCCTTTTTTTTTATGTCTTCGTTTAAATAATAATCCATAAAGTAAAAAAAAAATTTAAATGCCACAACTAGTACCCTTTTATTTTATAAATCAAGTAACATTTGCCTTTATCTTATTAATAGTGATGATATATGTCTTTTCAAAATATATTTTACCTAGATTTGTGAGATTATTTATTTCTCGTGTTTTTATAAGCAAATTATAAGTTATTTTTTGCTTGTAGCATTTTCCCGTTCCCTGCAAAGCCGGGGGGGAGAAGGAGGATGCTATTATCCCTTTTTCTTAATATAAGCTTTATCTCTCCTTTTTTCATAAGGAAAATTAGGTCAGCTATCTTATACTGAATAAAAAAAAAAGATATATCTAATAAACTATCATAATATTATTAGATAAAACAATAAATTTAATCCTTCCCATCCTTCTCATATTCTGCCCTTATTTGTTCAAATAATAACTCCTAAATCTAAAAATTGTTTCACTACCAGCTATACATTTATATATATGCCAAGACTTATAATGTTGATATTTATTCACTATCTAGTGGTGTGGGTTACTAGCAATGGGAAATATTATGATCTTACCAAAAGAATTCTATCTTATTCTTTTTTTTTCTTTGCTCCGCACACTAGTGTGGGATCTAGTAAGAATAATAGAGGCGGAGCATATAACAATAATACAGTTAGTACTCCTAATGACTCTAAAATACAGCAAGTTATACTAACACTAAAAATAGATTAATCGTAACATTATTAATAGTATTAGTACTTGCATTTGTATTATTAAGAATATTATTTGATAAAGCAATATTATTTGATAAAGCAATATTATTAAATAAAGCAATATACTTAATCCTTTTTTTTTTATCTTTTGTTCGAATATTAATAAAAAAAAAAAAAAAAAAATGTTAAATTTAAATTATACTCAAATACCTAGTCCTTTAGATCAGTTTGAAATAAGAAATCTCTTAAGTTTAGATGCACCTATATTAGGTAACTTACATATATCATTAACAAATATAGGATTATATTTAACAATAGGTGGTTTATTAATATTAACTTTAAGTGTATTAACAACTAACTACAATAAAATAGTAAGTAATAACTGATCAATAAGCCAAGAATCTATATATGCTACTGTACATAGCATAGTAACAAATCAAATAAATCCTACAAAAGGACAAGTTTATTTCCCTTTTATTTACACTTTATTTATATTTATATTAGTAAATAACTTAATTGGAATGGTTAACAGGAGCCTACGTATTATTATTAATAATTTTTTTTATCCTAAGTATCTTTTTGCCTACAAAACTGGCGAAAATAACAAGGTTAGACTGTATTCTACGACTACACCTGTATTGCCTAGTTATAATCTTAATGGTAATAATTCTTACTATCTTAATCCTTATTATATTACAGGGTTTGTAGATGCAGAGGGATGTTTTACTACTTCTATATTTAAAGATAGTAGAATGTCAACAAAATGGCAAGTTAAACCTATCTTTAGTATTTCTTTGCATAATAAGGATATAAAAATACTAGAAGCAATACAAAGAACATGAGGTGTAGGTAAAATATACAAACACGGTAAAGATTCAGTCGTTTATCGTGTTAGTTCTTTAAAAAATTTAAGAGTAATTATAAATCATTTTGATAAATATCCTTTAATAACTCATAAATTAGCTGATTACCTTTTATTTAAACAATCTATATCTTTAATCGAAAGAAAAGAACATTTAACTGAGGAGGGTTTACTTAAATTAGTAGGGATAAAAGATGTCTTAAATTGAGGTTTATCCGAAAAATTTAAAAAGTCATTTCCTAACATAATGTCTGCAGTAAGACCTGAGATTAAACCTACTCAAATAAAAAATATTTGATGGTTAATAGGGTTTGTTGAAGGTGAAGGATGCTTTATGGTTATTGTCCAAGAATCCAAAAACAAAACAACACATAATATAAGTTTAAGGTTTACAATAACTCAGCATGTTAGAGATTCAGTATTAATAGATAGTTTCTTAAATTATTTAGGTTGTGGTAGATGTTACTCAAGTCGTAATGAAGTAACATTTATTGTTTCAACTTTTTCGGATATAAATAATAAAATTACACCTTTATTTAAGAAATATCCTTTATTAGGTACTAAGCAAGAAGACTACTTGGGTTTTTTAAAGGTAGCCTCCTTAATAGTATCTAAAGAACATTTAAGTAAGGAGGGTGTAGAAAAGATCAAAATTATTCAAAGTAATATGAATAGTAAAAGAATACATTAAATTACTAAAGCACTATTTTCATAAGTAGGTTAAAACTAGGGTAATTTATATTATGCCTTAACCTAAATTATACTCGCCTGACTAGGTAAGATAAATAGAATAATAATACGTTAAATTTCACTATATGCTGGCACTTTCTAACGCTTTGGATACGATATTAAAATAAAATACGTAAAAATTCTAAAGATGATACAATGAATAATCAGCAGGAAACCAAAAGAATCTTTTAGATTATAAGAGGGATCCTCAGAGACTAACTGTGAAATGCTGCTCATATCCTTAAATATAGCAGTAAAGATATAGTCCAACTTGTTAAGTCTATATGTCTTATCAGGTAGTCCATACAGTTTTGCTTCAACAAGTCACTTTGTATTAACTTTTGCCTTAAGTTTTACAATAGTTTTAGGTGCAACTATATTAGGGTTCCAAAAACATGGTTTAGAATTTTTTTCTTTATTAGTACCTGCTGGTTGTCCTTTAGCTTTATTACCTTTACTGGTTTTAATAGAATTCATAAGCTATTTAGCCAGAAATATTTCATTAGGTTTAAGATTAGCGGCTAACATAAAAAAAGTAAGAGTAGGTGTCTCACTTTTATTGTGTTAAAGTACCAAACTCCGGGGAAGTCCTAAAGCTCTAATAACTAAAGATAAGAAGCTAGCTTCTTATCCGGCCTCATTAATGGCTGAGGGTATAGTAATATCATTAGAGATTCTAGTAATAGAAATGGGTAATCGCGGATCTAAATCAGTAATATTTGAAATGATTACTGTAAAAGAGCAACGAGTAGACGGTTCTTCATATTCTATATGTTTAGATTGTGTAAGGTGTACTCTAGTCGCCGGTAAATCCGGTTCTTGTCTTTACCCTCCAGCATTATTCACTTAATTTATATGGGTAATGGGAGAAACTAGGTAATTCAAGATTAAAGTTATCACAATAGCCTATCCTCAATTATAATCTTTCGATTATTTTGTATTATGTAAAATTTATATTTTAACACTTTGAAGAAAGGATAAAGTATATAAGCACCTTTTAATAAAGGGGGACAAAGTTTATATATACCTTTAAAGAAAGGATAAAGTTGTGAACGACTTTCAGGTCATATGCTGTTAAATATCCTATCCGGTTTCACATACAATATAATGACAAGTGGTATAATCTTTTTCTTCTTGGGTTTGATACCATTAGCTTTCATTATAGCCTTCTCAGGTCTTGAGCTGGGAATTGCCTTTATACAAGCACAAGTCTTTGTGGTTTTATCATCAAGCTATATAAAAGATGCTTTGGATTTACACTAAATAAAGTAAAAACTGCCATTACTAATTACTTAAGCTGTATTAGTTCAAATTTAATAACTAATACAGAAACAGAGTGTGCTAAAGTATATTTTTCTATACCTTGTTTATCTCATATCTATCCATTAATTCATTCACTATTTACATTATGTATAGCACCTTTATTCTTTTTTAATCTTTATATATTAGCTACAGTAAAGGGAAGTAATATACATGATGTATCTTGAGATATTTTATTAATTTCTGGGATTTTCTCTTGTTCTACTTTTTTTGTATTATTTGTTATAGTATTTAACTTATATATTGGTAATAGTAATAACCTATTTTTAATATTACAAAACTTTATCCGGCTATATATAAACAATAGGAATAATGTGAAATTTAAGCATATATTCTCTATTATATTTTTATTTTTTGTTTTTATAGGTATTAACTTTTTAGCTCTAAATACACTTATAGTTTTGTTAGGCCTTGCTTCGGACACAAGTAGTTTATTATCGTATATATATATACGGTTAAATTTATTCCCTTTTACGGTTTATATTAATAATATTATGATTTCTAATATTATAAATTATTACACTAATAGATGTAAAACAGATTATAGTTTATTTAGTTTAAATATGTTTAATTCTATAACCTTGTCAAATTTGTTTTTTATGACATGTTTTATTAGTTTATTTGCTTGTTTAAATATAGATCTAGCTGACTATATACTAAAGGCAGACAATCCTGGGCAAGGTAATCCAGGTGGAAATCCTGGCCCAATAGAACATCCTGGGCCAGCAGAAAATCCTGGGCCAGGAAATCCTGGCCCAGTAGGAAATCCAGTTGGAAATCCTGGTGAAATTCCTGAGCCTAATATGGAGACAATTAGAGCTAAGGCTCAGTGAAGATGGGATAACGGCTATAGATCTAAAGGACTTTTTACTCCTGTTGATATTGGTCAAGATGGTTTTGATTCCAATTATACTGGTGAGGAAATTTCTTATTTATCACAGAAAGTACTAGACCGTGGTTTGGATAATACTAGACCTTTTGCTATACAAAGGTACGTAGAAGGTCAACATCGAGGTAAATATAGAGTTGTAAGATTGGTTACTGGTACTCATGAACACCGGGATACAGAACTAAAATTCACACCTGTGCGACCTTCAGCTGAATTTAGAGCATTTTTAGATACTCTAAACTAGTTAATTAACCTATAGTATTTTGTTAGTCTTTGTTCTGGCTTGCTTTTAAGTATATTTAAGTATATCGGTTATAATAACTCTTGATTCGCGTATAAAAAAACATTTTAGTAGACCAAAAATTTTTATTAGCTAAAGGCTAACCTAAACATGTTCTAATAGTAAACACTATTAAAACCAGGAGCTATAGAGTAAAGATAGATAACTATTTTGAAGGTAGATAACTATGTTAAGGGGCGGGCAGGGGCCCCTTATATGTTTAGGTTTAAGGTTTATTAATAAAGAATAGCTCCCTTGTTTCACCTGTGCTAACCTGATTCTCCCCCCCCCTGCATGTTTACGGTGCAGGGGTATTTGTGCAAAGCAGGAGAGAGGCGCAGGCATAATTTATTTAGAAAATAAATTCCTCTTTTTGTATAAACTACTTGTTATAGCTTATGAATAACTTAGTAATGGTTAAACCTGTCCCGCCGGGTGTACAATAAAAAAAAAAAAAAAAAAAAAATCTTACTATTTGCTGGAAAGCTCTAATGCCTTAAATACTTGTAATTAATAGTAAAAATTTTAAGTATATTATAATGAGTAATCAGCAGGAAACCAAAATTAGTCTTAAAATTATTAGATTCTTAAATCTAAACACATCTATATTGTGCGAAGTTATATTTTTGGATTTGTTAGGGAGGCTCCTCAGAGACTATACGTAAGGTACTATATAATTAAAAATAGTATAAAGATATAGCCCTTTTTTAGATAAATTAACCTTAATTTGTTTTTATGATTCATAATTATAGCTTGAAGTCTATAACTAGTAGGTCTTGCTTTGCACCAATAGAAGGTTTTTCTGATTTTGTCTTCAAGTTATATCAAATATGCCTTGGATTTATATATAATTGTATTATAATTTATTTTAAGTATAGTTGAGTGATGGCTGTTGTTCTTTTTATAATTAATATTCTTATCTCCGTATTCTTTTATTTAGACTTGCATATGATGTGTAATGTATTTTTAGGTGAATATTTAAATATGATGAGTATTAATGATATGTTAAACCCAGAGTCTTCAAGTGATAATAATCTTGGAGGTAATAACGCGGGGTCAGATGGTAACAAGCCAGGATCTGAGGGTAACAACTCAGGGGGTAATGGTGATGATTCAGGAAACAATGTTCCAGAGGGTAGTGAAGACATACGTAATAGTGTAGAAAGTAAATTTCGTATACAATATGATTACAACAAAAATGTACCTATTAATAAAAGACCTGATGTCTATTCACATGTAGGTGCTGGTAGGTTAAATCAAAAGGAAGTTGATTATATACATAAATATGTTCATTTTAATCCTTTTTGGCACTATAGTATATCCAAAAACAAGCTTTTACGTAGAAAGGGTGTTAAAGCTGCTACAGGGGTAATACGAGTTACACAACACGATATAAATTATATGTCTAGGTTTCCAAAAAATTAGTATATATATAACAAGATAAGTAATGTTCTAGTTAATTAATCTACAGTATTTTGTTAGTCTTTGTTCTTAGGTTTAAGTGAATCCAATTATATATCTATTAAGTTAGAATTAATATTTTAATTTAAGTAAGATTTTAACTATATGGAAAATAGATGTAATTAAAACATTAATTTGAAAATACTTTTCTAATGTTTTTAGTTATATAATTAGTTTAAATTACACTTTTTATATAATTATGTTTATTACTTGTCAAGTTTAATGGCTTAATCTTGCTTTACTGTTTGACTTACACGTCTATCAGCCGCGTGAGCGGGCATATGATCACAAGATGCAGAAAGTAAAGCTCTTGGATTTTTGAAAAAGCTACGCTAGGGATGTTAGTCCTCCAATGTTTTATTCCTTTAATTTTTAGCGAATAAACCTATTGGTTAATTATTGGGTCAATTTCAAGAATAACTTATAAAGTTCACTTGAAGCGAAATTTACTTGAGCATTATCTAAAAAAAAAGATAAATAAGTAAAACCGTTCAACGACTAGAAGGTGAGTATGCTAACAATAATCCTTCTCTTAAGCCCAAAGTATTTATTTTTCTTATATATATATAAACTATAGTTTTCATAGTAGGGGTTAAAAATTACGAATAGTATCTTCAGAGACCAAAGACTACACGCCTGACATCTGATTTAAATTTAAATCTAAATAAGGTTGAAGACATAGCCTTTTTGCCAGCAAAGCTGGGGACAGTGGTACTTAAATGTAATTTTTAATTCTTTCTGTAGAATAACTACGATATAATTAATATTAATATTATTATTAATGAAATAGACTCAATTAAATATTGAGCATGAGCAAACATTTTAAAGCAAAAAAAAATTTTTTTTTTTTATATAAATGAACAAGCAAAACCGAGTAAAATATCAGTATAAAATCTCTCGCACTAATCTTTCATATTTAATGGTTTCAAAATCTTTATCTCGTATAGCTAATATAGTAGCACGTGACCGTAAAATTAGAGAATTTTCAGTCTCTAATGGTTTTATGACGGGTAAAGTTACTTCGACCACGAAAACGAAGGATAATCCGGATTTGGCTCTGAATATAAATGAATTGGCGGATAATGCAGAGGCAAAGGCGGAGGATTATAGTGATAACTGAGATGAAGATGAACAAGGTGATATTCGTAAGGATTATGAATATAAAAAATTGATGTACAAATATGACGTGTACCGTTATGTTAGATCTAAAATCAATAATCAGCCATCTGATGACGAAATGAATAAGCCTAGTAGTATTAAGGGTTTAATTAGTAAGTATACTAAACGCGGGAGTGGGCTTGAACCTAAATCTTCAGCAGAATTAGATGGATTGAAAGATATGACTGAAAAAGTTTTACCAACACCCAGACCCGACTGGTCTGCCTATAGTTCTAATCCCTCAGGTACTTCTGGCTCTACCAGTACTTCTAGTACCGGCACTTCCGGTTCTACGAGTACTCCGGATAATCGTAGCCCTGTGGATTTTGTTGTGGGCAAACAACAGTCTGAACCGTTCGATTTTACGGATAGTGAAGAATAAATTTGTTTTGTTTAATAGTTACTTTAAAGTTTTAAAGGTTTAGACCCCAAGTTGGGACCTATTAGTCGGGCTGGTTTTATTTTAACGAGGATTTTAAAAATTTAGTGTGGGATTTTCATAATTTAGGGTTGCAATATATACAGAAAAATAAATATGAAGAAATAGTCTGAACCATTTTGTGAAAAATGGAATAAAGAAGTAAATAAATTTCTTTTATTAACAAATATTGAACTGGCTAACTGCGCACTCAATTTGTACTCTCTGGCGCAGTTAGCCACCTCGATGTCGGCTTAACTTATCCACATGAATGCAGGAATCATGAAGGGTTCGACTGTTCGTCGATTAAAAAGTTACACGAGCTGGGTCAAATACGTCGTGAGACAGTATGGTTTCTATCTTCTAGAGGAAATTAGAATAAAATAAGCATAGCCAACATGGCAAATAATGTGGGCTTTATTGTTTTAGCGCTAAAATAATAAAGCCTGTGTTAAGGAATATGCTGTAGATGGTCCTATATTTGGATCCAGCAAAGCAGGGAGCAAGTAAACCTTAGACTTATCTTTAAATATTTTAGGCTAAATATTTATTAGCTAAAGGCTAATCTAAACATGCTATAATAGTGTTTATTAAAACCAGGAATTATTTAGTAAAGGTAGATAGCTATCTTGAAGGTAGATAATTATGTTAAGGGGCGGGCAGGGGCCCCTTATATGTTTAGGACGGGTTTAGCTACTGCTTATACTTCGGTTTAGTACTTATGACCTACCTGGAAAAATAGTGTATTGGATTTATACTTATAATATATAAGACATTTTTATCTGATCTCTATAAAGTTAACTGTTTTTATAGTTATCTAATAAAATATATCCTTTGCCTATTTATTAGTACAAATTTATTTTAAAAGGAAAATGTTTGTATTTGGTCTGTATTTTTATTAGTAATACATATTAAAATATGTATAATTATAATTAATAGTCGAAAACTCTATAAAGTTAACTGTTTTTATAGTTATCTAATAAAATATATCCTTTGCCTATTTATTAGTACAAATTTATTTTAAAAGGAAAATGTTTGTATTTGGTCTGTATTTTTATTAGTAATACATATTAAAATATGTATAATTATAATTAATAGTCGAAAAAAAAAATAAAATAAAAAAAAAGTTTTTTTTTATAATAAGGGATATAAATTATTAATATAAAAAAAAGGCCCGACCTTTTTTTTTATAATAATACTAAAGAATAAGGAGTAACTGTTTTATATTTAGAGTATTAACAGGTTTGACCTAAAAATTTTATTTAAATAAAATATATTTAATAAGTATATTTTGTATTTAAATTAAGATTTTAAATTAATATAAATGTTATATTTATTTACATTAATACCAGTAATTTAAGTCTTTTTAGTTACTGCAGCTTTTTTTTTTTATTATATACTATATTACAGGGTTTTTAATATAGTTTAGCTTATATACTTTAAAGTATATAGAGACCTTAGTTTAATGGTAAAATACGAGACTTTTAATCTTTGTTATATGGGTTCGAATCCCGTAGGTCTTAAAATTTAAAGCTATTTTCAGGATTACTTTTACAATTAAAAATAAACGGCCATAGGTTAATGGTAGACCTTTCGTCTTCCAAACGATTTGTGTCGATTCGAATTCGGCTGGCCGTAAGGGTTAATATTCTAATTGGTAAGAACCTTCTTTGTCATAGAAGTGTATATCGGATCGAGGCCGGTTTAACCCGTATACTTATATATAATAATATAAAGTATTTAGGAAAAGTTGTTATTGGTAAAACGAGATATTTGCTAAATATTGTGTTCTACACCTGGATGTTCGAATCATCTCTTTTCCGATATAATAGAAATTATAAACAGTATACTTTAATATTAAAATATAAAGAGCATAGTTTAATGGTAAAATTTGAAGCTTCAAACTTCACCTTCTCAGTTCAAATCTGAGTGCTCTTGATACTTTATAACCTTTTTAATTAAGCATAATATCACTCAAGTTAAATTTATAAGTCCTTTAAAAGAACTGCTTCTATACCTATCATTACGGATTAGGGCTACATCTGTGTTTCACAAGCCATGCTGGCTTGCGCGGGGGGACTAAGCAAAAAATAAAGCCTTTTATTAATTAATCCATAATGCATTATAGATTAAATTAATAATCCTATCTGTTTGATAGGATTAATTGTTTATTTCTTAGTTAAAATAAAATTTTTCTTGCCTCTTCCCTGTCCCTGCTGCAGCCCAATATGGGCTGCAGCAGGGACAGGAGAGAAAAAAAAATGTTAATGAAATTTTAATTATAAAATGAGAATTTTTAAAAGTCATCCTTTATTAAAATTGGTTAACTCCTATATGATCGATTCACCACAACTAAGTAACCTAAGTTATTTATGAAATTTTGGTTCTTTATTAGCTGTTTGTTTAGTATACAAGTATATGGATAAGGCTTGCTGGTCGTGCTTCGCTAGGAGCAGTATATGGATAAATAAAAAAAAATTGGTTATTGTTTATATTATTGTGGTATGACCGTTAACAAGTAGTGTATTTGTTGAAAATAACTATTTAACGTTTTAAGAAAACAGTGTAAGACAGTAGACAATATAATAAGCCAAAATTCACGAGATCCATCTTTCCAGCCAAGTGAAAGAGCTACGGCAGCCGTAGAAACACAATTATCTCAAAATTGTGAGAAAAATAATAAGCAGTATATACTTACTATGCGTTTCGATGTGCGACACAAGTGTTAGTGCCCTCTTCTGCGAGGGCCTTGCATCTAGAAAGGAAGAAAGAAAAAAAAACAGGGGGGAGAGAGATTTTGCTTTGAGATGGGGTGGCATTAATAGAGAGGGACGTCACCTGTGAGGTCACTCTTAGTTGATGAAAATTAGCGGTCGTAAAGGAGGACCGAAAATTGTTTCCTTGTTTTACGAGTAAAAGCTGATTTTTTAGTTATTTTTTTTTTTTGATGTTTAATAACGAGATGTTATTAAATTACGTGTTACTTTTTAAATATATAAGAAATAATGAAATATCATTAAATTACGCCACACTTTTTAAATATAAAAAATAATGAAATGTTATTAAATTAAGCCTGACTTAGTGTATGTATTTGTTTATTTTAGGGTGTTAATGTTATAAGGGATGTGATAGTAAATGGTTTTACTGATTGATTGCAGATCATTTTTTTTAGGTTCGATTCCTACATATCTCTACGCCCTAGATTACTAGGGAGTTTAAGAATACATATAATATAGTATAGTATATATAATCTTATACCACATTATTATCTATTACTTAAAATTTAATCTATTTATAGATAAAAATCTAAACTATAAGAGATCTTTTCTGTGCCTTTTCCGGCTTTTCCGGAAAGGCAATTGTAAAAATTAGGAGAAGGATTATAATACATCTTTCTTATTTGTCTAGTGAAGTGCAGGGCAAGAAAGCCTATATAATTTAAAGTCCTTAATATAAAAGGTTATAGAAATAAGGTTAACTGACCTTATTTCTATAATTTTAAGGTAATAGGTTCCTTAGCTTAATTGGTAAAGCGTATTCTTGATAAGGATATGTTCGGAGTTCAAGTCTCTGAGGAATCAATTTAAGTTCATTATGTAATGCTGAATAACGTCTTAAATTTAATTTTTAACTTGTTAATGTTAACTAGTTAGTAGCTAATATATAACTATATGCTATTATAAAGAGAATTGGCCGAGTGGTTTAAGGCGGTAAGCTTGAAACTTATTAGATTTAATAGATCACATCCGTTCAAATCGGATATTCTCTGTACTAAAAAAAAATACGGGTTAGAGCCAGGTTGGTTAGGCGCCTCATTTGGGTTGAGGAATTGTTATGTTCGAATCATAATAACCCGAGTATAAACCTAGTAACACGGATTGTTATTAGTAATGTGATAGATATCAAACAATGTTTCTATACAAGGGAATATTTTTTTTGTGTAGGCAAGTATATAAAGAAACTATTAGGAATATCTTGCTATGTATTAAAGAGAGTTTTTTAATTTGTGTATTTCATTACAATTAAATGTAGCACATGTACTCTTAGAGAAATTCAATAATAAACGAAGTGAATTGAAATATCTTAGTAACTTTAGGAAAAGAAATCAAACGAGATTCTATGATTAGTGTGAATGAAAGTAGAACAGCCTATAAATTCTCAGAATATATATATATATTTTTTTAGACTTAAAAAGATATAAGTAAATATATTGTAATGCAATTATTAGCATTACTAGGGCAACGACATGTTTGCTTCTTTTTTTCTCCGTATTGGAAAAAAGCTAGCTTCAATGCAAGACCAGTACTGGTCTTGCAAATTTTTAGAAGAGCAAAACAAGCTCTAACCACTGATATATTAAATAAGTAAAACGGGCAATAACCTGTTTGAATACAAGGGGAACCTTCCTCTAAGGCTAAATATAATACATAAGCGATAGCGTAAAGTACTGTGAAGGAAAGGTTGAAATAGTAGTTTTATAAGCAGCTCAAGTTTAAATAAATAGTAAGAGCGTACCTTTTGCATATTGCGACAATGAAAGTTATATATAACAATGAAGTGTAATTCTTCCTGGAGTGTTTCCTCCTGACCCTACCCGTCATGCGATCGTAGTAATACGATGGTGTTAGAGCTTCGGGGACAATGGCTATGAGCTTAGGGTAAAATAGAATATGGTAAACGTAAGTGAAGACATGGCTGAGGGCGCGTAAAAGGTGTTGTCTTTCCGGTAGTAACTGGTCAAAATCCAAACATTGGGACAACTTGGACTAAGAATGAGGCATCTATGCAGCTGATTCGAAACTAAATAAATCCACGCGTTATAGTGTATACCTAAGTTCTATAAATTAAATTGTGTTACATATAAAACATTGGTAAACCCAATGGCTTCTTCCTCTTTAACTAACAAATAAGACATAAACCGCTCACAAGTTAGGTAATAGGAAGAGGTCTTCTCATAGTGGAATAGAGAGTTGTGATCTCCCATAAAGGAAGATATCGGCCAGTGGGTAGAAGAGAGGCTAAAAAGCAAAAGTCATTCTGTAATGGAGTGGATAGGGTTGAGATTATTTTGAATCTTGACGAAACTTATCTATAAGGAGTAGTGATAACCTGAGGTGAAAGCCTGCAGACTTAGTCATCAGTGCCCAAACTCGATTAATAATTGTAAATGGGAAAACTTCGGCAGCCCGGGTCATTATATTTTACCAAGGGTATAATGAACGAAGCAGTATTAAGGAAACTTAACGTCGAACCCAAATTTGCAATGTTGATATTAAGGAGGTGATTCGCAAGAATCCCGATATTCGAAAACGACTCCTCAGAAAGAAGGATAGGGATTAAGATATCGACAGGGGGCTCGAGCCGTGTGCCAGGAAACTCGCACGCACGGTTCCGAGGGGGGAAAGGCTCGTGAGGGCCGGACCTACCCGGTATGGGTCAGCAAGTTAATATTAGATGCGAGCAGTAATGCCTAGATAAACCAATTATGAAATAATGAATTAGTATCTAAAATTAGACCCGAAGCCTAGTGATCTTACCATGGTCAGGATTATAAAAGTCCGAACGGGTTATCGTTGTAAAGATATCCGATGAACTGTGGTAAGTTAGTGAAAGACAAAACTGACTAGAATAGCTGGTTTTCTGCGAAACCTATATAAGTAGGAAAATTCAAGTTACATCATAGCAGGTACAGAACTGTGATCTCAGGCAACTTATAATTTCTTATCTAGGCGTTGCCTAGATAAGAAATAATTTTGCATATATCGGGGAATCGTGAGGATTTTATCGGTGAGTATTCGCACTCGGAAGGGCAATGATGAACATAAAAATGTATTGAATAGTCGGACATAGTACGATAAGGTTGTATGTGTGTACTAATCACCATATAAGGCAGCCTATTTGTGGAAGTGAACCTTCTGCTACAAATTCTCAAATTGACGGGAAAACCCTAAAGGGATTTCAACCAAGCAGGCGTGGCAACACAGTTTGTGGCACAGGTAATGACTCGTGGTATGGTAAAATCGAAATCTATATACGTGAGTAAATGGGTAATCCGCAGCCAAACACCTAATTTTTAAATAAACTAGCTTAAGCTAGTTCTTTTTACGTAGGTGTGCAGTTCATCGACTAAATGTGAGTTGGTACTATAGTTACATAGTGCTTAAGATATAGTCAAGCCTCACCCGAGAGGGTGCAATGGCAATTAAGTAATTTTTTTTTTTTATAATCACACCTAAAGTCGACTCTTGCAACAGACTTAATACCGACAAGCGACTTCCTTTCGAAGGGTGAATTCTATGCGGCTGGGTTGACAGCCCACGTGTGAATTGTCAATAGGGTTAAGGTACTGCAAGATGCGATGTCAATCAACTTGCCAATGGTTCATCCTTGGCCAAACCTAGAGGAGACTCTAGCAATTTGAGAAATGAGCTTGGTAGAAATGCCATGACCCATGTTTGGAATGAGACAAACACTAAGTTGTCGACATACAAATAAATATAAATATAAAGTCAGAATAAATAACAACAACAACAATAATAATAATTTAGTTTCTCCAGTTAAAAGCTATGGAAATGCAGAGGTTTTTAAAGATGAGGTATTAAAAGATAATAGGGATCTATCAGGTGTTTATCGATGGGTTAATAATCTTAACGGCAAAACATATGTAGGTAGTGGAGTAAATCTAGCCAAAAGATTGGGTAGCTATTATAATAAAAACGAATTAAGTAGAAACCCTAGACCTATCCTAGATGCTTTACTAAAATATGGCTACAACAATTTTACGTTGGAGATTTTAGAGTATTGTCCCAAAACTAAACTGCTTGAGAGAGAACAATTTTATCTTGATTTATTGGTTCCGGAATATAATATATTAAAATACGCATATTCCTTACTAGGTTTTAAACATAGTAAGGAGAGCATAGAAAAGTTAAAAGCTAAAATTATATCTCCTGAGCATAAAGAAATATTGTCTACGGTTCATAAGGGAAAACTTGTTAGTGATGTGACCAGAAATAAACTGGCCGCTGCTACTGCAAGTTATAGAAAAAATAACCCTTTAACACCAGAGGCTTTGGCTAATATAAAAGCTAAAACTCTCGCTCGTGAAGGAGTATCTGTTTCAGTCCTGAATACTGAAACAAATGAAGTAAAAGAGTTTACAAATCAAACGGAAGCGGGTGTATTTTTGGGGGTTACAAGGCAAGCAGTTTATAATGCTATAAAAAGAGGTTCGCCTATTAATGGTATATATCTTATAACAAAAACATAACAAACACAAAAAAAAAATTACTTAAGCTTCAGTTAATATTTGAAGCCAGGTTAAAATCTGTTGTCTAAATGGGTAGTTAGATATAATAAGATAATATCTAACTACTTAGGGAGAAGTACCTTACTTTGCGTTAAGGCAAAAAGGTAGATCTGTGTATGTCTAAAGGGAAACAGCCCAGAACAAGAGTTAAGGTTCCAAAATTATTGTTAAGTGAAACTAAGGAAGTTTCTATCTAATACAACTAGGAAATAGGCTTAGAAGCGGCTATTTTTTGAAGACCTCGTAACAGAGCACTGGTTTAGTAAAAACTTTACATTGATAGTTGCACCGAAAATTTAACGGATCTAAACAATATACCGACACCTTGTCCATATTGTTAAATATAATATAGAATTTAACTATGGGGTAGCAGAACGTTGGGTAAATCTTAGACATATTCTTTTTAAGAATATAGAGTAATAACGAGTAATATCGTATGAGAGCCCTGAATTAATGGTAACCCAAGTGAGAATGCTGACATGAGTAACGAAAAAGGGTCCCTTACGTTCGTTAAGATGAATTCAAAAAATAGGAATTAGTTGTCCAGTTTAGGGCGGACATTCAATTAATTCAAAAAAAACGTAGGAAATTAATACGGGGGGGATATCTAACAAAAGATATTATAGCCCTCGCCTAAAGCTTATGGATTTATTAAAGTAACGGCCTCTAAGTTTACTAACCTAAAGGATTAAACGATGAGTAAAGCTTACCTACAAAGTAACAACATCTTCTTGCTCGGCGATAATATTTATACGCTCCAGCGCTTTTTCGAAAAAGCGCTGGAGCGTATAAATATTTACACTCAGTAAGAAAAGTGAAGAAGGTTCTGGAAAAACTTGTAACAAGTAATGTTTATTTTATCATTTTAAATATACTAAAACATATGAAGAATGACGAAATAAGGCTAAATAAACCGTACCTAAATACTACCACAAGTAAGCAAGTAGAGAATACGAAGGCGTTTGAGTGAACAATCATTAAGGAACTCGGCAAACTAACTACCGTAACTTCGGGATAAGGAGAGCCATTCTTACTTATTAGTATAAGGTAAAGAATAGGAAGCATGGAATAGTGTTGTACGACTGTTGTGCGCCGTTTAATTATATATACGCCCGTATGTAAGTAGGGATAAGAGTTGAAAATCAAGTAAAAAGAAACTTACTCTTATCCACCTTATATACCAGATAGTTTTCGAAATCTGTAAAGCATTGTACTTATCCTCGACCATAAAGGGTGTCAACCTAGGTCTTGTAAACCTCGTAAGAGGGAGGGGAGTGTAGCATGTACAAAAAGTGAGAGGAAGGCTCTGAGGATGCGAAGACTTAAGAAATGACAACCTACTTGCGAGCTAAAGATTACATGGCTTAATGAAGAAAAGTTTTGGTCCGGATTGTGCACCGGGTTGGATAGAATGGTTAATGGACCATTCATGCGCATCTACAAGCCAATTGAGGGTACTTTTGTTTATTGAACAGTGAAACAAAGGAGGGAACTACTCTCAACCAAGTAACAGAGTGAATACTTGAAAACTACAATCATCAAAATTGATGAAAGTGAAAGCCTAAATAATCACAAAGACGTATATATAAGAACTCGGGAAATCTTTAGACTTGTCATGTCTTCAATCCAATCTGGATTGTCGATTATTTATATATTACAATTATTAAGAAGTTACATTAACTTGAACAATTTCCCTAGAAGTAGTCCTTCAGTATAGAAATTGATAAGATACAGTCGGGCATAAAAACTTCTAGAGGTTTAAGGAAAAATTCTTGTAGACCCAACCCTCGAAGGGTTAAACTTTGACCTGGGGCTGACCCCCCCATGTTAAAGGGGACAAACCTTAAATTATTGAAGGTGAATGAGCTAGTGATAACATCGAGAACATAGATATGAAGAGCTTATGCCCTCGTCGAATTTTAAAAATGTGCCCTGGTTGTAAATCTCCCTGAGGTTAAGACGTTCTCCATCAAGTTAACGAGAGCTATCATACTCTGGGAAGCCCGAAGTAGCGGAATACCGATGAGGGAGGGAGTCTGAACTGATCTTCCTCAGCAACGTGAATCGTGAGATAAAAGGCCTCCGATAAGGGACAGTCAGCTATAAAGATTAAATTTTCGGCGAATGAGCACGACTTAGAGTTACCTAAGACACTCTCTTACACTAGATTTCATTCTGCTCGCAATAAAAATACTCATTCAAATTATAAGTAAGTCAACTACAATACAAATAAATCAGAACTAATTAACCAAATAGACATCAAGGAAAGATTAATCCTACAGAGCGATGGTAAATGCATCAATGCGTTTAATTTAATCTCTAGTCCTGAAATGCTAATTGCGGCTTATTCAACTATAAAAAGTAAACCAGGTATGATGACAAAAGGTTCGGACGAGATTACTCTTGACGGTATCAGCAAAGAATGATTTGAAGAGCAAAGTAAGATAATCCAGTCTGAACAATATCAGCCTAAACCTTCTCGTAGAGAATTTATACCAAAACCTAACGGAAAAACAAGACCATTAGGAATAAGTTCACCTAGAGACAGAATTATTCAACAATCGATGAAAATGGTGATGGAATGTATGATTGACCCTACATTTTTAGACAGTTCACATGGTTTCAGACCCCGAAGGAGCTGTCACTCCGCCCTCAAAGAAATCAGAAGCTGAAAAGGGGTGACTTGATTTATTGAAGGAGATATTAAAGCCTTTTTCGATAATATTGATCATCAGATTTTAGCCCAACTGATTAACAAACACTTTAGAGATACTCGTTTGTTGAATCTGTATTGAAAATTCGTTAAAGCAGGATACATGGAATGAGATCAAAGAAAAATTAAATATGTAGCATCAGATGTAGGAGTACCACAAGGTGGTATCGTTAGTCCATTATTATCTAACTTAATCTTACATGAACTAGACGTATATGTGAAGGAACTAAGTGATGGGTTTGAGAATCTGAGAACTGATCAAAAAAAATCTCTAATGAACCCTAAGTATCTGAAAGCGGTTCGATTAGTAAAAAAACTAAAAGATAGTCTTAAAGATGTTAAAAAGGGTAGTGCTGAATATCGTCTTACAAAACGTAAAATTAGATCGGCATTATGCGCTCAAAGAACTCTAAACTCACAAATCCCTCATCCCAAACTTCACCCTACAATCAAATACGTGCGTTATGCAGATGATTGACTGATTGGAGTTTGAGGTGATAAAAAGTTTGCTGATATGATAAAGAATAAAATGAGAACCAAATTGGAAGAACTAAGATTAACTCTCTCAGAAGAAAAAACCTTAATTACTAACGCCAGAACTGAAATGGCGAAATTCCTAGGAACCCATATAAAGAAATTTGCAACTAACAGAGGGACTATATTCGTAAAGAACAAGTCTAGTAAACAACTTGTTAGGATTCCAGGTGGAAATATTAGAATGACTGCACCTATATCTTCTATCATAAAAAAACTTGAACAGAAAGGTTTCTTAGTCGGTTCATCTACCAAATGGGAGATGAAATCGATCTGAAAATTCCTACCTCTGCCAATGAAAGATATAATACTAAGATATAGATCTGTTTACCATGGTTACAGTAACTTTTATAGTTTTGTAGATAACAAGAAGATGTTCTCAAAGATATATTGAATTCTCAAAATTAGTTTAAGAAAGACGCTATCGAGAAAGTTTAATGTCAGTAAACATAGACTGACAAAAAAATATGGACAGCATCTCAACTGTAACTATCAAACAAGTCAGGGCATAAATAAATATATTAACTTCCAATTCCCTCCGTTAACGAGGGATCCAATGGCATTCAAAGTTGGTAACATAGATTTCAAAGACCCATTATACGCGGGTTTATGGAATGTTAGATCTATAAATGGCCTACATGAAGTTTGTGCTAGTTGTGGTACAGAATCAGGAATTGAAATGCATCACTTAAAGCACATTAAAACAATAAACCCAAGACTTAATAGCTTTGATAAACTCTTAGCCAGAATTAACAGAAAACAAGTTCCGCTATGTAACGAATGCCATCACAAAGTACACGTAGGAAAATACGAAGGGACATCTCTAAGATTCCTAGCAGGTAAAGGAAAAAATAAAAACATTCTTTAATCCTGACTAATATCGGCAAGAATTACCTTAGTACACAAACAGGAAGTTTAAGTCTAATAAACTTAAACATGGTCTTATAAAGTTTTTGCTATAACTGATAATTAAATATATAATATAATCGAATAATCGAAAGAAAGAAGATACACATAATTTTGAATTATGATAGAGATCTCGGAAACTCCATATTAGTTGAGTGAAGATACATTCAATGAAGGGGGTTAGCCTGAACATAAATTAGTACACAAACCTATTACAGCATGGAGCAGGACATTCAAGTTTTACTGGATCTGCTCATCTATCTGTGGTTAGTCACTGGTACACAACCAAGTCAGTGTCTCTTATTTCTCCTAGATATGTCTTTACGACTTGATAGGAGAGATAAAAGATAAATTTCTGCAGAATTCGCTAATTCTTCGCGCTGACGTTTCAGGGGGAGAGCCGTATGCATTGAAAGGTGCACGTACGGTTCGGACGGGGGGTTCACTGATATGAGATATGGATTAACGTTAATTCATACTTAAATCGTAACTGGGTTCCTACCCTACTAATTAAAACAAAGCACTTTGCAATAAGATAATAAATCAAAGTATTGAGTGTGATTTCTGCCCAATGTCGGCTGGTTAACGGATTTTCTGGGTTGACTAATATAAGCTTGGATTTGAAGGAAACCCCGATCAATGGCGGCCTTACCTATGAGGGTCCTAAGGTAGCGGAATACCCTGGCCGTTAAATGCGGTCTTGCATGAATAGAAATCAATCTATTCCTAATTCAACAGTGGCATTATAACGATATTAGTAATAACTTAAAAGAATGTGCCCTGCTTAGTAACCGGTACACGTGCGACTTCATACCTATAGATGTATGAGATGTGGTTATCATCTTAGAAAAAGGGAACTATCCGAAAAGCTACTTAAAAATCCTATTTTGAAACAGGTAGGAGAGGAAACTTGGTGCTAAAACATGACGCATCTGAACTAAGTAGAAAATAACTATGGACCTAAATGTCAAAAGCGTTGAATTTTTTTAAGTAAGACGCACACGAGCGAACTCTAAGGTAACCCCTATTAAGTTTATTATTATTATTCTCCTCTTAGCATTATAACCCCGTGGAAGCAGAGGAGGGGAATGTGGGCAAAAAAAAATATAAAAAAAAACAAAAACATGAAAAATCCAAAATCGATAACCAAATTAAATAGATGCTTCTCCAGTTGACCCTCAATATTAGGCAGAGATGGACCTATGTCTAATGCGTATCGTTTAGCTATTCAATATATTAATGAAAGTAGACCTATAACAGCGGTTGAAGTTAATAAAGTTTTAGCTTTTTCTGGTATTAGTATTAGTCAGGACATGTTAAATAAAATACTTAGTAGACCACGACTAGATTTTTCCGATCTAGACTCAAATACTATAAAAACAGAAAAATTCTTACAAACAATTGGTACAGTAAGAGGTAAGGTTCAATTACCTGGTGTTTACATTTGAACACATTTAGTTACAGGTGACATGTATGTTGGATCATCTTCTAAATTAGCTCGTAGATTAATAGGTTATTTCAAGAATAACCATAAAGATACTGGTAAGCTAATACCTTTAATTAAAAAAGAAGGTGTGGGTGCTTTTAAATTACAAGTTATACCTTTAACAGAATTTTATCAAGTGAATCAAGAACTTTGTTTAGAACAATACTTCTTGTTACAACCTAAATTTAATCTTAACACACTTAGAGTAGTTAACGATTATTCTGGCGCAAGAGCCATACCTTTATACATGTACACTAAGGACTTGTCAGAATTGATTTACTCTTCAAACATCCAAGAGGACTTTATATTTAAATTAAAAGTACATTATAGTATCTTTAGCAACAGCTTAAAAACAGGAGCAGTTTACCTTGGTAAATATGTATTCACAGATAAGCCTATTATTGGAGCTAAAGAAAGCAATATGTCAGAAACAGATATAAATTTCATGTTGGATAAAGATAGGTTGGAAATACAAAAAAGTAAGAGTAGAAAAGTAATTATAAAAGGTATTGAAGGAAATAAGGAAACTATGCTGTTTGATAGTATAAGTAGTTGTATAACTTTTCTTAACAAAATAGCACCCTCTAATAAAACAACATTATGTAGACACATTGAATCAGGAAAACCCTATAACGGTTACCTGTGTCAATGAGATACTGTAATTAATGTTGCTAGTTCTATTAAGGACAAAAGTATAGAAATCCAAGTAACTCATATACCGTCTGGTTCAACCGCTATATACCCTTCTTTTAGAAAGGCAGCTTTATCTTTTGCACCAGATTTTATAACTACTGGACAAACTCTTAAAGCTTTTGCTGAAAATGGTAAACTTTTTCAGGGAGAGTTTAAAATAAGTATCTTAAAGGATAAGCAGTAATTGCCCTTTATTAAGCTTATTATTTATATTTTATCATCTATTAAAGGATACGTCCCTTATAATGATAAGCACACAAAATTTATGCCAGCCTAATTAGGAAATAGAAAAATCAAGCCTAGGAAACTTGATTTTTGTGCAATAAAGAGGCAAACTCCGGGGACACCCTAAAGCTTCTGGTACCAAGCTATAGTTGAAAAACTATATGTGGCTGAATTAATTACTCAGGTTTTTGTTAGGTTATTCAATGAATAACCTAAACAATAAGGTAACAAGTCAGAAGATGAGTGAAAACGAAATGGGTTATCGCGGATCTAAGTCAGATAATATATCTGTAAAAGAGCAACGAGCGGATGCTTCTTCGTAGATACTTAAAAATAAGTATTAATTTACGTAAGGTGCGCTCTAGTCGCCACGAAAGTGGTTCTTAAGCCAAATATAAGTAATTTAAGATTAAAGATATCATAATAACCTAACCTAAAGATAATATCAAAGGTAAAATTATGAAACGGAATGATTTAACGATACAACAGCTGTCTCAATGATTGGCTCAGTGAAATTGGAATAACTGTGCAGATACAGTTTACCTCTAGATAGACGAGAAGACCCTATGCAGCTTTACTGTTGCTAGTTATTGAATATGATTGAACCAATATTAGTGTATAAGGTAGTTGGAGGCAATTTTTTAAACCTCGTTCAGGCAAAATTGAAACACCTTTATTTTGTTTATCATATTCGTAGGCTATAGAGTCTACGTCATAATATAAGGTGCGTTATTATTACGTTATTAAGTATTATAATTAACCCATCATAAGGGAACAATGGCTAGGAGGCAGTTTATGCGGGGCACAGATCCCATAAAAAGTACCTGGGTGTATCCAAAGTTAATTTTGTAAAATTGTCATGACTTACTTATGACAATTAAATATACAAACTGTATATTTTTTTTTTTAGTTTGTTATTGGTTTAGCTTAAGCTAAAACTAATCCAACTATATATCTATTAAGTTAGAATTAATATTTTAATTTAAGTAAGATTTTAACTATATGGAAAATAGATGTAATTAAAACATTAATTTGAAAATACTTTTCTAATGTTTTTAGTTATATAATTAGTTTAAATTACACTTTTTATATAATTATGTTTATTACTTGTCAAGTTTAATGGCTTAATCTTGCTTTACTGTTTGACTTACACGTCTATCAGTCGCGTAAGCGGGGCATATGATCACAAGATGCAGAAAGGAAAGGTCTTGGATTTTTGAAAAAGCTACGCTAGGGATGTTAGTCCTCCAATGTTTTATTCCTTTAATTTTTAGCGAATAAACCTATTGGTCAAATATTGGGTCAATTTCAAGAATAACTTATAAAGTTCACTTGAAGCGAAATTTACTTAAGCATTATCTAAAAAAAAGATAAATAAGTAAAACCGTTCAACGACTAGAAGGTGAGTATGCTAACAATAATCCTTCTCTTAAGCCCAAGGTATTTATTTTTCTTGTATATATAAACTATAGTTTTCATAGTAGGGATTAAAAATTACGAATAGTATCTTCAGAGACCAAAGACTACACGCCTGACATCTGATTTAAATTTAAATCTAAATAAGGTTGAAGACATAGCCTTTTTGCCAGCAAAGCTGGGGACAGTGGTACTTAAATGTAATTTTTAATTCTTTCTGTAGAATAACTACGATATAATTAATATTAATATTATTATTAATGAAATAGACTCAATTAAATATTGAGCATGAGCAAACATTTTAAAGCAAAAAAAAATTTTTTTTTTTTATATAAATGGGCAAGCAAAACTATAAAATATCTACGATAAAACCTGCCCCTGCTTGCCATGCTATACTGCTTGCTCCACACAAGCAAGCAAAAAAAACAAATGGAAGTAGGTTAAAGGATTTCTTTGACCCATACCCTAATCGGGTGGGTATGGAGCAGAAGCAAGACGCAAAACCACTTATTTTTAAGAAAAACCAAAAGGATGTTAAAGTTATACCTTTAAAGGTAAAAACAAGTGATACAGGGCAGATGAGACATTTTACACCTGCAGCTCAGGAATGAAAAAATAGTATTTATGCTTATAATAAAAACTATATTAAATTATTACCTGTAGCTGATAACAATTTTATGAGTTTAGTAAAAAGTTATTTTAATTTTTATTTCAAAAATAAAAAAAGTAAAAAAAGTCATAAAAAAGGTCAACAAAATATATCTAGACGTAAGCGTAGTAGATCTAGAGGACTATCTGCAAAGAAAATCTTTGTAGCTAAAGGGGATTTAAAACATACTAGTTCTAAAGCTGTTATTACTTTATATTTTTATAATACAGAAAAAAAATTTTTAATTAGAAAGATTAAAAAACAAATTTTTGATTTATATAGGCCCAATAAACGTTTAAAACGGTTTATTAATGTGGATAGAAATAATAAAGAGATCATAACTTATAATAGACCTTTTAGCCTTAAAGAATATCTGAGAATACCTAATCATTATACAGATTATGTTACATTATTTAAGAAGTCCTTTGTGGAAAAATTATGTAAATACTTTGATCTAACAAATAAACACATTTATTTAATATCTAATTTAGTTGAAAGTAAAGTATTAAGTGAGGATGAAAAACTTTTAATTTTTAAGCGTAAACTTAATAGTCTTATTCGTATTAAATATCCGGATTATATGGATTATATGCGTAAAGTTAAATTACACTATCTTAATAAATTAACTCTATGTATAAAATTACTTACACTTAACCAAATTAAGTTTAAACATGCCTTCTTGTTAAAACTAAGATATTTGGTTAGTCAAATTTATAATAAAAATGTAGTATTTAATCTCGTTAATTTAAAAAAAATGCATTTAAATAGTGATATTTTTACGCAAGCTGTTTCTTTAAAATTAAAGAACAGAGAGAATAGATTATATAGAGTATTAAAAAAATCCTTAAATAAAGTTAAATTACCGAACATAAGTATAATAAAAGAAAAATCTCTTGCTCATGGCTCCGGCTACAAAAATAATAATGAACAGCTCTTAAATAAAATGAGAAACCTTAAAATTAATTCATTGTTTACTTTTGACTCCGCCTTTGCTGTCCCCAGCGTAGCGGGGGAAAAGAGAGATCTTTTAAATAAACTACTCTTAATTATTTTTCCTTATGCTTTGGACCAGCAAGTTTTGGCTGCGCCACAAGCAGGTAAGAAAGAAATTAAAAGTAGAGGATCACTTGCTTCTGTTTTCGAAGAAAGAAAGGAGCGTCCTGTTTCATTAAGGAATTATATACTTAGATCTTTAAAGCACATGAAAATGCGTGGTATTAGAATAGAAGCTAAAGGTAGATTAACCAGACGGTTTACTGCCTCTAGATCTGTTTTTAAGATGAAATGAAAAGGTGGTTTAAAAAACGTAGATTCTTCCTTTAAAGGATTATCAACAGTAATACTAAGAGGCCATGTTAAATCTAATGTACAATATTCAATGCTCCATTCCAAAAATCGAAATGGAGCATTTGGAGTTAAAGGTTGAGTAAGTAGTAAAGATTATAACTAAAACCTTAAAATTTTTAATACTTATCCCTAATCCATTACCCCCAGCAAAGCTGGGGTGATGGGTAGGGATTAGAGACAAGGAACAGCAAGCGTTACTTTTTTTTAGGTGGGATTTTCATAATTTAGGGTTGCAATATATACAGAAAAATAAATATGAAGAAATAGTCTGAACCATTTTGTGAAAAATGGAATAAAGAAGTAAATAAATTTCTTTTATTAACAAATATTGAACAGGCTAATTGCGCCAGAGAGTACAAATTGAGTGCGCAGTTTGGCACCTCGATGTCGGCTTAACTTATCCACATGAATGCAGGAATCATGAAGGGTTCGACTGTTCGTCGATTAAAAAGTTACACGAGCTGGGTTAAATACGTCGTGAGACAGTATGGTTTCTATCTTCTAGAGGAAATTAGAATAAAATAAGCATAGCCCCCTCGTACGAAAGGAGCTGGGTATATTAACCTATGGTTTACCTGTTGTTTATGTGCCCAATATATTCTCAATAAACTAATATAGATGAGCGAATAGGGATGTTACTTTCACTTAAGTAAATATTTTGTATCATAGCATAGGCACGGCAGGAACGCTAAGTTAGTTAGAGATAAGTGCTGAATGCATCTAGGCACGAAACTTACCTTAAGATATTCTTAAATATACGTAGTTGAACACTACGATTTTGTAGTTAATATTAACTTGAAATTTAATTATTTTTAATTCATATTAAGTGCAATTAATAGGCTTTAGCTGAAAGGATTTAAATGTTTTTAGGTATAAAGTACTAATTATATATATAACTAAACATTGTAGTATATCTCACATTAAATTTAAATTATTAATAATATATTTAGCCTGATTAGCATAAAAGTAATGTAGCTGTTTTGTAACCAGCTGAAGCAAGTGCGATACTTGCATTGGGCTTTTACTTCATTCCTATTCCCTAATTCCTTAATCCCCCCCCCCCCTTTTTTATAAATAATATTATTATTACGCATATAGATTTATATAAAAAAAAAGGAAAATTAGGCTTTAGAGGATAGAGGTAAGGATTAAAAGCAAAGCGTGCTTTGCCGACATCTGATAATATAAGGCCTCATAGTCAAGTGGTTAAGACATAATGTTTTCATCATTACATACGAGGGTTCGAATCCCTCTGAGGCTAATATAGTTATATATAAATATATATTCAGAGTGGATTAATGTAATAGTAACATAATTGGCTCATGACCAGTCTATGAAGGTGCAAGTCCTTTGTCCGCATTTTCTTTAAAAACAAGAGTTAATTTGCTATTTTAGTAAATAAGGCTATAGCTTAATTGGCAAAGCAAGCTGCTCATGACAGCTGAGATGAGTGTTCAAATCACTCTGGCCTTATCTAATATTTTTAGTATATTAAAATCCGAGTGCTGGAATTGGTAGACAGGGCTGCACGCCCCTACCCCCACTTCTAATTTTTTCCCTTTTTTTATTATAATAATAAAAAAGGGAAAAAATAAGGGGGAAAATTTATAAGCTAGTAATGTATAATCTTCTTACATATAACCTGAGTGCTGGAATTGGTAGACAGTGAATACTTAAGACATTCTGAGTTAATCTCGTGGACGTTCGACTCGTCTCTCAGGTAGATCCTTTGCTAGTAGAACAAAAAACGTCATATTTATATGAATCTAATTCGCCAAGAGGTATAAAAATAAATTAATCAGAAGGTATGTTTTCGATAACTAAGCTAAAAGGAAGGCTAACACCCTACCCTTTGATCTCCCTGCGATGTTTATCTTTAGATCTCTAGGCTCAGTCTTTCGAAGTAAATATGTGGTAGATATGAGACTAGGGATGTATAGATTGTGCTAAGATTACTTAATATTAAGTGGTTGGGTCACAAGTTCAACCGAGCATCCTTAAAAAGATTACAAGGGCCTGGCCCTGGAACTAATCCATAATGTTCGAAGTAATTATATTTAAGGCCCTTATATTGTAAAGTAAGTAATGTTAAACAAATACGTGTAATTTAACCTTTAACCGGGGGTAGCATTATGAGCGTTGTTGAGGAAGAAAATTCCTCAAGCTACAATATCTGAGTATTAAGATTAGGTTTTAGAGATTTATATTGAACTTTTGGAGTTACCTATTGTGTATTTACTTCTGTTTTCTCTCATTGAAAGGCTCCAAACACAAAAAAAAACCGTTACTAAAATATTCAACTTTAACAAAATAATTATACAAAAAATTTCCCTTTCTCTTTACGAGAGTACAACTACAGCACGTCAAGACGCTATATCCACTTCCAATTTAGGTTTAAGAAGCTCTGTCACAAGTACTTTACATTATTCCACTAAAGCCAATAGTCCTGTAATTTCAGATAGTGCATTTGTCCCGGTTATTTCTTATTCAAATGCAGATAAAGAAAAAATAGCCATTCTTGAAAGCAATAAAAACAGATCAGGGATATATAGATGAGTTAATTTAACAACAGGTAATACCTATATAGGTTCATCTGGTAATGTATCCAATAGATTTAGTAAATATTTTAATATAAAATTTTTAGTAAATGAGGTTACTAAAAATAACAGTATGATATACAGATCTTTAATTAAAAATGGTTATTCTAACTTTAAATTAGAAATTTTAGAATACTGTGAAATAGATGTAGTTATAGAAAGAGAACAATATTATCTTGACAGATTTAAGCCAGAATATAATATATTAAAGGTTGCAGGGTCCTTAAGAGGATTTAAACACAGTGAAGCTACGAAAGAAGCCATGAGTTTAAGCAAAAAGGATAGTATTATCTCTGAAGAGACAAGATTAAAAATTGCAACTACATTATCAAAAGGAGAATACATAGTTGTTAAAGTTCTTGAAACAGACAGCTTTTTATCCTTTATCTCTATTAGAAAAGCTGCAGAATTTATTGACATACATCCCAGCTATTTAGCCAAAACAATTAAGTTAAGTGGTTTTTATAAGAGTAAAGAATTTCTTGTTTATAAATCTTCGACTCCTTTGGAGGAGATTTTGAAATTAGAAACATATAAAAATGCTATAACTAACGAAGATAGAACGAAAAAACGTACCGAAACATCTAAGGAACTAATACGTAAAGCTAACCTTGGTAAAACCCTTTCCCCAGAAACCATAGCCAAAATAACCTTAAATAGTAAAAATGCTAAACCGGTACTAGTCACAAATATTGAAACAAAAGAAATAATAGAATTTTCTTCTGCGTCAGCTGCGGCAAAGTATTTAGGCGTAGACGAATCTTATGTACGTAGATGTATAACTAATAATAAATCTTGTAAAGGACATATCGTGCAAAGATAATTAGTAAAATAGAACCCCGGCTTGTTTCACTAGCAGGTAATATACCTGATATTAACACATATCAGATCCCAGTTTCCCCTTGGAATAAAAGGAAGTAGGAGAAGACATGTATGTTTTTAAACATTCGTTAAAGCCTACTAACCCCCCCCATATCTAGTTTAAACACAAAAAAAAAAAAAATATATAAAAAAAATATAAATCATAAAAATATTATAAATTTGTTTATTTAATATAGGTTGATTTAAACTAGAATTAGTTTAATATAAGTGGGTTAAGTAGTTTTACCTTATTTATATCAAAATTAATATTAAATCTTAGAAGGGGGACATAGTTTAACTGGTAAAACTTTTTGCATATCGTTATTTCAGGATCGAGTCCTGATGTCTCCAAAATAGCTACTACTGATGCAAGTCATAAAGGTTCAAGTCCTTTTTCGGATATACGGCAAAAAAGTATACTATGATATTATCTAATGCCGTTTTCTTCTTTTTATTTATATATAAATAAAAAATAAAAATATATAAATAAAAAAAAAAAAGAAAAAAAAAATTGCTAAGACCTCTAAAATTTTCATTATCTAGTGAAGCCCAATATTTTAATAATAAAGCCTTGTTAACCAGTCCCTTCATCCCCCCCGCGAAGCGGGGGGGGGCATCATACGCAATAAATTAATTCAAAGTTATTTAAGCAAAAGCTAGTAACTGACATACGGCTTATCTAAGTATATAAAGCCAATATTGCTTTAACCTCGTGCCTTTTTCCTCTAATTTTATACAATCCACATTTTCAGAATAAATAAGTGGGCTATTTATCCCCTTTTTCCTATAATTTCCTGTATACATTTAGATAAACTGAAACGAAACAAAAATTTTAGGTATCTATAGATGAACTAATAATAAATTAGTGCTGTGATATTGCTCCTTGGCTTTATTTTTTTTTCTTTTAGATATTTATATTTATAAATATATATATAAATATCTAAAAGAAAAGAAAAAAGGAGAAGAAAATCATAAAGTTTATAAAGGAAAAGATTATATTACTCTGAGTCGTTGCTTACTATATTTTCTGTCTCCTCTGCGACCGCAGAGGAGACAGAAAATATAGTAAATAAAGGCTGAATATATATTTTTTTTTAGCAAAAGGCACATAGTTTAACTGGTAAAACTTTTTGCATATCGCTATTTCAGGATCGAGTTCTGACCTAGCCCCTTATTACTACCTTTACCTATATGCGTAGCCCGGTTGTGACGATACTTAAAAAATTTAGGGACCCAGGGGACATAGTTTAACTGGTAAAACTTTTTGCATATCGTTATTTCAGGATCGAGTCCTGATGTCTCCATAATTGCTACTACTATGTTTTACTGATAATATATATATAAGCATACTATTTTTATTGTTTATAAATAAGCCCGAGAAGCTCAATTGGTCGAGCGAAATACTGAAGCTATTTTGGTTGTAAGTTCAAGTCTTACCTCGAGCAATTAGATATAACATAAATATATTTATTTTTGTGTTTACCTTATCTTTATACTTATATGTTTATAGTTTATATTATATGAAAAAGAAAAAAGAAGTTTATAAATAAAAAAAAAAAAAAATATATAAATTCAAATCTTATCTCGAGCAGTTGTACTATGTATATAGTATATAAAGGTAGTGATGGAATTGGTAGACATGAATAGCTTAGGCCTATTTGATTTTTTTAATCTTATCCGTTCGAGTCGGATTTACCTTAAATTACTTATACTTATGATCTACAACACGAGTTTATTTCATAGCCTGCTTCTGTTCCTGCACCTTAAAATATGTTTAAGGTGTGAAGGGAAGGGACAATACTATTTGTTATCAAATAAAGGATTTAATTTAAATATTCAACTTATTATAAATTTTTATTGCCAATCGAGGTAAAGCGTGTATTTATAAGCCAGACAAGAGTATTTTATTGTATTAAAGTTATAGTAGAATAGTGTTTAATGCAGACACTGGCATTAATCCTGAAGGAGGTTATAAACAATCCTTTAAATAAAAATCTTTAGGTAGCTTTTATATATTTTTTACCCTTTCCCTGCAAAGCGGATGGGGAGGGGGGGGGGGGTAGTGAAGCTATAAGCATTTAATGTTTATCTTCGGGCGATGTGGTTACTAGACGGTCGTGTTATAGAGTATTTAAGATAAAAATGGGTCAATACTAGCCTAACAACTATTAAATCACATGACCCTGCTTCTGTGCCCACACTAAATATATATATATTTAGTGTGGGCAAAGCAGAAAAGTGAGTCACTCTTCCTAAAAAGAGGTTACTTAATTAAGCGATAATAGATGTAGGATTTAAATTCTTGCTGCCCTCCTGCATGTTTACACAGGGAGGGAAAGTTATAAAATTTTATTCTTTTTATTTTTTTGTTATTTTTTGTTTTTATATTTATTCTCTTTTAATATATATATAGAATAAATAAAAATCCAGGGTAGACGAAACGGTAAAGTCAAGAATTTTTGGTATTCTCATTTGGGTGTTCGAGTCGCCCTCCTGGAAATAATCGGTAAATCATAAATTTCACGTTTGCTGTCACCTCACTAAATATATATGTATATTTAGTGAGGGAAAAGGTATTTATTATTGAGTGTTTGAATCACTCCTACGTAATTACGGCTAGCGAAGCCTAGCCGTACTTTTAAAGTAATATTATATTAACAAAACTTATATTAGATAAATAAATGAATAATGTTTATAATAAAAAGATTTTACTTTTTAGTGGATATAACTCAATGGTAGAGTGATTGTATGTGGCACAATTTGTTCCCTGTTCAAATCAGGGTATCCACCCATATTATATAAAGAACATAAAAATTATATGCTTTTATACTTTTTCTACCTTTTCCTTCGCTAAATATATATATATATGCTTTAGTGAGGGTACAGAAGTAGGGCTTTTAGATAAGTTATACCTATATATTTCATATTTCATAATATACGTAATTTAATATTTCATATTACCTAGTGTAATTGTAATGATAAACCTGCGCAAGCCTGAAATTTATCAGGCTCAAGGGTTTATTTTTTTTTTGAAGAATAAAAAAAAAAGGGACAAAATAGATATATGCATGTTTCATAAACCTGCCTGCCGTAGGATGAATGTATAGGAGAAATATATTAAATATGCCTCCTATAAAACATGTAGGCGTAATTATAGTGAAAACTAGGGAGATGATACTATTTGCATTACTACAGCTGGTAAAATAAAGTTCTTTTTTTTTTTACTATCTAAGTATTATGAAGACAAATTTGTTTATTCATATTAAATAACGAGTAATTATAAATCTATATGTTTTATATTTTTAGGGTTTTTATAGTAAACTTAAAGGTGTTACGCCTTCTTCTCCCGACGGGATAAGGACTTAGCTCCGCATAAAAATAAGTTTGAACCTTTATTTTTATATTTTAAATATTAAGGTAAATCCAGTTTATAGGTAGAAAAGTACAAAAAGTTAAAGAATTATGCCAGGATAGTTTAATTGGTTAAAACATTAATTTCATGCATTAATAATGAGAATTCAAATTTCTCTCCCGGCTTACTTACAGTATATCTACTAAGATATAAATATGCAATATGGTGGTAATATATTTATTTATACATTAGAGTAGTTAGAGAGATTATACTCTTAAAAAAGAGTTTATAGGATTTTTTTGAAAGAGAGAGAACGTTTAAATTCCCCCTAATTTCATTGTATATTAACCTTTTTTTTCTTGCATGCTCCTTTTTATGCTATGCAAGAAAAAGCACAAAAAATTGCTGGCATTGGCATATATTTTCTTTTTTTTTTGTATAAAGCCACAAAAAGGTTTATAACTTAAAAATTTGTGTTAACCATTCTTTTTTTTTTTATGTCTCTGACGTTTTCCTCCTACTAATCACGAAGTAATAAGGAAACAGCAGTAATAATAAAAGTAAATAAGATATATTCATTAGTATTCTGGTAGGTAAAAAAAAGGTAGAAGGGTAAACATATCAGTTAGGATTTCCTACCCTTCCTAGCTTAGTATTCTATATTTAATAGAAGATAGTTGCAGCCTAATAAACCCTTATGCCACTATTAAGCAAGTTTAAATTATAAAGTCTCTCTTAAACCGTATTCAAATATCGGTTTGACTGCTCAACTAGTGAACTGAGATCGAAGCACGGCTTCGTGGGAATATAAGCTTAATGGTTTATATAAAACTGCTTCGTTAGAACTAGCGGTATCTTACCTTATATTTGGTCCCAGAAGCTTATACGCATCTAGTCTATCCGATACTTCAGAGGGGGTTGTCCAAGGCGGTAACAAAGTAATACCGAACCCTGATATAATATCACCTATAATTTGTAAACTTCTGTGTTGTGGACAACCTGACCGATCCAGCACCTGATTGGTTAAGAGGTGTACCACCTATTCGTAAAAAAATCCTAGAGGCGGCATCATCTATTAACCTCTCTAATTTTTCTTGCTCCCCCATTAAGAAACCAGTATCATTATGAGTAATATGAATCAAAACCCCTATAATAAATTATCATATGTATTAGTAATATGTATAAGAATACATACAATACAATATATATATTTATAATCTTATACTACATTTTTGCCTATTATTTTTAATTCAATCTATTTACAGATAAAAAAAAAATCTAAGCTTTAATAGGCTCGCTATTATTATATATTGCTTATATATAATAGCTAAATAAAATTTAAATATCTACTAACCCATATCAGTATAAAAAATATCTTTAGACTTTTTTTTTTAGATATTGTGAATCTCTACTTAATTTGGAAGTTAGCCAGCCCCATCGCTCTTTTGTTTTTAATAATATAAATATAAGCCTGAAGGAAGAGACGGAGTCGAACAGGCCGGCTATGGATTCTAATCTTTCAGTTTTAAGGGCAAATATTTCACTCTGAACTGAGAGATGATTTTTATCCTCAAACGCCAAAGA